GGTACTAGAGGGGTTTGAAACTGGCATTTTCGATAGATGAAAGCCCACGAGTTTTGAATCTCCTCGCGCATTTTAGCGTTGCAATTGTAGCTATTAGTTTTTCTTTTTCGAAAGAAACTCCTGCCGCATTTCCCTTATAGAATACTCCAATCTTTCCCAACCCTGGCTACGCCCCTAGGCGCTAGATGTGAGATGGTTGTCTCAGGGAACCACTGGGAATCAAGCCCCAACCCCAAAGAGAGATTCCTCCCCGAATTCCCAGTTGATGAACGAATTCCGCTTCTTCTTCCTATCGGGTAAGGCAAAGGCATCAGAAAGGCCCCGTGCAGTGCTTGCCTTTCTACCTCTCTCCGTATTGCATTCATCCCCATCTTTTTCTTCTTTCCATCTTTCCGTTATCTTAGGCCCCTAAGGAAGAATATTCAGCCTTTGGGGAAAAGGATCGGAAGAAAGAGGGGAAGCCGGATTAGGGCTTTCAGGCTAAGTTCCGTAACATTTAGTGGAACTAGCGTGGCTCACACACAATTTCTGGGCAACAGAGAGAGACAAGAGTTATGTTTGCTACCTGGTGCTGAACAAGCTTTTCTCTAGTTGGATTGAATCCCGATAGTGTTTTTAGCAGGATTAAGAGCTAACTTGCTTCCGAGACGGAGCTTAACTTTCGTTCAGTTACAAAGTCATGCCTTTTGGGAAAGACTTGGGAGTTGTTTCAGACGCTTGCTTTTCCCCCGGAATTTCTTATCAGGTCTCCTGGCTTTAATGCCCCTTTCGTCGGAGGGCTCTTGAATGAGGACGATTGAAGTTTGACTCGGCCTGGGGAGTGGAGATACGTTCACGTCGCCTTCGAGAGAGTTTGGCTTGAGCCAGTGGCAGTATGTTGTTTCACACTTTTGGGATCCGAATCGCATCTTTCCCCGGAACAGGATATTGCTACTAGGTCTGGAAAGAGCCTGATTTGACCATGCCTTCTTTCTTTGACCCTTTCCTAATCAGCCTTTGGCTTGGCTAGTTCCTAATGCTAGGCTCGATGTAATTGACCTGAACTCTATCCTCTTTCTCTCGCTGCATTGGTTTCTTAAATAGCTTCAAAAAGACGTTTAGGCTAGCAAGAAGGTCTCAAAGAGCCTAATGTAATAAATAAAAGCTGAACCACTTCGTCTTCCGGTTGGGCGAGGAACTCCATGGAGATCAACTCTCGTTTGATTGTTCCCCAGCGCCCATACTCTCTTGGGAGTTGGGTTTGCGTTGTCCTCTGAAAAAGCCCTTCTTCAACCGACTCCCTCATTTGTTGCCCTAGAGACCCTCTCTGGAAAAGGGAGTTACGCATTGGTCCCTGAAAACCTGATTTATCTTTACCCGGCACCCGCCCATACTCTATGGCTTTCTCGGTGGGACATGAAAAGATGATTCACATCTGCTATATCGAAAATGCGAGTTTCTTACCCCCCCTGTAAAACAGTCAACAACGACCTAAAACGCCGATTTCGCGCATCTTTCTGTAAAGACTTGGGCCTTTTCGATTGGGATGCCAACCCAGGATCTGATTGATCGACCGCGAACAGGGAATCTACCTCATGGGCAGGGGTTCCAGTTACACGCGCCAACCCTCTTGTTTGTTGGGCCGCGCGAACCTCTCTTGCTTTCCCTTTCTCTATAGGGGCGCGAAACCGCTCTTGCTTACCGCAATTATTATAAGGGAGATAAATTGGGCGCGAAACCGCTCTTTCTCCCCGCTTCTGGTGCTGGTGGGCGAGAAAGCGCTCTTCTCCCTAATTCCCCTAGGTCCGGGCCCAAACTCTTCTATTCCCGCTGCTGGTGGGCGACAAAGCACTCTTTCTCCCTGGCTTTAACAAACCAGATCCAGAGGATCCTGGGAAATGCCCCCTTTCTCCCTGGGAAACGACCCGAAACCCTGATACAGCATTGAAAGCCTTTCCCCGGTTATAGCAGTCGACGCGCAATTCTTATACCGAAAATCGCATTTCCTGATCCCCCATGGGAGGCAGCCCGAAAACGACCGAAAACACTATTTTGGTTTAGCGCGAATGGCCTTAGATTTGATTCTCGATTGGGACCCGAAACCCTTGTTTGATTGTTCCCCAGGGCCAAAGCCCTATTTCTCACCGCTTCTTTCTGGTGGGCGAGAAAGCCCGATTTCCCTATTTCCCGGTGGGACATCCAAATCCGGCTAATAACTCCTATACCGAAAATCGCTGTTTGATGACCCCCTGTGTAAAAGCTTTCTCTTTCTTTATAGCATAACAGCCTAATACCCTTTCCTTTACTAAAGAAAGGCCCTTCAAGCGGTACGGTAAGTTTCATTCCCGAGCCATTTTCTTATGAGAAAGGCAAAGCTCGAGTTGAATGCGAATGACTAACTGATCACGCGATATTGCTGGATCGGGCTTTCGCCCATTGTCCTGGTATACTGACTGGCTAAAATCTCAACCTCTGGGACAAGATTTGACAGCTCTTTTCGTGCATTTACCCCCACATCCGGACAAGGAGACTAGTCAAAGGAGAGACGAAGAAGAGTCAGAAAAATCAGATTTCAAAAGCCCACTCAAAAGAAAGGAGGTCTCCGAGGCGAGGTTTTTATAACTGCGGATGAATCAATAGCAGCTTTGTGGATATTACCTAAATAATAATATCTGTATTATAGGGCAGTGACAGGGCTAACTGCCCATCTGTCCTTCCTGCGTTTGAAAGGATAAAGACTCCTACAGACTTGCTTGCAGAAGGAATAGAACGAGATGCTCCTAGGACAGAAATTTGATCACTCGGAACTGACACTCCAGGGAATGAAACTCACTCAATAGCTCTTAGTTCTGACCAACCCCATCCAAGATAAGCAGAAATGCATCGGATTAGCCTAGCAATGGGCAGTAAGGAAACTAAGTAGCCTGGTGGCACGACACGGAAAGACCTTATCACTATGCCAGAACTGGAAGGATTGATTCTTTCCTTAAGGTCATATAAGGCTTTCCAAGAAACTGGCCTGGAAATGGTCTTTCCAGTGGTCCTTGGGGGAGGGACTTAGCCAACTGGCTCCCACTCGTGATAGAATGATAAAATAGTAGCAATGAAAGAAGGAGCTAAAGGGATTTATCCTGCTACTGATATGATACTTATACTTCCAATGGGTCTTCTGAGTGAGAAGCATATGATTATGCCTAAACTTGAAAAAAACGTATTATTATATGTTTACCTGAGTTAACCCGATTGAATCAGCTTTTATGAGAATATCCAATGCTCCTAGCTCCAAGGAAGTGACCCCACCATGCCCTCGGGAGAAAGTATAGTATAGTAAGGGCTCGCGCCTCCGGTGTCTGCTGCTAGGTCATACGTTCAATCGATATAGCATTTCACTAGGCAATCCAGTTGCCACTTCACTAGCAGTCACAAAGGGCGAAGGAAAGTCAGATGAAAGTGATCAGTCTTCTCCGCGGTACTTATGCCCGACCTTTCAAAACCAGTAGCATCCTCAGTCCTAGTGGTTCTTGCTGGCATCTATAGATAGAGAGTAGTAAAGAACCAGGTTCCCCCGTATGGAGCCTTTTTGTCTAGTCCCACCTAGAGCGACAGCTGCAGACGTAAGAAAGCAGCAAGGAGCTTGACTACCTGTAAATTGTAGGGCTGAGGTCTTTAAAATTAAAACACGTTTGAGTAGTTCTTGTTCCCGTAAGTGAGAGCACTGCTTGCTCGGTCCTCTAACAAAAATGGTAAATAAATATATGCATGCAGGCCAGGTTGGTACCCTTAGAGTCCGGTCTTCACTAGAGAGTGGCAACCCTAGTTCCTTTGTCCAAAGTCAAGATAGGGATCGTAACTAGGCTCCTTTGCAGAATTCAGGCCTAGCCATTGAGGGCAATTCTACACGGGTCCACCCCACCCGTGCTTATCGATCGATAGAAAATCCCAATAAAGGTAGGCTTGCTCTCCAGGATCGGTTTCCAAAGAATTGTTGGATGTATACTCGTCATTTATGATAATCATCCCAGCCGTCTCCCGGAGCCGACTCTAATTAATTAACTAGCTTCTGAGGTCGGAACAGGGAAAAAGCGAATCTAGATGTCTCTGCTTGGATTCCATCCAATGGATGCCTACCTTGAGGTCAATCGAGAGTCGATCCGAGGGAATAGACTCAATGCTGTTCTCAGTTACTTTGAGTTCTTTTATGCTGTCTGTCTGCGTCTTTTTCTTCTTTCTTTTCAAGTCGAATAATAGAGTAGGAGGCTTCAAATCCTCATACAACATAGTATGAGACTAGGCCGATAGTTTGAGAGGTAGCAAGTCAAGTTTCAAGGACTCCTTCTTTCATGCTTGGCAAGAGTGGGTTTGTTTGGCGGGTGAAAGCTATTAGCTATTACTGCTATTTATTCACCTGAAGCGTGAAAAAAGCTTCCGTGGGTTGGGCTTGGTTGATTGGTTCCGTGTTTTCGACTATCCAGCGTTCCGGACTGAGCTTCTAGCCTTTTGATTAGCAGCATCTCATTGGATGCAGAGTAAGCGCCCGAAAACTACATCCTTTAGCATACTGATTGCAATCCTTTCTCAATACTTGGCCAATGATAGCCATGCCTCCTAATTAACCATCTCATTTTGACTCAGACCTGATGAGCTCAAAAAATCCCTTCGTGGACTTCAGCTATAACAAGAAGCATGGATTCATGTTTGCCTAAACATTTAAGAAGCAAACCATCCACGCTTTTCGCTTTTCTCTTACAGAGGTGGTTATCAATGAGGACATATCTCAAGGATCTAAGCTTTCTTTTCTATCTGTCTTTTCACTTTGATCTTTAAGAAAGTTAATGATAGGAGTTTTCCAATCTTACTCATTAGAATATTAGAATCAACTTGCATGACTTCAAGAGTTCTCTCTATCATGAACTGAGGCCAATGGGCGTTTATTTTAAACTGTAATGAGTTTTTGAAATGGCAGTTTGACTCCCGAGGCAACGTCGAGCCATTTCATTGGCTTCTTGATTCAAACTCCTTGGGAGTATATTCAATGGCGACCCCCATGAATTTGCCTTTCAATTCGATAGCCAGGGCATGATACTCAGCCAAGGAGTTACTACGGCACCTATACTCCCCTGTATATTTTTAGGCAGGCTTGGGTCAGTCAGTTAGTGCGGTCTCATTCCTGTTATTCCGGGCAAGCCAGTACGGTACCCATTCTATATGGTTTATAGATAGTAAGTAGTGAGCCAATCAACTAAGGCAGTCTCCGGCCCTGGTTCTTAACAGGCGAAGGTGCGTAGCCCTTCTTTTATCCAAAAAATTTTATATAATCCGCTTTTTTGATGGAAAAATCGGCTCTTAGCCTTTACCTTTAGCTTGGAATTAGGAAGGAAGAGTCTATCTAACCTATAGGTTAAATAGACGGAATTAGTATGCTATGTCTGTGGGACGCTTTCCTAAGTTTCATGGAATATCGTAAAAAGAAAACCCCGTTGTTAAAATAGCTTGCCTTGAAGTAGCCTTGTGGCATAGATAGCAAGTCCTACAGAGAGAGGGCCTTTGGTTCAGTTTCTCAATTACATCGAGCAATCCGTTGATTCCACTATTGGAAGTGCTGTTATGATCGATTTGGCTTTTCCTCTTCATTAATAGCCTGGGAACTGAGATTATTAATCAGAGTATGCCAGGTCCGTCTTTGACCGGTTCGGGTTCGGGACTCGTTCTATGACCGTACTCCCATGTTTTAGGAGTTTGAGAAAGCTCTAGAAAGAAACTCGTACTTATCGACCGCGAGTAAACTTGGTTTTACTATTAATATAAATGAACGGATTTTCCTCATACGTTAAGATTGGCGGATGCAATTTTCTTAAATTAATAGATTTATTGGGTTCTTACACAGGAATGAAAAGAGTGTACTTTGGGTCATCAAGCCCCAGTACTGGCCATTCCACCTAAAATATAAGCAAGCGCTAGTCTAACCTTCTTTTCTAGGGTGATCTCGTTTTCCTCTTCGCCCCTTTCAAGCCAAGCTTTGTTCTTGAGATTCACCAGTGTCGAAGTCAGATCGATACGCAAGTCTTTCGGTTTGTGTTAAATGATCCAGGCTAAGCCTGTCTTTTGCTTTGGTAGGCATAGGATCGACTAAGAATTCCAAGTCTAAGTTGATGGAGCGGGAAGGCAGGAGTAAAAGAAGCTAGCCTTTGATGAAAAAAGAAAGAAATGAAAAAGAAATGGCCGCGCAATCATATTAAAGGTATATGTTAGGCATATTATATAAAAAATTTTAAATTCGATTCATAGGCATATTATAGTTATAAATTGTTGAATTTAAGCGAAAATTACGGTGTTTTATAAAAAAATGAAATTTTCAATGAACTTATTATATAAAGGGGGAAATTGAATTTATGCCAAAAAACACGGTAAAATGAAAAGATAATTATATATAATATGCATAAAATCTTTTTATAATATCCTGTGCAACAAATATTTGAGGGTAGCGACACCGGTTTAGTTACGTGTAATTTATGAAAGTGAAATGGCATGCTTCCTCTTCGTATCTTAACTGGGCAACCTTCTCTTTCAAACAATCCCTTCGTCGCTAACACCGGTAATGCCCCATCCCTTGAGTACTACCTTCGAGGAATTCCTTTCGCGTCCCTGTATTGATAAGAGCGCATGCCTCACTCCCCAAAGTAAGGCAAATTTGGTTAATTCTGAACTAGCCTTAATGGAAACTGTTCTTTTTTTCTCTCGATACGCAGAGTATGGAGAGCATGCCCTGTCTCAATCGCTCTACCCCGGGTCATAAGCGAATTATCTAGGACTCCGATGTAAAGGCCGTATGAATGGATAGGGTCGTATTCGCTGTCGTGATCTCTCCATCGGTGCAGTGAGCCCCATCGTTTTCTTTTTAAGTAAAAGGAGGTCAAAGACGATTCCGGTGGACAAAAAGATCTGCTGCCCCATCATGGAAAAGTTATAAGAATCGCGGTTCCACACACATATGCTGGAAGCACTTTTTTAGTCCGGTTCGCCGATTGAACTGCTCTTGATCATCTTTTGAAGCCCTGTAAAAAATCCCCCAATTTACTTCGCGAAACCATTTCGTTCCACACTGAGCTATCACTGTAGAAAGCCCCTTTTTTCCTATCCTATAGTGGAAAAGATCTCGGATTGGTAATACGCTCTCTCCGAAAGACGCTTTACGCTTTACATAGTGATCCGTTGAGCGAGAGCTCTTATACACGGGACTTTCGTATTACTATGGCCGCCTGAATCCGTAAGGCTGGTACTTTGGAAATAGTGGTCGACCCCTGTTAGGTAGACGAGCATGGAGAGGCCGCTAAGGTGTGAATACGAATTTTTTCCCCCGCTGAAAGGAAGCGAGTAGAAGGCATGTATGTGGAGAATAGTTCATTCGTGGATTGTACAGGAGATCGGGTCCAAGTGATCAAAAGAATAAGGGACGCTGGGCCATTTAGCTACATTCACTTCACGCCACTCACGGCTAAAGAAGTAAGGACCAAAGCGTAGATCATCGAGATTTGTGCTCTCGTCACGCTTTTAATTTGAACATTCACGATCTAACCGGTCAAAAACGATTTTTTCACATTCCTCGATTCTTCCCTTTCTCTTTCTTTCACTATTCCCACCTAGGTCCCCGGCTTTGGTTGCTTTACGGATGTATTTGCTTTCCCTAGCGTAGCGGATGGAGACTCACCTATCCTTCTTTTCTTAGTTTAGTAGAGCGTCTTGTCCCCTCTCCTAGCTCAATTATAGACTCTACTTGTTTGATTTGAAAGCTAACCAACCTATATTTTATGTTTATGGCCCTTATACCCTTCTAAATTCTAAAAATTAGAAAACGATATATAAATAAAATATATGTTTAGCCTATTATCACTTTACTGCAATTCATTAATAGGGTTTACTAATACAATTTTATCCTACTTTCTAACTTTAATACTGACAATAAGAAAATTTAAGCGTCTTTACTTTCTTTTTCTTGTTGGCTTGTCCGATAATGAACTTTCATCCCTTCGTTAACCATAGAAATTGTTTACTCGAGTGGATAGCTTGGCTGTGATGCACCTTCTCTATTAGAGTTGGGCTATCCAGTCACCCGATGCTCCAATCGATCTAGATCTAGGGAAGGCGATGATGATGATAGGGGATAACTTCTTTGCTAGCTACCAGCTAAAGGTGAGACTATCTACAACTCCTGAAAGAAGGCCAACTCACATTTAAAATATCCTTATAGCATAGCAGCCTCTAACGATCAAAAGATGCCGACTGCTACTAACAATTTTCATAAGATAAGAGGAGATTCCGGCATTACAAGAATGGCTTTTGTGCCAGGCCCTAATAAGGCAAGGTTTAGAATCCACATGGGGAACTAAACTAAAGGAAGTCTCTCATCTTCATGCCCGGATTAAGGCATTGTTTTTGTACGAGCAGTAAGAGTATAAGAAAGGACAACTGCTATTGCAGGCAATGCGCTGTTGAGGGAGCAATCAATCCGCCCAGTTGGAAGTATCCACAACCTATATTAGACTGCCCGCCCCGTGGTCGTCCTATCCAGATGATCCGTTCATCACTAGAGAGATCGATATGCAAGATGGAATGAGTGCCAGTGGCCTACCCAATCCGGGACAGTTATGTCCAGAAGTTGTCACAACTCTTTATGGCTTACTTACCGAAATAGGCCTCCTCCGAGGCGGGGCGATCAACCACTTCTCCTACACCGGAGCCTAGGGGAGCTGTAGGAGTCGTTTCCGGAGCGGAAGGTCAATATCTTTGTAGAGTAGGTATGGAGTCCCCTCTGCCTGCAGAGATTGCCTACTATCAAAATAAAAAGAAAGAGAAAGTAGGAGGCCAACGAGTTTGAATCAAGTAGCACCCTATAATATAAGGCGGACGGGAGGGGGACTTTGTCGAAATGAGTGGATCGCCCCGGCCGGCGGGGTCACCTCAATCCTACTCTACTAAACTAAGCTAAGTTATGCAGAATGGGCCTTATATTGACTCAACCAAAAAGAAAAGAGTTGGCAGTTATCTCATTTATTCTTTTTATTTCATCCCTTACTTATTATTGAATAATAACTTATTTCAGGATATATATTTAATAATATATATATGGGTGGTATACGAGCTACTAATCTATAAGTAATGAAAAAGCATTCCATTCGCCAACTTTATATCTTTGTTAAAAATGTATAAATACATAAAGTCAGAAGAAGAAGAGATAATCTCTTATACTATATATGTACCAGAGCAAAGATCGATTTTCGTGTGGGAATAGTGCTTACTTTACTGAAAGCTTAGTAACACCCTTTGCCATGTATTGCAGTTTCTTTTTCTTTTGTTAGTTACCGCCCCATGAATTCTTCAAAGCAGGCTATCTCCGACAAAGACGATGATGCCATGCCAGATCACACAAGGTGCGAAGCCTTGACTAATTCTGTAACATTGGGGCGTAGCTGCTATTTCACCGGGAGTGTAGGGCTCTTGTAGCTCCTTTGATTGATTAAGATGAAAACTTCACGATAGTATAGGCTAATGATTCCATTTTTGATAAACATGTGATTCGCATCTTGCTTTCAAAACAAAACATTTGCTATTGTAGCCGTAAATTTGGGTAGCCGATGGCCTGTGATAAGACTGGAATATGCAGCAAATGTCATTTTTAATGTATTGAAAGAAAAAAAAGAAAGAAAAAAGAAAGAAGAGGAAGAATCCAGCCCACTAGTAGTACTCATCCCAGTTTCTCTCCTTGTGGGTGAAGCAGGGAACGGAACAAGCAATCAAGTCAGCCAGGTCGGGGTCATTTCCTACCTAGCCTAAGAGTAGACTAAGAGCAATCCCTTAAATAGGATCTTCCATCCCTAAAAGCACATTCCCCTCCTCGCTCAGGAAAGTCAGAAATGGATAAAACTTCCTTGTCTTATTCTGATTCACTTGCAGAAAGCTCCCCAACAGTAGGAGCATCAATCCGATTTATCTAAATAGACGTCCATTTTGTCGATACAGTTTATGGAAATACGGGAATGGACATTTGAAAACATATGTCAGTTCCTTTGCCCGAGATTGGACAGTCAAAGAAAGGCTAACCCCGTCTTAAGTTCAGAACCATGCCTTTATCCTGCATTACATCGGTGTAAACTTCTGTTATTTGGCCTTTTTGCCCAACTCTTAGGACTTTTGCGATCGAGCAACCTATGAAGAGGTGCGGACTTTGAATAAAAGTAGTATAACATGTTATATGCATTTTATTCAGAAAATGAATATACGTTGTCTCCAACACTGCGTAGCTTCCATCACTTTGATGGGGGGGTGAGCATCATCGAGGGACGTTCCCCCCTACTACAAGGTCTTTGGGGGTATCCCCTCCACCTACTCATCATGGGGCAGAATCGGAACTTCCCCGAAGGAAATGTGGGTTCGTTCCTGAACCAAGGAGGCATTCGTCAGCGTAGGAAGGCCGACTACTTTAGGGGTAAGTAAGATTTCTTAATCACAGCTGCGGGGGGCTCCCCCGCACCTCCCGTTGACCTGCCTACCCTCGCACCTGCTCCTTTAATAAAGCAATTGCCCACTAATTCTCATCGCTGTCCTGAGCCTTTTTTTCATACTTATTAAAGGAATCCCGATCTGGGAAGAAAAGCTATTCTTCTTAGCAGTTGAAGAAGTGAATTGAATCACCCCCGGGTCCGAGAATACTAAGCAGACTTGAACTCCTCCCTTATAGTTATAGTAGCAATTCTGACAACAGATGCGGATTATGTAGCAAATGCCGCTGATGCGTAACACATTGAGTTGGACAGCTTTCCTTGGCTAGAATAGCTAATAGGCTAGCTTCCTTGCTAGCATGCCTTGTGGCGAACTCTAGACTGAGAATTTGTTGTATATAAAGAAAGCTTCTGCCCTCTTGTATGAGACAAGAAAGACTTACAAGATGGTTCCTTTAGGTGAGTTCGCGTAATCGTAAGTATCTTAGTGCAAACAATTCTCCGGGTGACTGGATCACCGGGCCAGGGGAACCTTTCTATCTAAAAGAAAGGGCTTCAAGGAGTCAAAGCTAAGACAGAGTAAGTGTGAAAGCATTGTCCGACCTTACTCGCTGGAGACTGCTAGTTATTGCTTTACTCTTTATGCTTGTTGGTGTATAAATCAAACTTGGCCTTGACCATGAACTTGGAACCTAACTTTGCCCAAGTAATGTTTTGGATTTGGATTAGGAATTTCAGACATCACAAGATGTGATGGAACCACAAGTGGACCTATAACTAGACTTGTTTCTGGTAATGTAATTGGAGTTGAATATGAGCATTGACTCGGGTATCTAATACTAATAAGTCGCCAGCTTGTTTGAGGGCTGGAAGTCTTGAAGTTGAAGACATACCTGTACCCAGAATCATGTTAGACTGCAGGTCTGCGATAACCCTTTGAAGATGCTGCTGAAGTTGGGATAGACTATCAATGATCTCAGTCCAACCAATGTCATGACACAAGCATTCAACCAATCGGTCAACAAGCCCTCGGCACCATCCGATTACGGTTAATGATCGAAGATATGATGACTTATGTCACATTTCACGTCATCGATGCTATCACCTCAACCAATGTATGTTATTTTGGGACGCCCTTGGCTGCACGAGCACAAAGTAGTGCCCTCTACATGGCATCAGTGTTTTAAGTACAAGACTCAAAAAGGAGAAACCAAGAGGATCTTTGCAAATACCAAGCCTTTCAGACGACAGAAGCATTCTATGCAGATTCAAAATTCATTCTATTTGGAGCGGAGTTGCGAAAGCCTGCTCCTACACCTCCAGATCAAATGGGCTTTCTCGGAGAAAAAAAAATAAGAATATTGAAGCAGGTCGCAGGCTGACCATGAAGAAGACGTATCGCTACATCCCTAGTGAGCAACGTCGGGAAAGTCAAACCATCTTTAATAGATGGAGTCTCTCTCGAAGAGGTTCCATGTCTAAGACTCAAGATCTCTCCAAACGTGGTCATACCAGTTGATGCCACTAAGGCGGAGAGAAGACGGAAGAGGAGACGCCATGCCACTATACCTCCTCCTTTACGTTATCTTCTACGAAAGTTCGATGTTCCCACAACTGTCGACAAGAATGAAGGTCGTGAAGCGTCACTCCCCGTTTTGTTTTGCTGCATGATTCTAAAGTCATTCACTTGATGACGGAAATGGGCTATGACCCTTTCTTTTCAAAGGTGAAGGGCTGTGTAGAGGAAGGGGGGATCGTGCTTGTGCTATCAAGCCGACAAATGACTGTTCTTTTCAATGACTGCTTTCGAGCGGTATTCACGGAAATGACAAATATTGAATGGTTGTAAACAGATTCGCTAGTTGGCACTCTTTCACTAGTGATTTTTAGCTAGGTGCCCTTACCTTTAAATGATGACAGGAGGGGAAGAAGCTCTAACGGAAGCATCCAATCAACCGGGAATCCCACCTTTCATGCTACTGCTGGAGTGGATAATGCCTGTGCCAGCAAACAAACAAAAACTATAAAGAAGAAAAGGCTAGGTAGGTGTCCATGCCACCAACCAACTCCTGAAAGAAAAACAAGAGCTTCGACGGCAAACCACTAGAAGTACCCATCGAGTCGAGCAATGATCCAATTGGAGAAGCAAGCTGCTCTTTGTCACCCCATTTCCCTTGGGACCAAGAACAAGCTCCAAAGAAGAAGAAGGACTTATCGCAATCGCAGGTACAATGGCTCGTTGGAAAGCCTTTCTAAAGCCAATCGATTATCGGATTTCACCAACCCAACTACCACTACCAGGGGATTCCTAGATCCGCTCTCAGATCGCATGTTGATTCCAGTCTTCAATCAAACGGAATGAAAGCAGGAGATTGATTAGCTATAGTAGCTGCAAACAAATCTCGTGACGGTGATCAAACAGCATTAGCTACGTCTCGTCTCTTGACGAGTCCTGACCCCCAGATCGAAACGTTACGATTCACTCCGGTGCTGCTTGCTGGTGGAGTATCTCAACTATGAATAAGAATAAGAAGTCGAAGAAGTAAAGACTCCCTAGATCCGCCTCTTACTTACCTACCTTCCCTTACTAGCTAGTCAGGGCGAAGCATTCTTAGCATTAGTAGCTTTGGCACGATAGACTCATGAGATTAGACCTCATGATGGGCTGTAAGCTCTATTCCTACTTTTCTACTTGCAAACCTCTAACCAGATCCTAGGATCTAGTCCAGATAATCTATCTATGATCTTTCCCCTAAAGCTAGGTAGGTTTCTACATTCTTGATTCCTTCGATCCACGCCACAAGGCAAACTTACTTCTTACTGAATGCCTACTTTTAGCTATCGAGTCACCCTAACGGAGAACTCTAACTGAACTTTACTTTAAAGCTTTCTTCTTTGTACCAATAAGATCCACCTATTGTTTCCTAAAAAAGTGGTTAAGTGCTTTTCTCTAAATAGAGTTGACTGGAAAAAAGAAGATCTTGCCTGAGGGCTTAGACTTACTTCCTTGACTGATAGCTGTCAGACTAAGATAAGACGGATATCTTCAATAGTTTCATTAGGCTATGATAGTCAAATAAGGCTAACTGTTAACTGAATCTCTCGTGAATCACTCTTAGCACTTACTCCTTCGGTAGTCGATTCGGGATCTAAGAGAGTGGTAGTTCGAGTTCGATCTGAGTCCATAGTCAGATCCAAACCCTGACTCGCCTATTCACTCTTCCTTTTTTCCGGAAAGCGTCTAGTAAGCCTGGAGGTCTTACAGATGCTGTTGATTCTTTTACACGTTATAATTACAAGGGGAAGGTATGAGAACCTCACTCCCTTATAGTGGTTTCAGAGTGAGGCAAAATTATTCTTGTACTGCAAAACTATAAAGTGTAATCCGCTGCCGGATCCCGAGCAAGCTAGTAAGAAGAGCTTAGGTAAGTAGGCATACCTATAATATAATACTTTCCTGTTTTAGCATCTATCTGGTTGAGTAGTATGAATATGACATATGGCTCCAGTTCACTATATATACGATATACGCCGATAAGCTGGCTGACTTCATTGCTTAATTCATGCTTTGCTCTTACTTCATTTCTGGCTTGAAAGCCCAGTTTAATCTTTCCCCCAGCAAAGGCAGGAAACCCACGAAGCAAAGCTTGGACAGCTAACAACCGTTCCTTTCGATCCCATGCAGTCAATGCCAATGGGATCGGGATCGAAAGACTTGTTGGAGTAAGGATTGCTTATCAGTACGGGTTGACTACAAATAGGCATAGGCCGGCTATTTCTAATATATGAATAGGTCGATACGATTTTTCCGGGGTATATGCGGACCCTAAGTCGGCATGGTTTGCTTGTGGATTGCAATATTTGAGGCGGGTGAAATGCAACGCCCAAAGGCTCGGCCTGCAGGGGGATTTTTTCGGGGAATCCACTTCCTTGGGGAAAGAAACCTCAGGTTAAAATTAGACCTTTTTCCGGCTCTTAAAAATGAGGAAAACAACGACCCGCTATGGATTCTAGGAAAAAGACCTGGGAATTGACTCCTACAATCTTAGTCATAAAGGAAGGAATTTTCTTTTTTATCTTTTTTTTTATGCGCGTTTTTTCTCTCCTTGCTGATGTAATTTCCGAATTATTCGCCTGCATTGCTTTCAAGGGGCTACTCATAAACATCTGGTTCCACCTCATTAAATATTTTCTTTTCTTGAAACGGCTATCTTATAACTGGAGAATTTCAACCTTCACTTCGTATACCGCGGGGATTTTCAAAGCTCGTCTTCCCACTTTATAGTTTATTTTCAAGCTCCAGCTTAGGTATCTTATATAGTGAAAGCTGCGTGATGAATCTCATTGCCGGGCCATCGCCCTTCTTTCTGATACGGAAAGCCTCTCCTTCTGATATAGATATATAAGATCCGCATACGAAAGATTGGAATGACCGGATAACTAAAGCACTACTAAAGAGGTGTAAAAAAGGAATTAAATGGGATGACTGATTGATGGATACGTAGTAAGATTCCACCTCTTAACGACTTGCCTCTTTCTCTATGGATCGAGCATATGAGGTGCCACTCTACTGCACAGGTTATGAAAGAATAGATCTTCCTCCCGGTGTCTTGCCAGAAGCTCGGGGAATTCCTCTTCTTCTTCGCTACGCCCCTTGCTAGCATAGCATATTTCCGGTTCTTTTCTAATCATTCTGGTGTCGAATAAAGCATCGCAAAAAGCATCTCAAACTCGGGCAAGCAAACCTCCCTGCGAATTCCCATAAGCACGCACTAGAAGATTCTGTGCATCAACCTATGCAAACAGGGTTACCGGATTCGGCCGATGCAGCGAAACGTTAGGGAGAGGGACTCAAGCAGCGAAATGGGTTCCAAACCATACTCTATCTACCGCAAATGCGTGATAATCGTGAGATTCTAAGCTAAGGTTTTCAACGCCTTCTTGCTAGCCTATTAGCGGTTTTGAAGCTATTTATTCGCCCCTCTGAATGCAAGTTGTCTCGAGAAGATCCGCTACGCCCCTATTCTCATTCTCTTAGCCCTTCTTCGGCTTCTTCTTAGCGTCAGGCAGCGAAATTGAAACCTGCTCCCTAAAAACCAATACCTACAGCAGCACCCGATCCCATTCAAGCAATTGTAGCAGCTCCAGCGAAATAAGTTATAGCGGCTCCTTCTAGCGCGGAAACAGGGATTGGAAAGAAATCTCCCTCTGCTCTCGCAAAAGAGCATGAATATGAAGTCGAAAAGGGCTTTCTAGATGAACTATCGGTTCAGTCCCTTGGAATTCGTCCTTGCGACTCCGCTAAGAAAGGTCGGATCAGATCCGGAAATGGTCGTAGAATTCGCTACGCTGCTGCGCGCCTTGACTTTCTCACTTGAATCTGACTTGCTAATGCCAACTGCAAGAGCAAAAAACCTTATATTAAGGTCTCAAAGAAAGGAAAAACACACCTGGACGTTTACAAAAAAAGAGAAATCTCTGTCCCAAAGCCTGACCTTACGTTTCAATCAAGTGCAGCTAGGACAAGGGTGGTTCAAGCCCGCCCGATAAAGGAACATGGCCAAGCTAGCCCTAAAACACACTCCTTCCTTCATTCAGTGCCTTCATTCAGTCAGTCAATCTGTCAAACCAGTAAATTCCAGCCAGTAAGACAATTCTAGCACCAGAAAGTAGAACGGGCACATGGCATGAAGTCAGCAAACTACTCTCTGTTTTCTTGAAAGAGGAAGCCCTTTGGGCATACCTGCCTGAAAGAGTTAGAATAAGCTGCTTTCCCGTCCCGCCATTCCTGCCCTAAAGCAAGGGAATAGAGTCAGACCCACTCAAAGTAAAGTCCCGTGTCGTACGATCGTCGCATAGCCCCCTACACTTGAACTTGCAAAAGGCCATCTCGCCTATCCCGACTCAGCGGAGCATCTTCAAAGCGATCGTTCTCACTCGTTCACTCCACACATGCCCTCTCGAAAGAAGTATGTCGCTCCTCGCCTGCTTATTCGCCCTCTGTCTCTCGTTCATTCTTGCTTTAGTTGAAATAACTGCTGATCCGGAGTAATCTGCTTCGCTCCTCTCCTTTCAGTCGACTCCTTCGGACCCTCTCCCGGTGGTCGAGTTGGAGTTGGTCACCTCTCCCTTTTTCTAGATTCAGTAAGGGTCGCCGCCCACCCCCTTACCACACTCATCCTCCCTCTTTACCCTTTTCTATTAATCAACAAAATGTGAAGACCTTTTATGCCCACCCGCCTAATGTGCTGAAGTGGCTCATGATGAGAGTCTTATAATCAAACTATTCCCAAAGAGCCTTACTGATCAAGCTATGGAATGGTACTTGACTCTCCCCAGGTATTCAAACTGTAAGGGCGGATATGGAGTTGATAACATGTGCAGCGGTAAATTCACACTTTCCTAATCTCGATGCAGTTCCTAATTGAAGAGCTCCCTTTCTAAGAGCGTCTGATTGAAGAAAAGCCCTTCGTCTCGCCACAACAGAAGCTGTGGTATAATCTGTCTATACCTCACTCGGTTCAGTAAGATATGGTTTAATGTGTGAGGCCTCGCTTCACTAACTGAAGTCGCTTCCTCGTGAACTCCGTTAGCTAGGCGCCCCTCTCCAAGTAGTCAGTCCGTTCTCTCGGGGAGAAAGCCTGACTCTCGTTTAGTTCGAACGTTGCCCGCAGGAGAAAGGGAAAGCCCTGCCTATATCCTATCCTATATGCTCGCTTCTTAATTTCATCCCTCCACTTAAGTTTACGCATTAAGAATGTGCCAATGGAAATGCTTTTGCGTCTATAGCGCTTCTACCCCGTGAGAGTTGCTTGCCAGTCGTAATGCCTTCTCCTAAGTAATCCCTTTCCAGCGGTTTTCATGGTTCTATTTTCGAGCGAGCTCCATCAAGTCAAGTTGCAGCAAGTGTGAGAAAGCAAGTGTAATCTGTCTCTTTCCAGTACTTTCTTTTATTAGGCTCGGGATTTGAAGTCAAAAGGGGGTTCTAGGTTATGTACCAGTTCTTTCCTTTCGGGCAGTTACCTTGAATGTGGGTCTTGTTGGATCAAAAAGACTAGACTCTTGGTGCCTTTTGAATATCCCCTTACTCAAAGGGAGTGAAGTCCGCCTATTCAGTTCTATCGGTAAGCTAAGTCCTCTCCTTGGAAACCAGTTAGAAAGCAACTTTCTTATTCCTGTGAGAATGATAAAGCTAGTCTATCAGTTTCCAATGAGCAAGCCAGCCAGTCTAAAAGTGTCTTTCCAATAGTAGGTAAGCAAAAAGGTAAGCAAGCTTAGGCTAGTAGGCATCTTAGGCAATCCATCCAATGGGAGAAAGTTTCCAGGCATTTCAAGTTAAGCGTATCCTATTTAATTGTAAGTTAAAAGGTAAGCCCATCAAGTTACAGCAAGGGAAAGAGCCATCCAGTGAGCAAGCGGCAGGTTTTTATTTTAATGCGTTAGCACATTGCGGCAGGATAGCAGGTTCAACGGGCCTATCCATGTAATAAGACTTCCAGTAATAACATTTATAGTTAAGGGTAATATAAGTTCTCCCGGTAATAAGATAAGTATCATACCTTTAGTTGGAGTTGGCTTCTATCGAGTTTAATTTCTTGCGAGCCTGTGCCAATTGTAGTTGCTTTCCTTTCAGCAGGCAGGGATTTTATTGGCAAGTAGGGAGCTAGGTCAATCTCTTTCTTTTCTTTGCTTTTTTCTAATGAAATAATTTTTCCTAAGGGTATTTCTTATTAAAAAGTAGTTAAAATAGAGGTATGAGGAGAAAGAAACTCATTGCCAGTTACAGAAATACTAAATCAACAATTACATTGCCTGACGTGAACAGACGCTTTCTTCTTTGCTAAAGAGAATGCCAAACCTGCAAACATCAGGCATATTAAAGCTCTTTACCTTCCTTTTGGACCAAATGAAAAGGAGCACCTTGCTTCACACCAGTAATCCACTATCTTCTGAAAGACCTATTTCAGATTGAAAGACGAGTAAGAGGGATAGCCGTCTCTCTCCTTTCCCTTATGCTAGAGCCAAGTCATTATTGAGACTGATTTTGCAATTTTATGACATGGGCCTCCGGAAAAAGTGCTATCCATTCAATGCCAGTGCTCTGTCTAGTCGCTCCATAGTGTTAGCCATTCCTTTGCGCCCATTGTTCCAAGTCAGAGAAAGGCTACTCGACATCTTTCAGTCGAGTTTCTTTCCGATCCTCGCCTGTGTAGAAAGGTTCAAATATGGTCTCTTTTGTATAAGACGTCCTGGTACCCATGATGTAAGTAGAGGCTGAAAATGAATTTTGGTTTAAAATGCTTTCCCATGATTCTTTTTCTTTGTGTTTTCCGAGGGGAAAGATTTTGTAAAGGGAATGATGAAAGAGGCTTGGTATTCAGTATCAAGAACTCCCGAAGCCACCTTCGAAGGTAAAGTAAGGCCTTCTTTAGTTGTGCTGGCTTAGTGAGCTTCTCCATTTCTGTTGTGAAAGGTGTCTTGCCGCGTATGAATTGACCGATTGGCATTTCATTTCTTTAGACGCTAGTGCGGAACAGTAGAGTAGTGCGTTCTTTCTTTAAGCCGGTAAGGTAATCTGTCGGTGTCAGATCCATGTCGAAACGAATACGTAAAAGGAGAGACCGTAACTTACTCGAAAGGGAGTCCCACCTAACAGTATGCTTAGCTTCAAGTGGAATATTTTTTATAAAAAGCAGCGACCAGGGCACTGGAGTCTCCCGAGCCTTGGAACCGTTTTACTCTTTGTAGGTTAGGGGATAAGTTTCCATAAGGGAACCCCTTCAGTAGAGGATGGGCATCAAGACAAGGCTATACAAGACTAGACCAGCCCCGCCCCTGACGAGCTTATTCGATTATATCTTTCCCTGTAAGAAAAGGACCTTAGCTACTCCGAAAAAATTTTAGACTTTGTGCCCACCTACTTTTAAGCGCATCGCGCGAGCAGATCGAGACGGTCCCATCCCAACTGGTAAAGTCAAATCATAGGCCTATTCAGCCTTGCCAGCACAACCAAGCTAATCTAGAAAGTTAGAAGTTACGATTTCACTAAAGCTGGGCTAGGTGTTCTTCCCTAGCCCAGCTTTCTTTCCAAGCCATTAATAACTGCCAGATTTTCCATAGGCCCGGCTATGATGAGGCAGAGCCTACCGAAGGGGCCTTTTTTTTCAAGCCCTTTGCTTTGAGTAGGTCTTACTGTAAAATAAGCATACGAACGACCTCCTTCTCAACCAATCTGACTAGGGAGCGATTAGGGCCTACCTTTTTTAGTCTTGTCAAGCTCTTCGAACCCCTTTACTTAAGTAAATTATGAAACCGGCCAGGCCCTAGAGAGAAATAAGTACCTTCCGTTGGGGGCATTCAACTATGTAGTAAAAAATTCCTTCTGCCGGGGAACCCGCCTGTGGGTAGGAAGAGCCCAGCAATGGACGGATCCCAATCGAGAAAGTTTCCTTTCAAACTACTAGTGGGGGAAGGTCTTTAGAAAGATCTTTGTCTACTGCCTCTTCGACCATAGCTTTCTACAGCTTTCGATCAAAGTGTCCAGCTATAAAATAGGAAGCGACCCGTGTGAACGAATCTGATGCTTCAAGCTTTGAAGGAAGAAGTCTTCGCCTATCAACTTTCATTCCCAAGGAAGTCTGATCCTGCTCTTCTCCCTCTTTGAAACTGGCTAATCAAAGGGGGGGTATGTTAGTCAAATAGAGGGGTCTCACGAGAGCGTAGTCCACGGCTGTAGCCTTAAGCGTCTAAGGGCTGTCATTCTTGTATTGGGCGAACTATAGTGTTAAATAGCGCCGTTTAGTGGCGTGCAGGGAGTAGTCGTCTTGTTGCTGGTAGGTGCGACTATGTGAGTTGACAACAATAGACTGCGGTATGTGTGAGTAAAGATTTTCCTTAGTGATGCGAAGGAGCAATTGGAGTTACTTCAGACTGGCTTCCTCCCATATACCCCCGCTAACTGTGCTTGCTTATGCTTGTTTTGAGTACGCTTTACTTTGTCTGGGTTCGTCTAGCTTTGCATTGCTTGCCTTGGACTCAGCCCAGCCTTGCATCCCCTCTTTAAAGCTCCTTTCACCCTGGTCCCATTTTTGTCATTTACTGAGCCTTTTTGATAAATGTAAATACTTACTCGGTATATGAGATAGAAAGTCTTTCGGTTTCAAATGTCCTTTTCGAGTTCAATCGTCGTTTTAATTCAATTGCTGCTAAGCGCTATATTCGCATGACTGAATCGAATTGCGAATGCTTTCTCAGGAGTGAGATCTTGTTTTAATCATTTTTCCAAACTATTCGAATGAAATGAGTTAGGCGGCAAAGCAACTAAGTTAAGGGCAAGCGGAGGCAGCTTCTTCGTGCTATGCTATAAGTGGGCGGCTTGCCCCTAGACCATAGAATAGAGACAACGGTGCTGCTTCGGACTAGGTAAGGTGTCGAACCTCATGTTTTCGATCTCAGTAGCTTCATCTTCTGGATTTGGTAAAAAAGAAACTAAACCCGCTAGCTCTCGCTTCATCTGATGCTTCATAAGTTTTAGATTTGAAAAAGCCCTCCTTCCTAAACAAGTCAAAAGACTCAGAATCGGGATCACGGTTGTTGGAACTCTTCCCCTCTTCAGCCTCTGTTTCGGCGGATGATTCGGATTCCGCGGATGCGGATTACTAAGCCGCGAGATCTCAGGATTTAGCTAGATAAGACTTTTTACACCTTGGGGAAAGCCCATACGGGAAAACGAGACCCTTTCATAAGGAAAGAATTCTTGTTGCTTCAAAAAAGATCTGGCGAAGAGCACCAGTGAAGTGAGGCACGAAAGGCTTTAAAGAGCTCACGCGGATTATGCCTACCTTGGCTACTGGCGAAGATGGAGTCAATTTACTTAACCAAAGCCATACCTGACTGACTTAGGAAGCGGCTTTTTCTTAGCCTTTCCACCTTCTGCCCGAGCCAACAGCCCGACCCTTTCATGGAGGAAGGACTGACTGAACTGAGTATGAAGTAGGTCGTCGAAAGAGGCCTAATAAGACTCCTTCTTCTAGGATGGCGGAATAAGACTAGTTCTTCTAGGATTTTGCCTAGTTAATACAGAAAGCAAAGTCTCCTTTCCTTCAATGGACAAGAAAGCAAAGGCTCGATACCTTCTATTTCCTTCTAGTCTAGCAGCATCCTTGGGCACTCATCAAGTACTCCAACTCTACTAGCTCTCGATCGAGAAAATGAAGATTGAAAGATCTGCTCTTCTTCTCTTACGCAAATACCACTGATCCAATCTCTCTTACCTATGCTATTTCAGCATTCAATGTCGGCTAAGCATGAAATGCTAAATCGCTTTCTCTTGGGCTTAGCCCTTTCTTAAAGGTATGAAGAGATTCTGGGGTATCTGATTACCTACTATAAAAGCTACGTGCAAAACCACGTTTGTGGCAGGTACAGGAGGTGACTGGGAACTTCTTCAGCCGAGTTTTGTCAACTGGAGCTTCGGTGCCCTTACTTTACTCTATGATCGAGTCACTTCCCTTCTCTCTTTATTAGTTACTAAGGAGGCTAAATGAGTAAATAAATTCCTTCCTAGTCTTTGACTACCTTGTATCAATTTATGAATATTAGGCAGTATCAACAAATAGAGAAGTGATACTAAACGAATGTCTTTACTTCGCGCCTTCTTTCCCTTCTTTTCTTGTTCCCCACCTTTAATATACAGATAAAGCCGCGCTGAACCTCTTCTTTCTCCCCTTCTTGACTTACGTCTTGGTCGACTAAACCCCCTTTTGAGGGCGTTCTTGGTGGTACATCCAAATCCGATTCACATTCAGAACTTATAGCAGTCGACGCTCAATTCTGATAGCGAAAATCGCATTTCCTGCCCCCTGACGTACTTTGACCCAACAGAATGGCAAAACGGCTAAATTACGCGTGTTTGTTTCTTTACAGAGATGCTTAGGGGTTCTAGCATATAACTTAAAGGAGATCAACCCTCATTTTCTTGTTTCCTCGCCAAAAAGGTGGGTTTGGCCTTCTCGCCTAATAGAGTAAGGAACCCCTCTTTCTCTTCCATGCACCGGGCCAAACTCCCTTCTCTTGGGCAAGCCTCTGCTTTGGCTACCTCTTTTAGGCTAACTCTACTCTATGAGATTTGCATGGGAAAGCCTGTCAAAGGCTAAGTCTCTCTTCCTAGCTCTTTGGCTAATCGGCTAACTCTTTGAGACTAGGAATGCTCTATGGGAATGCCTGTCAAAGGCAAATTCTTAGGCCAAGTCTGTCTTTCTAGCTCCCTCTACTCGACTGGGAATGGGCTCAGTCTCTACGGCACGGCTAAGCATATCATATAGAGAAATGGGAAAGCCTCTCTTTGGCTAACTCTCTCTTCTTAGCCAGGTTTCTTTTTCTTCTATGAAATTTGTATGGGAAAGCCTGCTCTTTTGGCTGGAAAGCCTGCCATATCTAATCAAAGGCTAATCGTCTACTCTATGAGATCTGCTCTTAGGGCATTGGCTAATCGTCTTCGTCTCTCTTCGAACTCTTAGAGACTGGGCAAGCCTCTCTTTGGCTAAGTGTTTCAGTCTCTTTTGCTAACAACCGACGTTCTCTGTTTCGGAATCATGGTCAGAAACGACGTAGGTATACAATTTCTTAGAGTACTCTTGCTTGCTTTGACTAGCTCTACTCTATGAGGGCTACCCCTCTAGGGCATTTGCTATCTCTTCGTCTACCTCTTAGTCTTAGGGCCTCTTGGGACTACTATGCCTACTCTGGCTAATCGGCTAATCGGGTAACTCTCTCTTCTTAGCCAGGTTTCTTTTTCTTCTTGGTTTCTCTCTTCTTCCGCTTATTCATCTTCTTTGGCGGATACATATATAGAGTAGGCATGGCAGGAAAGCCAGTAAAAGCAGCAAGCTAATTCCCAATTCCACTCCTTCAATTCAAAGAGTTGCAGTCAACTAATGGGGAACTAGCCAAAAAAGGCTGATTAGCCCCAGTAAATACATGCACTTGAGCCTATTGTAATGTAAAGGCGCGTTAGCCCAGTCCCGAAAAGGGCTTTCGTCACGAACTAGCAATTCCCCAAGAAAGAGAAAAGGGGGCTGATTCTTAGCCTGCTGCCTTCGCTAACAGAAGTGCCAGGGAAAGGGAATAGGATTTCGATTCGTGTAACCTCTTTTCCACTCTCAATGCTTGGCTTACGGCCAGGTTTAGAGCAGCAGACAAAGGGAAAGATTTCCAGTCAAGGACGCTACGCCCCAAGATCTGTTCATTCCTCTTCTTCTTCCTATCCGAATTGATTCTATTCCTCTTCATATCCTATTCTTTGGAAAGAAGGATTTCCACTGCCCGAAACCATAAACAATGGCTACGCACCTAAGAATTGACTTGTAAGCAGTTTCTCCCGCAAAAGCGGTTGTAGCTATTCATTTCGCTCCTCCCAGTTCTAAATGGGATGAGAAATTCACTAGCACGCTCCCATCTCTAAGTATTCTTTTATACTGAATTCAAGCGTATTTCTGGTTCAATTGCCTGCTCCGGTTCAACAATTTCCCCTGCTCCGGGCTAACCCCATGTAGTTGAACCGGTGGGAACCCCTATTACCGGAGAAAGGGGCGAAGCGACCCGCTTCAGATCTTGTTCATTTCGCATTTATTAATCGAGAAAATGGCGCTAAAGCTATTTATGCTGCTCCCGTTAAAGCTCTTGTAGTGGCTCCTGCCAAAGAAAGAGTTTCAGCCCCTGGCTTTGGTGTGAGATGGCTCTTTGAGACCTTTCCCCATTAGGGCTTAGAGTGAACCGATGCGAATGGTTTTCTCAGGCTTTTAGGGAAGCAATGCATAACTCCCTTTTCCAGAGAGGTGGGCCGGGCGAACTGCTTTACCCCTAATTAAGAAAAGGGGATTGGAGGTGGGGAAGAGCAGACATTGGTTGGTGTGGCGAAGGCCATTGAAATCGTGCCAGTTTGACTCTCTACTAGCTGTCAAAGAAAGCAATGATGCTGCGCACCTTTCATCTTCCTCCCGCTCGTGCCTCCCCGGTCCCGTATGGGAAGTCCCTTCGCTCGCCTAAGGGTTAGTTAGGAGTTCTGGCTTATAAGGCTAGAAGGGTTTAAGTCAGTGTGTCGTTTTGTAGGTCTCCCTCTATCGAAAAAAAAAACCGATCTTCCTTAGATCCTTATCCTTAGACTAGGGATGTCAGTTTCGGTAAGAAAGGGATAGATTCTCAAGCAGTGGATTCGTCGAAAAGACTCTCAGTTGATTCTCCAAGAGTAAGAAGGCATTCCCTCACAGCCTAGCATGAATTCCTTTCTTCCTTCCTCCTCCTACCAACTCTGCACTCTGTTCACGGTTAGCTGGGAATTGAAATATAAGTGAGTATTACACCTCGAATTGACAAGCGGATGAGTTTTCTAGTTGGCTATGCTATATTGATAAGAAGACCAGGAGGACACGAAAGAGAAGAGCGGATCCAATACCAAGACGACAAAGCCAGGTTTTCAAATATCTGGTTCGAAACTGCCAGGAATTGCAGCACTTGAGGAGTGAAGATGTCATGGGTTGATCCGGGTCAACGGATCGAAGGTAGTATTTAACGTTCCCACCTGCAAGGCTAGCACAGATCCCTCTCTTCAGTTAAGTACCTACCCGCTAGATTAGAGCAGATTCGCTTGTCGTTGTATTGTGTCACATCAACTGCTCTTAATCTTGTCAGGAAAGATTCTTCTTCTTCGGACCCGAAACTCCCGGCAGATGGATTTCTAAAGGCTAATAGCCTAGTCTCTGTATTCCCTTCCCGTCCCGCTACGAACCCTCTTTCGTAGGAATCCATGTGGGCTTTCCGCTTTGGCCTGTCCTTTAGCAGTTTAAGAATCAGTAATCGGATGCTCTAGAGCTAGCAGCAATCCTTCCCGCCCTCAGAGCTGATTCAAGTGAAAAGGATTTTGACACCGTGCATAGGGATTTCCTTTATTATTTCATGTCGGAAATCGGATATAGCGTTTTGGCCTTAAAGCCAATAATCGGCTAAGGGCAGCTTATATGTGGGTCAATCAGTTCCATGGCACTTGGCTTACCAAGCTTTCATTGGAATTGGCAATGGTCTGTTGCAAGAATACCGGGCTACACTAGCTAGGCGAAAAGGCTGTAAAAAAGTTTTCTAAGGTATTATTAACAATGAATAAACGAAATTCTTTTTGAATAGGTTTTGGCTCTTCTTTACCCCATAGAGATATTGAATAGAAGGAGTTGTTTGCCACTGTAATTTTGAAAACGAACGTTTAAATGTCCCTCAAAAGTAAGTAAATAAATAGAAATCCGAAACATATAAAATGCGGTTAATCCGGCTGTGAAACAAGCTATTATTGCGAAAATCGGCGAATACAACCAACTATCATTAAGAATTTCATCTTTGGACCTAAAACAAGCAAGGGGTGGAATACCACAAAGAGAAAGTGCACCTAATAAAAAAAAGCAGTTTTTGTAATTGGCTTCCATCGATCGAGGTATGAAATAACCTGACTTTTTCAGTTCAGTTGAGGGATTCAAGTGATCGCTGAATTAGCTGGTCGAGGAAATGGGTGAGCGAATGCGATCGATAGGGTGGAATTGTTTGCCCTCGATGTCGTGCCTGCCTTCGAATCAGTTTAAGGGGTTGAAGTCAAACTTTTGACGAAATAATATTAAGATTTAGGAAATGGTGATGTCTAATGTAAATTGGATCATAAAATCATTGCAAAATTTACCCATAAATGAAGATGATCAAGTCCTACTAATTCATTTTTGGTGTGAGTTTTACAATTATTTAGAAAGTTCTAAGATGTGTGGACAAGAGAGTAATACGAAATCAGTTGAGTATAATCCGGTTGTCTTCGAAATATTGAATAATGGAAAAGCTAGCTTACCATTAAGTGAAGGAGAATTACGTAATATGGAAATGGATATTGAGGACCTGACTCTCTTCTTCGATGAAGAATCTATATTTAAGACTGCTGTTTTTTTTCCTTTCTAAATGCTATTCATTTCTTCCCAAAGTTGCTCAAAGAGCATGTGTTAAGCATATTCTTCTGTCAGAGCCGGAGGATCTTGGGCAAGCGTTTCTGGGCTTTCGCGTAACCGCCATCGGGCCTGGTTAACTCGAGGCGAAGCACCCAAGAAAGGGAAAGACTAGAAGGATGCTACCCACGCACCATCCACAATAGCGGAAGGTCAAGAGCTAGGAAGAGATGGGAGGGAAGCCCCGAACCTCCAAGGTTTCGGATGACGTTCGGACACCAAATCCCCCTCGAAAGAAAACAAGTGAACTACAAAGAAAAAAAGAATTGAAAGGAATTCCTTTGTTTGTATTGGTGGCCACTTGCAGCTCAATTTCACTTAGCGGTCTCGACTAAGTAACCTCACTAGAGCACCGGAGAGAGGGTGATTTCCTTCTATTCTACTATAGGATACCGTCTGTGATTGAATACAATGAGATTGCGGCACGCGCTGAATGCGTGAAAAGAGATGGCACAAAGCCGCTTGAGTTTCGAATTACGAGAAGGCTCTGAAACCTTCATCCTATCTACGTGACCCTGGAAACTCCCAGTTCAGGAAATTTATCCCTTTCGAGTCTACCGTGGACGATATCTCCTGTTCTGACCGAGCTAACTTTTATTCGATTATGGGACCTAAAATTGCTTCGGAACGTCAGGTTTGAATTAACGAAATTTTATAATTCTATATTTATTCGACTTAAGAGCGCTGAAAAGGGCTACTTCCGTGCTTGATAGTTGAGCTGCCATTTCGGCATTCGTTCTTCGAGATCGAGCTAAGGAGCTACGTTGTTCAATCTTCTTAATCGAGTCTTATCTAGGCTTTACTCATAGAATTGTAAGAATGAAAATGAAAAGACTTTGGCTTCGCGCCTCTTTCTTTTCTGGGATAAAATCGATGGTTGTAAGGTGGTTGGTCGAGATTGAATTGAGAGAGAGCTCGACATCGTTGAATTGGGAGCAATATTCGTTTATTGAGAAAAGGTGATGCTTGTTGCCTTCTCTCTGTCGATTTGTTGAGTGAGAGAATCTGGGAAAGGCTGTGATCTTAGCGACGACATTTCTTTATAGAGGACGTGGGGCCTTAGTTGTTCATTGGTCCCGACATTCCCTCCCTTCTTCTTTTTTTTTTCTTTAAAGATTCTTTTTCTCTTCTCGAATGGGAGAATGAGACTGGAACTCTCACTTCCTTTCTCGATCGGGAAAGCAATAACCTTCTTCATTTACCGGACGGTAGCTAGATCGAGAGCCGTGAATCGCTTTTCATTTCAATTCTTCGATTGTCAATTGCCGAAAAAATTACATAACAAATTGTACCACTCTTTAGAATAACAAAAATAAAAAATTACTATAATATGAAAATTACTTCCGTATCGACTTGAGTAATTTTATCCGGATATCTTTCCGGCACACGGGTTCGATTCCCGGTCGTGACAAGATCAGTCTTTCACTCAATGACGATTCCTCATCCCTCCGATCTTACCAATACTCTTTGAAACCTCCTTTCTTGTATACAACCTCCGGTCTTGCCAATGAGCTTGTCAACCGAGTCTCAGTGCTATCACTTGGATATTGAACGAATCTACTCTCTTTAAACAGATTCAGTACTTGCTTCCGGGGAACAAGACCCTACTTCGTCCTAAGGCTCTTCCATCTATCCTATTATAGGTGTTGCCCCTGTCCTGTCTCTGTAATCGATCGAAGGCATTATTCTAAAGATCTACGTTGGACCCGGGATTCATTCTTATTCTCCCGTTATAATAATAAGAAAGGGGCAAGGGCCACTGGACTTTCTGCTGCGAACAAAGTCTCGGCAACAGGAATGAAGCTTTTTTGCACCTGCACAGACTGGTTGCATACGAGGAATTTGCACACCCAATAGAAAGACATTTCCTCCTGGGGAGTAATTTCCTCTGTGGACCTTTTCTCTTGTTTTATGAATATGCTATAATAGTTGGGCCAGGCCATTGATAGATGTTCTTTACGTGGGGAGGATATAAGTTTCAAGTGCAGATACTTAATTTCCAATGGATAATTTAGCCTTAAAATGGTTCCTATTGACCTTGTTGCAAGCATGGTATGGCATTTTTCATATGTATTGGCATTTCATGATCACATGATCCCATTGTACTATTATGTATTGAAAGACTATTGGATCCATCGGACTCAGTAAGATTTAGTGATCACTTGCTTGCCTTAACTCTTAACTCATAAATAAGGTAGGCCCTTCGGGGAGGTGTTTCAACTGCCTGGCTGGGATTTAGCTAATGCCCTTTCCCGGAATTCTAGTTTTCATTTCCTATCCCAATCCTGCCTTTTAAACGCACTATCAACTGGCAGTAAGTGAAGCTATAGCAGTGAATTTACTGGCATTTTAGGATTCGCTAAAGGCAGACAAGATCTCTTCTCTTCGTAAGTGGTTTATTACGGTAATTGCATGATGTGACGGTCCGGGCAGGAATGAGAGAAACTCACTCTAAAGCAGATGTTTTTCGGACAGATATCCCTATAATATATACTATGCTGCTGGAAATAGAATCCGCTACTCAGTCATCAACACCCGGAAAGTCCTCTCTTTAGTTGACCGACCTCAAAGATGGTACGTTCGTCCTTTTTTCGATATAGCTATATAGAGGGATTCTTTTAGCACTTTCGCCAACGATTATAGATAGCTACTACCTGGCTCTATAGCTAGCGGTCTTTTCATAATCATTGGAGAATACGGAAATGGAAAGGGGCACATGATTAAGAGGCCAACCATTTTCTTTTTGTTTCATCCACTTTTCAACTCTTTTGCGAGCTAGTCAAATCATTCAATAAAGGGCTAGGCTAGAACCAGCACGTTAACTCACCTCTATGATCTCCCTATCACATGTTGGTTCAGCAGGTGACAGTCTTTGCCGGGGCTGGAAGTTCATACTTAAACTCTAATTTCTATCATTTACTTTACAAAATAGTAGGTTATAAAGAAAAGAATTAAGATTGTCCGAAGGGAACCCCCTCTTCATAGTAGGTAGAATGAATGTGAACGAGTTGGTTGGCGTCATAATCGGCTTGATCGAACAGGACGATTGTTCAAGTCAGTCTATTCAATTGACCTATTTTCGTGACACCCTTTCTTCTTCTTCTGCCAAAAGACTGACTGAAGTGATTGAGGCGCTTCTTGAAACAAGCGTGATGGAACGGTCAGAAGATAACCCTATATTGGGAGAAGTGTAGGAGGTGTGCATCCTATGGGCTTTGTCGAATTAGACTAGTAGTGAATGAGAGGATTTACATGCATCAGCCAGAGGGTTTCATTGTTCAGGGTAAGGAAGACCGTGTGTGCCTGTTCAAGAAGTCATTGTATGGCTTGAAGCAATCTCCTAGTCAGTGGTATAACAGGTTTGACACCTGTATGGTGGGACACGGTTACACTAGGAGCAACTATGACAGCCTAATCTTCATCTCTAGAGGTTTGGAAGGACGGCTATATTAAGAAAGTTTGGCACTTAGCTCTAAGCAAGGTAAATCTCTGCTTTAATGCCAGGTCCCATGGGAAGAACTCCCTCTTTTTCCGATATTGCTGCTGATAGAGAGAAGTGGAACTAAACGTATAAAGTAAGTAAACCTTGGCCTTGGAATCTACTTAACTCTTGGCATATACTTCACTAGATGAAACTCTTTCTATAGCTCACATAAGGTGGCGGTGGCAATCAAGACTTCGAAGTCCCTTCGGATAAGCTACTAAAGCGTAGCGACGATATGTATGAACTGTAAGAAAGGTTTAAACTATTGATTTATCCCGCCTAAAGAAAAGAGAATGAAGAGTTTATCAAAGACTTTCTTTTGACCTTACCTACTGATGAGATAAAGAAAAGAATGAAGATTGTCTGGAAGTTCATACTGAAATTCTTTCTTTATAACCTACGTCTTTGTATATAGAAATAAATTCCCTACGCCTACGGAGATCTTTAATGTTAGTTACATAAGTTAGAAATGCCAAGCCCTCAATTGGGTTGGGAAGGTCTGACTTTCAGGTTGTTCTTCGGCAGGGAGAGGCCATAAGCTTAGATGTGACAAAATGCCAATCAATGAAAAATGCAATAGCCGGTACGCTGACAGTGAGGACAAAGAAAAGCAAAATGCCCTTGACACTCGGAAGGCAGATCAAGGTAAATGAACCACTACCGCTAACGTCGAAAAAATATTGGTCCATGGATCAATGGTTATGTTGGCTGTAAAGCTGAAGGTCTTGCCCATTTTACCCATTCCATCAAGAGCGGCATCTAAGAAAAGCATACTAAATTGAAAAGGTGCAAAATAGGAATTTTCGAGGATAAGCCTTATGTCATGTCTAGAAAAAGATAAATCAAGACTTTAATAAAGATAACAGGATAAAGAAAGAAAGAGAACGGGAAGTTCAGAGGGAATGCTTTGTTAGCACACCAAGGCTTCTGGCGATGTGAATTCAGAGATTGTGAGCTACCAATTCACACCCGACCGCGAATTTCGATCCATCTGTACCCTGGCCTATAAATCTTCACAGGTTGTGGGACTCTCTGTCCCAATGTTGATTTATTATGGCTCTTGCGGAGTAGAAATCTCCTCACCTAGCCTTCCTCCTTACCCTCTCTTTCAGAGAAGCCCATGGCACCGAGGTGACGAACTGTGACCACTCTCTCACTAACAGGAGTGGGAAGTCTCTTTCTTCCGGGCTTCATCAACGGGGAAAGACGTATCGATGCCTCTTTGGAGGTGCGTGATTAGCGTAGGCTATCTCCCTCGTGAGTGTTGAGCGGCTACTTTGACTTTCCCATCCTCCTGGAGAAGTCACCGGAGGCGAAGACCATCGGCTCGATGGTAGCAAAAGAGGACCATTCCTATCTACCTACCCCGTAGAAGATAAGATGGACGCGGTCAGCGCCGATAGCTTTGGCGCATTGATTCTCTGCGCTAGCAGGTTCCCCGATCTTTCTTCTGTCCCAGCCGTTAGGTCTCCGGGACTAGGTGAGGAAACGTCTCTCAATTTGGAGAGTAGAAATTTCCCACCCCAGCCAGCAGGGGTTTGACATCGAGGATGTCGCTCTTAATCCTAGGCTACGGCCGGGGAAGATTCAAGAACCGAATCTGAGAGATTCTTAGCAGAGGACGGGAATTGATCTGTTTGTTCTAAGGCTTATAGTCCTTTGTGACTACTTTATTCGTTATTGTCGAGGAAAGAAAGTCATGCGAAAAGAGTGAACCTCTTGGTAGAGCTCTTCTTCCCTCACCCGGTAGCGAGATCGGTTATTTCCGGTGTTACCGGTCGAAATAAGGTTTATTTGCTTTGAGATGGTCACGTATATAAGGAATAAAGGATGATGAGTCTCCCCGGCGAGACTCGGGCAAGGAACTCAAACGATACGTTGTCACTCGGCGCGTCCCCGTTTTCACGACTTTTTCACTACGCTAGGAAATTGTGTTTCTTATTAGAAAGGGAGGGATTGAGTTTTTGAGCGAGATTGCTCACAGTAGGGGAAAATGGGAATTGTTTCACTCAGTACGAATTGTTGATACCTAGTTTCATACTTTACTTTACTAGAAAGTTGGCACGGAATGACTGCAACGTCGCATGTGCCCTTTTGTCAGGAAGGGCGTACCCCCGATTCTCGGGTGAAATTCCAGTCCAGTAGGGTGGAATTTTTTATGATGGTTTTCTTGTCCCCTCTCTCTTTGAGAGTGGAAATGGAATAGCATTCAAGAATGCAATTAATTCCTCGTTAGTTATAGATGTAGAAGACATGAAAACATGTCTGACACTGATGGATTTTGAATCCTATTTCTAATAGGTTACGACAGAGGAGGTAGCATGCGAGATTTGATTCTCTTGCCAGAGATTCTTCCCTCGGTAGCAGTAGGGGACAACACGAAGATGTGTCTGACATCGCTCATTCTATTTGTGGCTGCGCAAAAGATCATAGAAAGAATGGGGAATCCTTTGCTTAAGATTAGATTTGCTCGGCAGAGAAGAGAGATTGACCCGAGTGGTCTTGGTCCCAAGGTCCCGAGGTTAGTCCTTTGTGACTTTTTATTCGCCTGTCGATTATTGGTCCTTGAAGGACCGAAACTCATGCGATGAACCTCTTGCCAGAGCTTCTTTTCCTCACTCAGTAACGAGATTAGTTTGCTTTGCTTTAAGCAAGTTACCGTCGAAATAAGGTTTATTTGCTCCGGGATGGTCACGTATATAAGTACAAGGAAGAGATGTCACGTATAGAAAGAAGAATGTGAGGCTCTCGAGTGTGACTCTAGCAAAGGAACTCAAACGCTATGCTGTCACTCCGACTTTACCATTGCGTTAGGAAACTTTCTTTCTTATTAGAAAGGGAAGGATTGATTTCCTGTGTTCCCCGCGGGCTAAAATGGGGAAACTCATTATGGCAGGGTGTTGTCTGTTCCAGACTTTATTACTTTATTTGAAGCTGGCATCGAGTGCCTGCCTCACATGCGACCTTCAGGTCTCTAAGGAAAGAGGACATACTCCCCGATTCTCGGGGGATACGCGTTGCGGATTGGTTGCGTCTACGCTTCTAATCGCAAAATTCGGTTAGTATTGCAAGATGAAGTTAGTGTGCCGGCCCTACGGCCCTAGCAACTTTCCTTCCTCCCTGCCTTTCCGCTTCTTCCTTGTCATCGGTTGGGAGACTTTCATAAGTCCAAGAATCAGTCTCAAGAAGATGAGGAGCGGGTCTAAGTGCGTCAACGGCTTATCTCAAGTCAGGTGTTCTAGCTAGTTATGCTTCCCCCGAAGCTTCACTAATAGAGGAACTGTCCGGAAAAGGATAAAGTGGGTCTGAACTAGGCGTCCGGCTAAGACACTAGTAGTTCTGTCCAAGTCTGCTTATGAGTGGCTTATTGAAGAGCCAGCGGTAAATGTCTTGCTACCCGGAAAAAAATATTAGAAGAATAGGGTTTTTCGTCTGGGACACTTGTAGTTTAAGGTTCCCCATAAGCTGGTCTTGACTTGTAATGCTTATCCGACTTTCGGAGGGACAGTTTCAGTCTCAAGTCTGTCTGAACTCGTCTCTGACCCGCCTCCTTCACTCAACCTTCCTTCCATAGGGATATCTTGAATATGACTCATATGTTTGCTCCTATCGTTACAGATAGTCAAACTCCGATCGTAGAATAGAAAAGAGACGAGACCTTTTTTTGGGAATAAAATGACTCTTAACTTAGCAAAATGTAAAGCTCTTGGTGAATCCGGACAAATGCTATCGAATTAGAGGAATTTATTCACATACATCATATCTTTGTTTGATGTGCCTAATTGTTGTTTATGTTGTTTCCTGTGAGCACAGGGTTTACCTCGTTCTAGGTTCTCCAAGCTCTCTGTCTCTGAGTTCTTTTTTTTCTTTCTTTCTGTGTAAAGGGACTAGCCGCTCACCATCTCAGCCTGAACTGCTTGCCTATTTACACTGTTCCCGAGGGACTGGGACCTTAGGTTAGATCCAACCAGTCCATGACTCGGCCCCATTGGGGCTTCGGCACAGTGCTTTTTCCCTCCCATTCTCATTCTTTTTTTACAGTTGAAATGACCCAGTATTAGTATTACGTATCGGTATCCACTCAGTTGGAATTATCGTAAGAAAGAAGAATGCGCTGTCGCTGGAGGTGTCTGTCTTGGTCGATCCACGTCTACACGAAGTTCAAAGCTGGCTCGAGAAGAGGTTGGTCCAAACAGAAGAACTCCGTGGCTCGGGGCAAAGGTAACCGCTACCCCTACCCGTCTCTGTCCCTAGCTAGCTCGCTGCTCCATTGAGCACTGAGAAATTACATAAATAAGTGATGCGACTGCTTATTCTCTCACTCATTGACTGTAAACGTGTTTTCCATTGAGCTACCGATGGTGGACTTTTCTTGCCAATGACGAGATGATTGAGGTTGCGTACGCCGCTACGTCAAAGGGAAAAACTCCCTTGGTGTCGAGATCTTAAACTTTCGTTTGTGCATCTTTCTTTTTCCCTTGCTTTCCATTCATTCCCATTTCTTTGTTGGTCAACAACCAACCTTTTTCTATACTATAGTTCTTCACTACTCACTAAGGAAGGAGTCTTTTTCTCTTTCTGGAGGGAATCATTTTTTCGCAATAATAGAATAGAATGGACCGGGATCTTGTGCTTAATTTTGTATTTACATTAGTTAGCGATAACTTACATTATGTAGTTCCCACTTTGGCTTGGTGTTTGGCGGTGTGGCGCGTCGCTAGACTGAGGGGGCTGACCCCACAAGATTATCAAGAGCGGGTAAGTGAGAGCGTGGCCGACACCCTTAAAGAACAACTCTCTCAAAGGGTATTGGACCCCCTCTTTGAGACGAACCACGTTCTTCTTCCGGCAAACAAAACTAGTTATGATGTAATAGAAGTTATGGTAGCGCACGACCCAACTAATGTTTCGTTGTTGGCACAGATCTATGATAGCCTTATAAATTTCGGGGCAGGAAGCCCCTATTATGAACCGGCGGTGCAGATCGCTCACTCTTTTTTTAATTTTTAATTAAAATAACACATTGGGCGTGCTTTTAGGTAAAGTAAAGAAAAGTCTTTTCTATTATCGGAGGGGTCCGCCTTTCCTTCTATATTCCGATAAAAAAAAGAGACAGGCCTTGTCATGGCGAGCCTTTGGTGCCTTCCGTGATAAGGGGAAGGGGAGTGGTAAGGAGGGTCCCTTCCACCAGACTACTTTACTTTACTAGTTTGAATGAATGAATTCAAAGTACGTACAGGAACTGGTTTAACAAAAGGGGTCTTCGAACTACAGGGATCTGATACCTGGCTCTCTTGGTATGAAGATATGAAGAGTAGGTTATGTAGGCAACAACCGTTCATAGGTTGCTCGATCGCAAAAGGGCCAAACTCGATCAAGTAAAGTAATGAGAAAAGAATTGCGCTACAGATGATGAAGGAAGGGTCGACCTTTCTAGCGCCGATTTTCCCCGAAAACAACGTTCGACTTGCCTGTGTTAAGCATAACGCCTAACTAGCAGGATTGAGTGCTGCAGTGGTAGAACCTGGTGAACCAGGCACTTGACTTGCTCTTTCTTCTCTTACGTAAAAAGCAGTTTCTATAGAATAAGAAAAGACTTAAGGTAGAGAGACTACTAGCTCGCAGGCGAAGGAGTCACCTTAGTGTTGAAGGCGGGACTGCTAAAGCAAGCTTCGAGAGACCTCCCAACACCTGATTATGAGTAATGCTTACCATAGGTCAAGTCAAAAACGAAAAGGACTGGAAGCGGCTCTTTGATGCGCTAAGGATGAATGAAGCATAGATAGATCTGCTATGCCCTTGTTGCTGTGTCAGCTCTTACAATTACAAGAAGTCAAGCAAAAGCCAATGGCGCTAGGCCGGCAAGAAGATAAACTAATGATCTGATCTTCTAATTACTCAATTCGCTGCTTGCCTGGGCTGTATATAGCCCACGTCGAACCACAGTAGCTGGAGTTCGCTTCGACAAGCATTGAACGTAGGCTTATGCTGCCTTACAGGTTTCATCTATTTCAATAGAATGGGGTGGGTCGGTATGGCATACGGCTAAACCATTGATATGTCGTCCATCCCATCTGTATTTCGGGCTACTAGTTTAGAGATTCAGAGCAATCTGGGTGAAATCATCCCACGGAGTAAATCCTAAATAAGTCGAGTCTTTTATCAATCTATAAATTTAGTGAGAAAAGAAATGATCCCAGTTCGGAAGGTGTTCGCGAGGTTGCTGTCTGGTCAAAAGGTGCTCGCCTATAGTAAGCCGAAACGGTCTCGTGCAAGCCGGTAACCATTTGATGGTGAAAAGAGTCCTCGTGCCACTGGACGAGCTGTTAACGAAGCCGGCTTAGTCGGTGGGATATCATTTATAACACAGATGTTTAGGGGCTTATAGACGGTTCACTTTCGTGCTTCTCTCTGTAGTAGCCACTCTTGATGACCCCGTACCTATGGCATATACCCCAAGGACTGACTCCATCATGTCTATAGGTCTCACTCTTTTTTCAGCCTATCTATCTGCTGGCTCTATTCCTGCTACTGCTCTATCGGCATGTCTCATTGCAGCTAGCCATGAAGACGAGGTTTTTTTTATCCTTTCCCTGAGGTTGAAGTTGGAGTTGCTTTATTAAAGTAAGCTAAAGGCCTAAAGGTAAAATAGAACAGCCTAAAGGTATTTCTTATTAAAAAGTAGTTCAAATAGAGGTATGAGTTTACTTACCGGTTAGTCGTAAGGAAGTCGTAAGGTAAAAATAGACCTAAAGGCATTTGTTTTACCCTTTCTCTTGCTAACCTAAAGGTATTTGTTTTACCCGGTAAGTCGAAAGGAAGTCGTAAGGTAAAAGCTAACCTAAAGGTATTTTTTTACCAGTTCAATTCAAATTTCATTTTTTTATAAAACACCGTAATTTTTGGCATAAATTCAATTTCCCCCTTTATATAATAAGTTCATTGAAAATTTCATTTTTTTATAAAACACCGTGTTTTTTGGTTAAATTCGTTTTTCCCTCTTTATATAATAAGTTCATTGAAAACTGAATTTTTTGACGTGAAAAATGGTTATTTTCAACAATTTGAACTATAATATGCCTAACATATACCTTTAATATTCATATTCATCCAATAAAAATGCTGTTTTATTCTATCCTCCCATCCCCGGAACAGCTACTAAAAGAGTGAACTTCCCTTCTTGGGCGAGTGCCTTCTTGGTTCCCCGAATCTGTTATCATTCAGTGAATAGTCCCACCAGTATGTAGAAGAGTTCGTCCCAGCAGTAGTCCACAAGCTTGTTGGTCACCGGACACAGTGAGAACTAGCTTGCTTGCTTTCCCTAGCACACACACTAAGTAGATAGTAGGCACAGGTCCGCTAGGAGCTCATCGAACTGAACTTGTAGAGTGAGACCTGTGCTCGATATGGTTCATTTCAGTGCTCTTTCTCTCGGTATGCTTCACTACATCCCCGTACTCACCTTGGTACGGCTCTTCGCTCGATGCTTAGCTCATTCTTTGACCCCGGACATCAAACCTTAGGGCATTACTCAGAGAAAGAAAGAACCAAACTAAACAACCAAGCTCGGTGTGCTCGGATGGTTCCGCTCAGTGCTTGGGAATGGGATCTGCTCCGCTTACTATCATGGTCAAGCCTTTACCGTCCGGGTCTCACTAATCCCGATTGGAGAAAAACCAATAGGACTCAGGATAAGTGCCATTGGTACCATTCCTGCTTATTTTTCTTGTCCCTACCCTATTACATATATAGGAACAGAGGCTTCTCACAAAGATTGATTGGAAGACCCATAAGCTTGAGAATTCCCCAGTCGTTCTTTGAACTTCAAACTAGCTATGCGCTAAAGAAGCTCTAACCTATAGCTAGAGTAGTGCTACTAAGCGAAGAAAGGTGCCTGCATTGATTGAGGGGAAGAGCAGCCAAACTCCTTGATGAAGTGAAGCAAGCGAACTGAACCGTCTAACCTAGCTAGATCTGAACTCCCTGGAAATGAATAGCTGACTGAAGCAGGCATGGATACCATAGGCTTTTTTTCAAGTACTCTTTCCATCCTTCTTTCTATGCTACGATATGAGTTGAGTTTCGAGTAGTATATTTTTCTAGACAGGATTCCTAGTGCTTTTCTTCGCTAGACTCTACGACGGCTTAAGGAAAAGAGAAAGAAGGTCTTGTGACGCATTGTGATGCTTGTGTCGAAAAAAGAGAATAGCCTGCTTCGGGAGATAATTCTTCCATGCATGCTAGCGTGCAAGATAAAGGGCTTTTGATTGGGTTAACATGGAGCATGGAGGTTGTTCAGACTGGGCGAATAAAATTACATTACCTTCTTTTTCCGATCAGCTAGGAGCAACCTTACATATCAGAATAGAAAGCTAGCCCGTTGATCGTATAGGTATAGGCTTGCTTTAGAGTACTATAGTTTTCCGATAGGCGAATCCCGGGTACTCGTTAGAGTTTGGAGTAGATAAGCAAGTGAATGATTCAATTCAACCAAGATCTTTGCATCCAATGCCAAGAATGCCAATTTCCAAAACCTCTATCCAATCATGATAGGAAAATTTCCCCTTCTGCCATTTAAATTTAAGGAATCAGCCCTAAAGTTAAAGTTAAAGTTAAAGTGGGTGGCATCACTTCACCAATGTAAGGCAGTTTCCAATTTCGAAAAGACTGCACTCTAAGCTAAGTCTAACAACTACCTTTCGACTTTTGTCCAGTAACAAGTTTGGATAAGAGGGTGCTTTCTTAAAAGCACCTAGCGTTCGCAGTCTCTCTGTATCGTTAAGCACCACCTCTTCGGTCTAGTGGCTAATTTTGGTCGAAGCGCGAAGTTAGCCTCTGAAAGCTTAAACGCTTGCCTCTCTTATCATTCCTCCTTCTCTTTTCTTAAGCAAGCATCGGACTTTCTTCCATCGAGAAGATAGGGGATTCCAACAAGGAGATAGGGCTTTCGCCAGTCAGAACTCTCGAGATCAAGATTACTTTCAGTTCAGTTTCGTGCTTAGTATCCGCGATATCACTACCTCAATGCAATTCAGTTTTCAGTAGTAGATAGTGAAGTGAAGGAATGAATTTACTAGTGAAGGGTTGCGTCACATAGGGAAATGCCGAGAGTGGCGGACTAGTTTAGTTCTTTCAACCTTGTTTTCAGGAAGCTAGGCAGGAAGTACGCCCGGTGCCATCTCCAAGCGCCTTCTCCCTTTAAGTAGTCCTTAAAATAAGTGAGCCCTATTAAATTTAAATAGGATAGGCTTAAATAAATGGACGTATCTCACAAAAGAGTCCGACTTATCTTGTTCTGAACACCATCTTCAATCGATCGTGAAGACCGAAGTCTGCCTTCAGCGATCACCTTAAGGTTAAGGAGATGCCCGCTTGAGCTGGTTTTGGCACAGCAAATAGTTCTTTTGTCTACAAGATTGAGGAATGCCCCTAGGGAATCGACCTTTGCGCCTAATGGCTTCAACTACTAAGCCTAACCTAATTAATAGGGCTCAACGTAAAATATTACTATAATATTTTAATTGAAAAGCCCTTTCTTTTGTCATTGAAAGGATGTCGGTCTTCATGAAAGAGTCATTTATATTATTTTCTTTGTAAACTCCCACTACCGAAACGGAAATTGGAATTGATTTCAAAAGAGTGGATCCGGTGAGCGACTCCCCAAGGCTTGTCATAGATGAGGGCGAAGTCGTGGAGTAGATAGGGAAGCGAAGACGAAGAATTTGAAGCTCTTCGATGCCTGTCTGCTACTGATCGAGGTAATTTGAATTTCTAGAGTCAAAGATTCATTTATAGTCCGAAACCCAATCGATCGACAGACAAAAGTTCGGAAGGCTAACTACATGCGAAAGTAAGACTTTCATTGCTTCCGAGCGAAGTCTAACAACCACCTTTGGAGAAGATGTTCCAAACTCTTAATTCCGAAGACCAGAAGACTGAACAGCCTACCTTGCTTTCTTCTCTGGTAGAGTGGTAGACGAATTCCATATTGGCATCATTTCCAGGAGGTGGCAAAAGCAATCCTTGCTCTATCTTATCCGCCGAAAGTTCGACGATCTGGGAGTTACAGAATAAGTAGTCTATCTGTTGTGGCTAAGAAGGGTTATGTGCTTTGGAAGGCTTCGGAAAGCAAGAAGCCTTCTTTGGCTGGCCATGCTTGGCCGACTGCCTACTTTCTTATCCCATCCACCGCCCTTCATCTAACTGCTTTAGTCAAGCAGTCACGTGCCTCTTCCTTAATTCCATCAAGCCTTCTGCTACTCGAATTGCTGAGGCCAGGTCCTGCAGATTTCGTTTTTGCAGCTCTTTCCGTGCCCACTCCTGGAGACCCATCTCAAACCTAAACACCTTGTCTTATTCAGCCATGTTCCCGATCTCCAGCATCAATAACTGCAACTGCCTAACAAGCGAACACTACCTATATATCATGCTACTTCCAGTTTACTTCCTTACTATTCAAAGTTTCCTTTCTCCTGTTGAATGTAGTTTCTCCGGAAGCTCGCTAAAGTGAAGGTTATTCAGCAGTGTAAGCAAGTCACTCTTAACCCTATAGTGAATTCAGATATGCTGCGCTAGGAGCTAATGAAACTCATGTAGCTCATCTAACTCAATACGCTACTGGTGCTTATTTTGTTCCCAATCTATGAAAGAAGAGTGGAATTCCCCGGCTCTGCTAAACGGAAAGAGCCCCATAATGGCAAAACTCTCAAAGCCCATATGCTTAAAAAAGCAATTCGGGACAAGAATCTTTGTTAAGCCCGGCGATGACTCGGGAAGAGTCAGCCTTTAGACTCATTCTCCTATCGGAGGAAGATGCCGGCCTGTAGGCCGTTTAGGGCTTTTTACCGGAGAAAGAGAAGGAAAAGAGCTAAGATTCAGCCTTTCAGCCGGATAGGATTCTACATAGGTTGACTGGAAAAAGACTTTTTCTGCCGTCTTGCCCACTAAGGTTGAAAACTTCAATTCTGATTCCTGGTGTGGTGTTTTGGTCTTTTTTAAGTAAAACTATATCTTAATATCTAATTAAGCGAGGAAGACCGCGAAGAACCCAATTCGACAACTGTCAGCTCTACAGATGATTGACCGGGCCGAACTCGATTTCGGCCTTCAAACCTTTCAGACGATTGGCCGGCTTTCAACGGCCTACAATTCAATGGGCACTCTTTGACGCATCTGATCCCGCTTCAACGTTAAGGATAAGGCGATCTGCCAACGTGGATGGCAAAATAGATTAGGGTTGGTTAATCGCTTAGCCGCTCGTACCTCTAAGATAGAAGGAAGGGAAGAAGAAGACTCTTCCTCGTTCGAGCTTCTCCTCGTACTTTCTATGCCTTAAGAGACATGTAAAGACTGAGTGAGTCTTATTCTCTGCAGCGCCGCTAACTGCATTCTTTCTTATTAACTATCTTAGCCTTCTGCTTTTAAAAGAAGGAAATTTTTTAAAAGACAGAGGACTCTTTCCTATGATATGAAGAGTTCTAATAGGTGAATGCCCGGGAAAGGGTTCTTTTCGCATGTCTAACTCAATTTCGTTTTAAGCGCATCTATAATGCTTTCTAACGCATCTTTTTCACTGGTCTAGGCATTAACCCATAAGGGTATCCCAACCTTTCTTTTATGCTTATTTTAGGTGCGTAGACTTTATAGCACACTTGAATGTCAACTACTCCTAGCACTCTTACCCGACTCGCGCACTCTGAAAGAATAATAGTCAACTTCCTTCTGAAAGACAAGGAACTCGCTTCAGCTTCATTGCCAGCTTCTATACCTGGCTAAGGGCCTGTCTTTAAGAACTAGCCCGAAAGAGCTTCACTCGATCGAGTGGAGGCGGGGCCTGTAGCTCAGAGGATTAGAGTACGTGTAAGAAAAAGACTTCACTGCATAAAGGACAGAAAAGATAGATGCTTTAGGGCGCTAAGAGCATTCTTACCTGCTTTTAAGGGTCTTCTCGCTTATTTATATAGGCTTAGCCCCTTAATGTAATGCTTTTCAATCACTAAGTAAGGAAACTACCTTCTTTCTTGGTAGACAGGAGCGGACTAACTCTCAACAGAAGGAGGTTTCTTCTTGCTTTAAGCAGGCTAAGCCTTAGTCTCCCTATAGAAGGGAAGAGATTAGGAGCTAGTTTCGTTCTAAAAGGGAAGGGAAATATTTCAAGTCTCTCTCTTCCTCGTTCTAATGGTAGGGTTCTTGAAGAATTCTTCAACAACCCTCCGAGTTGACTTTACTGGAGTAGCTATCCAAGACCTCTTACTCTTATGCTTAACGGATTCTCGCCATCTCATAAGGTAAGAGGGCAAGCAAGTTGATTAATTGGGTACGACACTATGACTTCGAGCATCTATCTCTGAGGATAGTAATAGAATTAGCTCTCTATGATATGCAATGGCTTAAATGGAGTGAATGCTTGTACTCCTACTAGACAGGGAAAGGAAAGGGAAGAAGTAAGTGCTTTTCCTGTGAACGACTAAGCGCTTTGAAAGCCTAGGTTGACTCTTATATATACCCCAGAGTAAAGGAACAAAATTTCATCTAGAATGGGTTCTTCTTCTTTGTGAAGCGGAGACAGATTAAGATGTGGTGGTGTCCCGCTGCTCATTCACATTGGTGAGGGTATGCCGTGCTATTTGCCTTACACTGGGAGTACTACTTCAGACAAGCAAAGACGGCAGGTTGGAAAGGCCCAGGCTAGCCCTTCCTTTCATAGGATAGAGAAAACCCGCGGTTACTTCGCTCAATGCGCCTTATTTCTTTGAATGCTTAAGCCTAGCAAGATCTTGCTTGCTGGTTGATTTATCCACTCATCCTAACCTCACCGTAGGCCGGAGAGGCCAGCCCTAGCTCCAACATCGAGGCGAGGTCTAAAAATCTCTTTCTAAAAAAGAAAAACTACGTTTTCAGATCTTTACGAGTACTCTAAGAGCTTGATTCAAAGCGCTTGTTATTCGCTCTTCAAAGGGCAAGGGAGAAGTCATCCCCCTTGCTGGAGGAAACTACCTTTCTATCCTGATCCACCCTCCACCCATATTCGATGCAGGAGTCTTGTCTCGTCAGGATAAACCAGGGTAACCCACGTTCACGTGGTCTCATGAGTGGTTCAAAAAGGGTCAAAATAGAGGTCCTTTTCGGGTAGCGCCTATATATTCTACAAGAAGGCTTACGTTTTTCTTCTGTCGGGCGCATGATCTCCTCTGCTGAGCCTTTTTACAAACTTCTTAAAGTAAAGGGACTAAGAATTTGGTTTGAAAGCAGGACTCTTTCCTTATTTAGGGATATGAGTAACTCAGGCAAGGCCTATTTCAAATGAATTGGCAAGTAGCTAGCTATTAATATATAGCCCTATTATCAGGGTTTACATTTATTAAAGGATATAGAGTGGCAGTCTTTCTCTATCCTACGCTATTCCCTGCGGTTGGAGTTGTAGTTGGAGAGTAGGTAATACGTTACAGATGAATCTTTATCCCTTTCTTCTGCCTTAGATTTCTAATGCCTTGCTTCTGTCTGTAATTCCTTTAGTAGGTCGATACACGCCAATAGGTAGGGTTCAGACGTCCATACGATCGAATGCAATTCCTGTCAGTGAAAAAAGGGGGCTTGAAAGCGGAGTGGTTATAGGTATTCGATGGCATTTTTCAATAATTCAAAGACTGATTGCTTATATTTATTCCTTGGCGATTCAATCTTATAATAATATATTTCTTTTTCTTTTTCTTTCGGGTAGCGACACCTGAAATATATATTATCGAAGGTATTTCCTGAAAAGTGGAACTTACAGGAAATACCTGCCGCTTTGACAAGAAAGATTGCTAGCATAGCACCCCCAAGTATGGCTGCTACGGCCCTCACCCCTTTCAGAGAATCATGGGAGTTGAATACTGCTTCTGTATGAGTGTTCCTCATAAGATCTATAAAGTTGTTTTCAAAAATTTGATCCTCTGGCGTCATAGACACTTCGTCTTGTCTTAGTCTTTCAAGAAAGTCTCTTAATGTTTGATTGAAGCATTCGTCAAAACGATAATTGGCCCGTGACATAGCTCTTATTTCTTCATAGAAATCCGTCGATTCATCTACCCCGATGGTAGACGCAACATAGTCATTTACGGTGTAAAACAGATTTTAAAAATAAAAATCCCCGTCCAAAAGATGAAAGTCCCAATAGATAAGCAAGTGAGTGTTGTTTTGATTAGCATTCCCTTTGTGCATACACTCGTGCTTTTCACAATTGAGGTGTCCCTGAGTAGAAGACCTTTCTTTTTTAAAGGTGGTAGTGGAATGAGTCCACCTTTGATGGTATTCGTTGATGAAGAAATGAGGGGGGCTTTCCCCTTTCGGGCATATTCTGCATTTCAATACGCGCCCATAAAGTTTGCAAAGCATTCTTTAATGGATTTTTTTTTAGTCGTTGACTTACCTCGGCTATAGAGCTCAGCTCTATTTTCTTACTCATTTCCTTGATCACACTTTCTCCAGCCCTCGGAATATTTCCGATTTGCATCGCCGGATACTTCAGTGATGTGTTTCGGGTGATCAAACGCCTGTTATCAATAATAGAACCCGTTCCCAATTGAGATGATCCCGTAGATTCTTTCTTTTTTTTAGCAAAATCCTCGGTTGTAAACGAGATAATGTGTGACTAAGCATGTCGTGTGTACTTTTTTACAAAACTTCCTTCCCCATCCCTGGGTTCAGTTTGCTTGTTTCATACAGGAGATACTGTTCTCTTCTCATAGGGTTCTCTCCTCTGGCTGTGCTCGAGTTTCTTTCGCTCCTTGGCAGTCCTAGGTGGAACTGCTTTCCTGTCATAGTTGTCCCTGTTGGCCTAGTAGTTCCTTAGTCTTGCAACTCCGCTCTTCGAACCTTAGGACAAACAGCTTTGAGAAGGGCATTTCAAGTCGATTTATTCTAACTCAATTCCATTAAGGGAGGTCGGGACTCTCTTTCTTCTCTAGCTGGCATTCCGGTCTGGTATCAGATATTAAAGTTTTCTCTCCCCTCAATGCGCGGGTTGCCAGCCTTCGTTTAAGGCTCCTTCTTTGGCCGATGCAGCGAAACTTCAGTCTGGGATCTACTGATCTTGCTCTTAACTGATTCTCCTTTTCGGCAAACACTCTTTCAGGAGCAGCTCTCGACTGAAGAAACTGAAAGTCCTCAAGCCACTATTCAACCCGGGAACTCCTCTGGCGCGTGACAGCCTCAGATTTAGGAAAGCATATGATACAGCTCTTACTGTACCGATTGGTTCTTCCCCGAGTCTAGTTCCGGGGCTGGACGCTTTCCCGATATTGACTTAACACACGCTAATCAAGCAAGAAGCCTGACGCGGCGGATTCCCCTGTCTGTTGCTTAACACAAGCCTTATCGTCAGCCGCTTCCCCTTAAAAAAGCGTAGTCTACACGGATTTCCCGCATCTTGCTTAACCCGGAAAACGGAATTAGAAAAAGACTTTCATTTACCCCAGGAAGAAAGACCCTTAGCGCCCGAGATAGGAATGATTGGATAGCCCTGCTGGAAAGGAAGATATCAAAGCGTCCCAGAAAGAGCTCCCTTATTGGTATTGGGCACTCCCGAATCAGTTAATTAGTGTAATTAGTGGTCAAAATACGGATTCGAACCCCTTAATAATAATAATAATAAAAAGAAGAATCTACACGGTTTTCGTTCTATAGAATGAGTACCGAGCCCTTATCAATTAGCAGCCTAAACCCTTGTTACTTAAAGGGCGGCCCCTGAAACAGAATTTGAGAAATTAGTCGGATATGCTGCCAAATCAGCATTCAATGCCATATCAGCTAAGGGCGGCTAAGCATGCCATCTCGGATCGGATAAGTCAGTCTCCTATGCTGCCATAAAGTTAAAGTTAAAGTCATGCTTTTCATCCAATTTCAGGCGCAGAGAGCTAAGATAAAGTAGCTAAATAGAGCTAGGCGACTCGATTGCTATTCGACCAAGCTTAGTGGGTTTGTGCAGGCGAAAGTCTCCTGAGGCACTTCTGGTCTGATGCTGAGTAGCCAAAAGGTTATGCTAAGACCCCCAAGGGGCTGCAGCCTCAACCACTGGGGCAAGCTTTGAGAAAGGGTTTTCGTCAGTCCTCTTTCTTAGTTTAGTACTCTTTTCCACAGGCTAATGCGGAATCTATTCTGGGCGTGGACCAGGTGCGGCAGCAATTCCTACGGCCGCAGACTCTTCAACTGGCTAAGACGCTGAAGCAACCTCACTGGAAACAAAATCAATGTCTGTAAAGTAAACAGAATCTAGTTGAGAAACCCCAATCTATCGTGAACTATCCGCAGAATCGCTTCGCCCCTGCTGACGATGACCTGGAAGCTAGCTCTGGTTTAGCATATGCATATGAAACAGCACAGCTCACGCTAAACGCTCCTGCGTCAAGCTTTCTTGCTGGACACTTTACCTCTAGTGGCTTAACTCCTGAAGCAGGTATTTTATGCTTTTCTGCTGGAAACGTCGAAACTGTAGCTTGCTTTGCTTATAGGGCATTATAAAATAAAGAAAGTCTTCCACTTTAGAAAGAGAGTATGAAACTTTGCTTAATACTATTAAGAATTACAATTGAAAAAAAAAAAAAAAACTTAAGTAATTCGACTTCTACACGTTAAATTCGGTTCCAAGCCGCATACCAGAGTTGATTCCGTATGGCGGGAAAACACTCATCGCTTCGCCCCTTCGCTTGTTGGGCTAAGCCCTTGCTTTTGGGCTGGGCAATCCTTCTTCTTCGGCAAACACACCTATCAGAACTATATCTTCCTCCCCAACTCTCTTTTGCGCGCTAGGACCTCTTCAGCTCAGAAAAACCGGGTTTTCCAGCGTCAAGATCAGTTCAAAGGCGCTCAATAGAAAGGCTTCCGAAATCAGACGTGGAAGGAGTTGAAAGGGCTCGAGAGACCTCTCTCTCACATTTCCAATGTTCCTTTGCCAATCTTTCCTTTGGAAATCAGGTAATCGGAAAAGATTCTTTATTCGGGAACCTGGGAAAGATTGATTTGCTAGTTCTTCTTCCCTGGCTTTCTTTTCAACCAGATCCTTTCTTCTTCCAATTCAGTTTTGTACTGGCAATTGACCGGAAAAGGGAAATCTTTCTTTTCGCCCCAACAATCAATTCTGAACGTACCAACAGGAACAGGGGAAATATGCTGTTTTTTCGACTTCGGAACCTGCTGCGTACCTTTACCATTTCTTTTTCGAACCGAACTCAAGCCCCAGAACAGTGGAAAGATTCAACCTCGCCTCAAAGCGGGGAGAACCAGAATGGAACTCAAGACGGTTTAGTATGGATCGAAGTTGTCTTACTTATTTAACATAGAAAGGTCCCCTTGTCTCTTTGTTTGGGAGTTCATTTCTCTACTGGCAATTGACCTTAGAAGCTAAATCTCCGTTTTTTCAACTGCATGTTTGTATCCCAAATGCATTTACGCAGGAGCAGAAAGACTCTAATTGCTTTAGCGCGAGGTAGCTTTATCGGCACTCATTCGTAACTCATTGGATCTAATCTATGTTTCTCCTCCAGAGCAGAGATTGAACACAAACCAGATTCAGAGAATTGCTTTATGTGTAGTGTAATCTCCCGAATTCGACACCATAATTCTTAGACTTATGCCTTAGCGGTAGGAGCCGCTGTAGGGCAAGCAAACCTTTCTACGGGTTTCGATACCAGCGCTACGCCCGGAAATTAATGCTAGAAGGAGTCGCTACAATTGCGGCCCGCTTTCGAGTCACCCGGTTCCGAATCTGCTTTCGTCATTCACTCTTCCCATAAACATGCCCTATCAGAATCCTTATTTGACCAATGCAGCGAAACTTTCGAGTACCGAGCTGTCCCTTCCTTAGGTCCCAGAATCTCTTCTCTTACTTACGAGCCTGGAGCTAATCCAACCATTTACTCTAAATAAAGTTGCTCGAAACCAGCTAGATCTCTTTCTGCTTTTAGTACCCCATTGGGAAAGAGCTAGCCCACTGCGTCCGATGAAGCATTTTCTTCTTACCCCAAACAATGTATTATATATGAATAAAGACCCGAAGGTATGATATGGATCAGTCTCCGGTAGGAGTCTTAGACGGACGAGGCAAAGTGAGAAGTAGAGGTAGCTTCCGAATCTCTTGGGCTTAGCCATCTTTCCCTAGTCTCATTAAGGGGCGTAGCGGTGGTCTATATCGCTTACAGGATCAGACCCTTCGTCGCAAAGACCGGATTTGTCCACTTATACTATTGATCGAATTAACTATTCCGCAAGTCCCACAGCTTATTCTCGAACATCTGTGCCAAGCTTAGTAAAGCCGGTAATTCCTTCAAAGATCCAAGCAGGGGATTCATTGGCATCTTCTTCTCGCGGTTCCCTATTTGAGACAGTTGAAGAGGCCTTTGCACGACAGTCTACTTATGGCATCGGAACCGCTAATGCCGCATCTCTCGACGATAAGGAATCCAGGAAAGAAGAGTTCATATTCCCAGGTACCTCACCACTTCTACTAGTCCGGCCTACAAGACCGCTTATGGTTATGCCGAATCAATCTACTTTGACTATAAAGGCAATACAGTCAGCAAGGAAAGCTTTCAAGCATACTCTCACTGCTAGGCTACCACTTTCTATCTGGTTCCTAGCCCAAGAAAGCTAAGGCAAGGAAAAGATCCAGGAAGACCTTATAAGTAAAGAAAGAGGTTACTCACTTAACTTATTATTGAGTATTGAGTTACCTCACCACTGAACTAACCACCTCGAGAGCTAAGAAGAAAGTTCGAAATTTTAGAATCGCAGCTACCGGCTCTTCCACTGACTCGTCCACTGCTGCTAACCAAGCTAAAGGAAGGGACTTTTTCTTCATTGCCCTTGCCAGGATCAAATAAGATAAGAGCGATGGCATACCACTTGCTCTCTCCCCTCGGTGATTGAACTAGCCTAAGGGGCGTAGCGATCTGAGACTTCTATTTCGATATGATGATAGCAGCAAAGTCAACTGATTGAACAAAGGAAGAGAAAGGAGTGTAGGAGCTGCTTTTGACCGGCGTAGTGTAGATTTTCATTCCCGCTTTGCCAGGAGTCAAAGAACTCCTTTGCCTGTCGATCTCGCAAAGCAAGTATTGGATTGATTAACGAGTGAAATAGCCTTTGAACCGGCAAATGCTTTAGCTGGATCCCCAGAATGTAAGAGTGAGGCAGGAAGAGCTTTCGCAGAATACCAAATGCTAGAAGGAGCCGCTAAAAGTTCTTTCGCATGAGCCCAAACAAGAGCTTGAACAGGCTTTAGCAGGTGATCCATCACTAACAAATGCTTTACCCGAAGCAGCAACAAGAGCTTTTGCGCCAACAAATGCTTTCGCAGGCACCGAAAGACTAGCTTGAATGGGAACAGGAGTCGAAGGAGCCAAAAAGAGCAAAAGCCAGACCGACTTGGCCTTCTTCTCCTACTGCTGCTAACACTAGAAAGGCATAAAGCGAAGGTAATAAGGTCAACACTGGCTTAGAGTCACCAAGAAGCTCTTTTTTTCGAAGGTAATAAGGTCAACACTGGCTTAGAGTCACCAAGAAGCTCTCAGTCAACCCAGCACGGTGAATAACCTCATTCGCATACTTGGATTGGGAGAGAAAAAAGCCTTTTGGGGAAGAACTGAGCCAGAGGGTTCCGGAGTTGAAAGAATGACTTTAGCGAGAGCTGCTGTAGGTATTGGAAATGGAAAGAGTTTCAGTTCTTCGATCCTATCCCAATCCGCTCACTTCACTAATGCTTCTCCTGCGCTTGCCTGAAAAAGGCCGGACTTTATAATCAATTCAAAGAAATTATCCACTAGCTTTCTTCATAGATGAGATGAAGGCATCCGCCGATCAGACGATTTTCACGTCTTCGAACTGCTATCTTCAGAATGTGGAAGAAAATAGACTAAAGAAAGAGACTAATTAATCAGAAAGGTTCTTCCCCATCCCCTTCTTAGCCCTCCTTTTGCTTCCCTTACTTTCCATATGGGGCTAGGTAGGCGAAGGCTTATCTTCTTCTCTTGTAGTGAATTAGCGCTGGGACTGACCTTTTGTACGGAGAGAAAAGTCATTGCCGAAGACCTGACTCAGGCATTTAGCTACTCGAAGGAATGCCCTCATCGAATGTTCGAACTCCGACATAGAGGCGATCCTTCACCTATTGGGCAAGTATTCTAGTTGCGTAAGAGTCTCGGCTAGCGCCCTTTCTCCATATTAGTATGCCTTCTTTCTCCTTCCATTGGTAAGCATTACTCCTAATCAGGTATAGGTCTTTCGGAACGAGCTTTAGCAGCCCCGCCTTCAAGACTAAGGTGACTCCTTGGCCAGCAAGCTGGAGCACTTAATAGGAAGAGTTCTTCTTTTGCTATGGTAAGCGCGACTCCTTAGCGCCTTCACTCATTCATTTCCCTTTCAGGGAGAAAAGAAGAGATCAACTTAAGTAACTATAGTAACTGGTGGTAAAGGCCTCTTCGGGCGAGATCAAGAAGACGTAGGAAAGAGAGAAAGCAGCTTGAAATTTCTATCATCGTCAAGGTACCAAGTCTCGAAGGCCTAGCTAGTCGTTCTAGACAGCCTTGTCTCAGACTCTCGCTTCCGATTCAAAAGAAGGATCTGATGAGTATAGGACGCTATAGTCAAAAAGAGGTACCCTACGTATAGTATAAGGCTTCGATCGTCCATGCTTTCTAGTCTCATTTGCCTTCGGCATCCCCTTTTATTATTAGCCTGCTTTCTTCTTATTCTTTTGTATAGCTGTAAAAGTACTCAAGACAATTTACACACCTTTTCGGCTATAGTTATTCATAGCTTTGCCAGCTCTCTTTCGCCTCTTTCATGAATGTTCGTACTCCGTCGTTTCAACGGGATCGGATTAGAAAGTGATTCCATAAGTGTGAAATGTTGACATTGCTCACTGGGTCCCCTGGGGTTCACTATTTCGGTCCAAAGGCTCACAGAGTGCCGAAACCCTCTTTTCTCGAGATCCCTTACGTAAGGGGGCCTAAGCTCGCAGTCCTAAGTGCTAAAGAGCTCCACGAGTGACTTCTCTATCTCTAAGTAAATACGAAAGTAGGAGTGGCTTTGAAAGCCCAAGAAAGCGTAATAACTGGGCTTAGTCGAAAAGTCTCGGACCGGAGAGAAAGTTCCGTTGGAGTGGGCGAGCTAAACCCACCGAAGGCTAAGAAGAAAGAAGAAAGCAGGCTAAGACTAGCTATTCGGAATGAGATGATTAAAAAAAGACCGATTGATCTGAGATTCTCTTTCCCATCGCTGACCTATTAACGCACTTCCTCCTGCTCTCATTGTAAAGCGGAACTTTTCGAATAGTAAGAGAGCGGGGAAGAATCACTACCCCTGAGAAAAGTATCATTAACATATTATCAACAATGAAATTCAAGATTGACTTGTTTTAAGTGTGAGTAGTAGCAAGCAATAGAATAGTAGAAGAATCCGCCCTTGTCTCTTTCCTGTGCTATCGGGAGAAGTTGGCTACTTACTTAGGTCAACGATAACCTTGCCTTACAAATTTCTTTCGAAGTGAAGGTTATTACAGAGGACAGAGGTGAAGGAAGGCTAGACAGAGTTATAGAATTAGCAGCTCTCCTTGGGAAGGTAGGAAGACTTTAGCAGTCCTTAGGCCGACAGAAGGCATATTCGAGTACCAATCGCCGAGAACTCCCTTTCAGAACCTATTCGTCGATTCCTAACCTTAATAGCTTATTCAAAAGGGGAATTTCTAGAGTCAGAGAAGTTTAAGATCAAGAAGATCAAATAGTTTCAAATAGTTAATAAAGAGTAGTGAGCGCTCGCTCTTTCTTTATGGGGCACATCTCCTATTCCTTCTGAAAAGAAAGTCAGTACCTATACTCTAGACTGACTTCTTACCTTACCTAAGAATGATTTGATTTATATAGTCTCCGATATCGGGGAATCAGAAACAGAGCTTCTTTTCTTTCTATTACAAATCCTGTGCATAAAATAATCTCTCTGAGAAAAGAAAATTCTCTCCTTGAATGTAGCTCGATTTAAACCTGGGCTTCAAGGAAGATTCCTCCTAGCTTGAGGAAGACCATGCCACCAACAGTCGTGAAAGGGGAAGTCAGTCCACCCAATTCTTTTGCCCTAGGTTCAGTTCAATTGGTGATTTATTTTAAATAATATCTTTCTTTTTATGCCAATAAATACAGGAAAATGCAACTTGGACGATTTGAATGTCAGTTTATGGGCAGAAATCCGTTTTCATCCAAAACTATCACGAGGGGTTTGAACCTTAGCATTTCTGCTTCCTTATTAATATTAATATTAATATTAATAGGGACCGCTCTCTCATTGGCATTGGGAAGGCTCGAGTCCTTTTCTGAGTCGTGAATCTCCTCGCTTTCCACTGCTACCAGCATTTGTCTTATAGAATACTTCAATTTGGAACCCTAACCCAAAGAGAGTTAGCCTTTGACAGGCAAGTCTCATAGAGTAGAGCTAGGAAGAGCAGGGTGTGCAATCTTATTCGATTGATTTGTTATTTCTTATTAAGAAGATCAAGGCTGAATTTAGGAGAGACTATCTTTCTTCTCTTATGTAATTTCATAGCAGAAAAGAAAAGAACTAAAAGAGGGAAAGCGAACTCATAAACTCCTTCCTTGAATGGGGAAAAAACCTTAGCTCGCCACCTTGGCTTCTTTCACTCATAACTGACCTTGAACCAAGGGAGGGCTATGGAGATGAATACCCAAGGGATAACATAACTACTTAACTACCAGATGCCGTTTCGGCTCCTTCTTCGAGTTATTCAATACCTTTCCTTCTTTTTTGCAACCGGATAGTCTCTAGAAACTGGTAAATTCGGAACATTCCTTTATTGAAAAATTTCCCTTTTAGAAATACCGTAGAAAAGGCTCGCATCTGGCGGCATTCGCCCCACTGGCAGATTAATCTTCTCTTTAGGTTAGTTAAAAAGGAAGTTAGGAATGGGAGATTATACCTTTATGAAAAAAGCACAGGCGTGCAAGCCATCTGATTCAGGGTTCTCTCCGCTTTGGTTGAGCTGCTCTGCTTCATTGCCTCTTATCTTAGTAGGCGCTGATTCCTTGTTTTAGAGCTCTTCATGGCCCAAAACCATTATGGTTCCGGATTGGCCTCTCCGGCTTAACTTCTTAAATAGTAGCTCTTTCGCGTTCCGTCCTAAGGTATTTCTATCAGTGGTTTCAAGGCGAGAATCTTTATCAAAATCAACCCACTCAATCAAGTGGTAACTCTTCAACCCGCGTAGCTGACCTAGCTCAGGAAAGAATTAGCTTACTTCTTCCCCCGGTCGTGGTACACACACGGAAAAGAATCTCTTTTTCATCGCAGTATAGAGGTGACCAACGGGAACTTGGCTTCCTAACTACTTGAATTAATAAGGAAAGCGAAATCAATCGGCGAGAGCTCTGTACCCCTTAACTATGGAAATTGCTTACAGTTACAGTAGCGGTAGCGACAATCTTTCTACTTATTATTGAAGTCGAAAAAACCTCAGTCAATACGCGATGCCCCGCCGATAGAAAGATTCTTTTAGAAAAAGATTATATCCTATACGAATTCTGGTCCTTGAGCCGGTATGGGCGCTCGACACTCCAACGATTCCCATTCATTCATGAACTGCCTTGACGACATGATGATTTTCTTTCTATCAGAGCTAACTAGAGCGCTGCTTGGCCAAGCCGTCTTTTGACCCATATAGTTTAGTTGTTGGTGTAAGCGAGGCCAGACAGATTGGACTTAACCCCTTCAATCGTACTTGAGTTGCCCACCCTTTTTCAAGGAACTCTCTAGCACCTCAGCTCACCGTATTTTACATAGCCTTAAAAAAGGAAATGGAGGGTCCCGAATCACCTGTTGATTTCCGTCCTATTAGCTTTTGTAATGTTGATACAGTTGACGAAACATTACATGCTTTTAAACTTTTATGCTTCAATCGCCATTTCGACACACACTCAGGTTTTGAAGCTTAAAGATCGATCTCTGGAGATTGATGAAATGCCTAGTCGGATAAGCATTCAATGTCGGATAACTGTTTTCGATGTATTTGAAAGCACATCCCAATTACTATATAAAAAAAAAAAAAAGCTTAGCTGCTATGGTCTTCTTTGACCGGTACATAATAGCATAGGAGCTTAAAACATGATAGCCATTTGTGCTGTAGCAGAACGCCATTGTTTATATTCGTTTTGATCAGCACTTTATTCCCTAATCAAATTAGGGGTCATTGTCCAGCAATGACCGGTGTGGGGATTCTTCTCATTCCAGCTCGCCATCAGAGAAAGTACCCTAGAAAGGCTTTAAGCAGTGAAGGCTCGTTTAGTAGACAGCATTACGGTGTCCTATACCCGATCTCACGATTAGAATGAGTTCTTGCTTCTTCTCTTGTCCACGGAGCGCTAACTATCAATATCATAAGAGAAGTAGGTCAGCTCTTAGCTAGTCTCATCTCGGCTTCTTAGTTCTTAGCCTTCGGCTTCTCATTGGACTGATTCTTCTTTTCTCTATACCTCGGTGAAATAGGTATATTGGGTCTATGCGGTGGTTATATAAAGATTTCAGGCCTTTCTTGACCCCAATGACTGATTACCAAATTGTGACCCTAAAGGTGGTTTATAAGCTTCAATCTCGGCCTCTTCAAGAAAATTGGAGAAAGACCGCTCTTAGTCCTCAAAGCCAGAATCTCTTCATTCAAAGGCCTGGCCGTAAGCCAAGCATTAAGAAATAGGGGCGTAGCGAGAATGATTACCCTGATCTCAGCTAATAGAATATAACGATCCCAACCAAATATGGGGATTGGATGAGGTTAGAAGTAGCCGATCGATTCCAAGGACCGCATAGCGATCAAAGGTGAAGCCCGGATGTACCTGCTCTGCACACTAGAATGTGATGGGCTTTTCTATTATAGTATAGGCGAAGATAGGTATAATAGCCCGCTGACCTGCAACAATGCTTACATAGGCCTTCCTTCTCACGAAGGGGAGTACTCAGTCGAGCGAAGTGAAGAGGATCAATGGCTGGTATGCTATAAATGAGAGAGAGCAATGGGAAAGACAAGAGAAAGAGAACGGATGATCATGTATAAGGTACGTAAGTCAAAGGAGCGATGCTATAGGCTAAGGCAAGAATGACTGATTTTGTGTACGCATATTCGCTATTTGCATTGACTTATGAAAAGACCAGTGGCTGAGGGACGCACGTGGCATACGGTCTTGTCACTCAAAGATGGAGTCAGAAGCCGGCTACCGAATAGAATGAAGAATCCCGTGGTATCCGCTTAGTAAAACAGGTAGTGAATAACTACCTTCTTTGTCTTTGGTAGGCATTAGCCCCCTTTTACTTAAAGCAATGTTCTAGTTCTCTTCAGGTCCCCTATCCTATGGGGCGATCGACGACTGAAAGGTCTTCTGCCTATCCCTTCGCAGTAGCTATCCACGCATTCACAGGAAGGATGACCTGCGTTTTCAAGTCTCTCTTTAGTCTATCACATAGCCTTGCCTTGGCGGTCTACTGAGAAGGTTGTATCCATGGTAGGGTAAGGCTTCCTTTCTCACTTGGTACGTACCAGGGATACCTCTCCACCAAGGGCAGTAGTGGGAACCGACACTTCGTGCCTTGCCTCTCAAACTGAAAAGCTTGATTGCGCACTGGATTGCTTGCTTCCTTGCTTGCGGGAACACTTTCCCCGATGTCTGCTTGACAAAAGGCGTCTTTGACACCCCAAGAAGGTAAGTAAGGGTACGCGAAGGGCTATCAAACTAGTTGATGTTTACATCCATCGACCAATACTTAGAAACTGAAGTCTGATTCTGATTCCCATTTCCCTTAATCATTAATCAATAGGCTAATCAGAAAACGGAAACGGAGCGAAGCCAATCTCTGGTTGACAAAAGTCCTTTCTCGATACCAGATTCGGAATCGGTAGTGAGGGGGGGTAACCTGGCGTTGTTAGGATAAGAAAGAGGCCAATCCTGAGAAACTGAAGTTCCGTATACGGGGTTAAGACTGCCTGGCTTTAAAAAACCAGCTTCTTAAAAGCCTGGAAATGCGTCATATGGACAAAACGCACGTTTGGCACTCAAAATAATCCCATGCGAGGGATGTCCAACATGCCTTAACGGCTCCTTCTGCAGCCAATCCGTTCAAGTAATTGCCCTATTCTATTAGAAGGGGTCTACAGCTCAGCTTTCCCAGAAGACCTACTAGTATACTACAGCTTTCCCAGAGGTATATCTTTGTTCTTAGGAGAAAGATTCCAGGAGTCGGACCTATAATCTAAGACTAGCCGGATTCGGCTAACATTCCTAACTTCTTCTTCTTCAGCTACTTCTGCTATACAAGCCCTCTCCTTTCTTTCTAAACGGAAAGGACTTTGACGACTTTTTCGACACCAGATGACCCCCACACCGCCTTTCTATAGCTGTAGGCTTCTTCAGAGGCCTCTCCAACGAAAGAAAGTTTTCACTCCTCAATGCGCTATCTAGATAAGGTGTCCAACTGGCCAGAAGCCATCCTTCTTTGCTTTGCCCGATCCAGCTTCAAGCGCGAAGGCCCTACCTATTGGCTAGGCCCATAATCCTCTTCGGCAACCTGCCTGGGTCGGCTGACGAGCGGAGCCTGAGGGAGTAGCTGACTTCCTTTCCTAAAGAAAAGCCTGATTCATCTTCTGATTCTTAGCCCAATGCTAATCCCTTGCGAAGTTTAGCTGCTTCTCCTTTTCCTTTCTTCTTATCAATCTTCTTCTTATGTCTATCTTTCTTTCCTTTCTTCTTCTTATCAATCTTATTATTTTTCTTCTCAAATATATATAATTTTTGTGTCGCATTTTAGATTTAATGTAAGTAATTATTTATTTGTTTTAATATTTTATATAATTATTTAAATCATAAAAAAAAATATTATTAATTAATTAATTAATGCGAGCACGAAAGGAAGGCTTGAAAGGAAGACTATATGGACTATGCTTTCAAGCTTTAAGTTTAGGGCTACATGGCTTTCAAAAAGGGTGACACATTAGATGCACTGCACTGATCGGTCCGTACGTCCTTCTTTAGGAGATTTTTGAGTTGAGCAGCCCTCTTCGAGTAACTTACACGGATTGCCGCTTAGTCTATTAGTTAAAGGTGAAAAGGACCGGGAGGACAGAATCCGAATCCTAAGCTGCTAAGATCCCAAGTGACATAGATTTAGCTCTTCTCCACCTGTGCGTGCCTTATCTATAATAAGGAAATACCAGGCTCAAGGCCAAGGGAAATCTCTTTTTTTTAAGGAATTGAATCTAGAGAACCGCTCCGTGGGACCCCTCTCGCGCTAAGATGCAAGGCAAGGAGCGAAGCTGCTCGCCCTATCTAATATAAATCTGTGAGAGGAGTGAATGCAGCTCAATTGAAAAGGTTCGCATCGAAACGAAAGGGAAGGCTGAATGGACGAGAAATGAAAGAAAGAAGAAGGGCATTTCAATCTCAACCAGCAAGAGACGCATCAGCAGTTGAAAGCAAAGAAAGAGGAAGAGAAGAAGTGGGAATATCCGGAATCAGCAGTTAGTTGAATTCCCGGTACAAGAGTTCTCGTATCCGGTCAACCAGTAACCGGTGTGGGAGTATGAGAATAAGCTGTTGGTGCAGGTGCAATAGAAGCTCTAGACGCTCTTGGTCTCCTCAACGCATCCGCTGTTGTTAGAATGAAATTCCCCGGTGCTTTGTTTGCCATTGAATGCGCTGTGGGACGTCGAGGAAGAGCATCTGGGAATTGATCTTTTTTTTTACGACTGCCCGGAGCCGGAGTTGGTCTCGTGGCTAGGTCTTTAACCGGTTCGGAAGATAAACTATCAGTCAATAAAGTGGGCTTAAACAGAAAGTTGGGTATTGTATTGAGATGCTCGCTTGGCCGGAACCCCAACAGTGCTTTTTATTACCCCCTAGTGGTGGAACCGCCTGAAGTCAAGACTGGTCATCAATAGCCAAAAGAGAGGGAAGTTCTAAAACCGAATTCGTCCAGTTACAGAGAACCATGTTGGGATTGAGTTGAGCCTTTCCTAGAGGCGCAGTGTGCAGAGGACACTAATACAAACAGAGTCGTTAGATAGTGCTAGCAACTTCCTCTGCCGTTGATAGCTACTTCGACCATAAATAATAAAATCGAGAACATTGCTAGATTGTTAGTAGGGGAATCACTAATGTCCCTCTCTCTTTCGTCTCGTTTTTAAAATGGGCAATACAAGAAGATCTATAGTTGGAAACCATTCCACTAGTTATCGAAAATGGTTGACATCTGCTCTTGTCTATGGTGCTCCCCTCTTCCCAATCCCCCCTCATTGATCCGCCTCTACGGGAGGTGAAAATCCACGTCGTGATAAAAAGAAAGCTTCTTTGAGTCTCTTTGACACCGCTTTTCAGGTAATAGAGTCAAGGAAGATCGAGTTTTCTCCCTGGAGTCAGGGATCTTTCTAGGTGTTTGCCATTCATGCATGGCGGATCAAGATCGGTACACCGTGGGCGGTAGAAAATAGAAATATTCCCAGTAGCGCGAGTTATAAGAATTTCCCATTTCATTAACCTATAGCACCTTACCTTACGCTTACGCTCCCGTCGTGCTGGTAGTACCTGTCGCAATGTCGCCCATATCCCGCTTTCGGAACTGTCCTCTCATGTGTGGCAGCTATTGGAATAACCCCCGAACCCAAGAGGTACAACTTGCCGGTCGCGGTCCAATCCAAGGGGAAAGCTTCCGATTTTTCCTATTCGAAAGAGTTCTTCCTTTTCAATGGAAAGTTCTTACTCTTAGCCACCCTATCCCTCTTAGGGAAAACTCTTATGCTATTAACCGTTTACTTGGCGCCCTTACATACAGTGGGTAATCTCTTTCTAGTCTCATTTTGACTTCCATCCACTGCAAGTTAACCTGTAAGAGTGGTTAATATGGCCAGTGCTAGCGAGTATTTCATAGTGGGATTTGTAGCAGTAGTTGATAGCCCAGTCCGGGGATAATAAACATAGTATACGTCCCCCAGTGCATTGCGTAGACTGACTAGGTCCTTCCCTTGATCTGAAGGGCTATTATTATCAGTGCTTTCCCCATTTATTTTATAAGGAGCTACCGAAAGCTCTTTTTCAAATGGCAAGGAGGAAGGATTATTCAAGTCAAGTTTTAAGTTTGATTTCGCCAGGCGAAGAAGAAGGATTATCAATCTCTGAGTCTGTGGAAGTTTTTCTTTCTTTTTATTTCGATGTCGGTCAAGGCTAGTTTCCCTCCTTAGTACGAGAGTTCCTATTCTATTAGCTAATTCCCTACTGCTTAGGCAGTCGATACTAATATCAGTTTCTATTGAAGTAGGTCATAGAGTAAGCCCCTTTACTTTAAAGGTCCTACTCCGGGAAAGGCGCAAAATGCCGAGGTACGTAGTCTTGCTGTCGAAAGTTAAATGCTTTTTAAGTGAAATTAATCCTGCTTGTTACTCTTCAAATTTCAAATAAAGAAAGAAAGGTAAATAAAATACATCATATAGAAAGAAAAAAGAAAAGTTCGGCTGTATAGCTATTGCTATGGGTCTTCTTATCCGAGGAATGCTTCACACTGTCAATTGCCTTTTAGTGGCGTACTGAGAAACTGTTCACCTCTCCCCGGTCAATTTTAGGCATAGCATTATAAGTCGAACATTACATCTCGATCAATCTGTTCTTAAGCCTTTACTAACTAATCCTGTGCTTTTGCCAGCGAGTTCTTTTAAAGGCAGTGTATCAGTAGTTCCTTCAGGGAGGGCTAGGCCAGGAGGAAGCACTTTTGAAGGCAAGTAGGGATTCATATTAGACAAGCTAGCAAAAAAAGCCATCAGATCAGTCAAGGAAGAAGCATTATTTATCAATGCAGGAAGGAATCTTGAAAATGAGAATGGGCAACCATAAATATCTCCCAAGGCAAGCAGCTTTCTTTACTCCAGTCTTTATGTCTGTATCCCTCTCCCAAGAGTATCAGTCACTGGATAAGGCAAAAGGGATATCTTCCAGCAAGCCAGTTCAAGATGTATTTTGAATATATAGCTTTTTTACTGCCTATAATCATACTCGCATAACATAACTTTTATTTATCTCCCACTGGATCAAAGGTAGAAGGAATTCAACTAAGACTGGAAGACTAGACAAATTACCTGGGAATTGGCACTCTTTTTCCCTTGAATAGAGCAACTATCAAAGCCAAAGCAAAGCAGCTTTATCAACTTCCCCGGCTTCTCTTAAGACTATATTCTCATCCCCCGAAGGCTTACTTATCCTGCATTACTTGAAGAATAAATCCTGATCTGATGGACTATCAGTCTCAGGGAGACAAGGAGTGGACCTGGCTTGTTCACTTGCTGACCTAGGCCTCTTAGATGTATAAAATAAGATGATAAAACTTCTTGTTTAAAGTCGAAAGATTGGAACTCGATGTAAGCCAACAGCGGCTCAATCTGCAGGGAAAGAGATTCCAATTTTGACTGCTAGCAGAACTGGCACTGCAACAAGCTCGGCTGCACCGAAAAAGAGGCAACTAAAACTCCTCCAAGTTGGCCTGACAACAAGGGTAATTGGCTCCAACTCCATCGAATCACTCGGCTGAATCAAAAAATATGGAAGGCCCTAGGATTGAAACTATAACTTGATTATCCACTGTAAAGTGCAGTAGCACTCGCTCGCAAGGACCCCTAAGAAAAAGAAATGTATCTCTTACTAGCCCTACCCAGGAAAGAATAGGAACTATGCTAAGAAGGGGTCTTCTTTTGGCTATATAATATCCTGCTTTCGCACTAGCTTTCTCCTACTCGCCTAGGAAGGACTTCTCACTCGAAATGCGCAGGAGATTTTAAGATAACTGCTTTGTATGAAGCAGGGGATGGAAGATCCGGGACAGGATCGGATGGAAACCAATGGTTGGTATCGAAAAAGACTAGATGGGCGGAGTGAAGAAAGTAGATGCCTAGGACTTCTAGAAAAAGGTATGACTGAAGGATATTCTGATTCAAGCTCTAAACCAAAGCTAATTCTTTTCTCTATTGTAGCCAACAAAAAGAGAAAACCTACTCGCGGCACACAGGCTATATCCGTTCGAGTTCGAGTAAGAAAAAGAGTATTGAGTTGTCTAACCTCTCCCCCTCTTCTAATAGCCATTACAGTTCTCTTTCTCTTGGGATTCACTCTTATTCATAGATGTTTACATATTAATAATACCACGGAATCTCCCTTCCTTCGGCAGTAGATGAAGGCATGGTGATCAAGAGATTGACTGACTTACCCATTACTCAATGCCTGACCTGAATGTGAATGCCAAATGCCTTCAAGCAAAGAGTAGCGGGAAGAATTTGATATGCACAGAGGATTCACTTCTATTCCGAAACAACCTATTCGTCCTAACACTAACACCGGATAAGGCGCAAACAGCGGATAGCGCGCTTCTATATCATATCTGTAAATTTTTTATTAAAAAGTCAGTCTCTCTTCCTTCAGTCCTTTGAAACTATGTCATATGAACTGTCTCTATTAACTGATCACTAACGGTACACATGCTAGATGTGAGATTCAATACCACAAAAGCTCGATAACACAAAGAGAAAGTCATTTGATTGGATATATCGTTAGGTTGTGCCGAATCAAATCTGCTCTTTTTCTTTCTTTGACCGCATCATCCGATTAAGAATAAGAAAAGAAGCGGAAAATCATTCAAGAACAACACAACATCTGATATTGGATGAAGCAGAATGTTTGCTTTCCTTTCAGTTCAATCAATTACACAATTTTTGACTCCACGAGCTCATCAGTCAAGTGCAGGACGAGCTTTGTCTGCGAAACTGAGTGCTTCCTAGTGACCTTGTTTTTTGTTTTCTTTTGGCGAAGTGTCTTGCGCTAGAATAGAAAAATTCCTCCTCCTGGCCCGACTGGGATTGAATACTTCCTTCGGGTGATCAAACAGAGGTGGCTTGCTTTTTTTTGCTATCTATTATTCTACTCTGTCGGGTCTAGTAGACTGCTTTCTTTCATGCAGCATTGGCCGGTGTAAAGTCTAGATGTTTTTGTCACGACACTCTTTTTTTTTTTTCTTAGCCTTGAACCTAAAGTCTTGAGCCTAGTGGGCCCATATTGGTAGAAATCTCATTCTTCACTCTCCCATGAGCAAATGAATTGGTGCTTGCCCTTGTCTTCATTCACTTTTGAGCTCATCAGAGGAAAAATCTCCTTATCGTTGGCAATCCCCATCTAAATCGTCGGTATAAAGATAGATTCAACCAACAGGCACATCCTTAGAGGAGACCAAAGGAAAGAGGATTGGAATGGATTGTTTAATGCCTCGACCAGATGAGGCTATGGAATGAATAGGTTTTGTCCGTTTAATCACTCTTAGCCGGTTCCTTAAGTTTCCACTATTGAACATGTGAATCCTCTAAGATCAAGTATCTATCTCTGGGAGGGCTCCCTTTCGCCAATAATACGGTATTCTCTTTCAGACCCCTCACTCTCCGGTATTCATCTCCTCCGCATGCATAAAAAAATCGCAGATTGCGGACGGAAGTGGTACGGTGGACAATGACGATCGTGACTGGCGTTTGTCCTATACAGAATAACTTCTAGTGGAAGTGGGGCGAGTTTGCTATTGCCTTGGTCCGGAAGGTGCCTCTACGAATAGGTATACTACTACGATTATCCATTTCTGGTAATGTCGGGGAGGAAGTTCGGGCTGGCCTAATTTGCTTTATCAACAGAATGGGGATCTCTCCCAATCCTTTTCAAGTAGACTCTTTTGCTTCGAAACTTTTTTTCCATACGTAAATGGTTCATGGGGACTACGAAAAACTTCCATCTTGTGGCCATCTTTTTGGGATCCTCTTGCCCCTTCTTTCGTTTTTATGGTTAGCCATCGGTCGTAGAAACAATATCTTTCGACAGGAGACTCTACCTCTGATTCATTTCTGTCTCTTGCAACACACCTCTCAAGAAGATGCGTTTACGCAGAACGAACGATTCAAGTTTCGCATCTCTTGTCTCACAGCTTCTTCCTCTGAAGCAATTGCTGAATCGAATGTCTCAGGTGCGGGTCAATTACCTCTATTTCAGTAGTTGTAGGAGCATCTTGCGAGAAGAGAATGTTTTGATAGAATCAAGAAAGAGTACTCGAGATTCTCAAAGAGCACCTTCCACTTGAAAGCTATGCGTTAGGGAAAGACCAAGATCGTAGGCATTGCTTTCACGTGGGTTGGATCGGAAAAAGAATTCCCCATAGGGGGCCCCGGAATCGATGTTTTGTATGCAAGAGCTACTATGTCGAGTCTTCCGCGATAACTGATGTCAGAATGCTCTCCATAAACCATTTCGGGATATCGGCAGTTGGATTTTCCTCTCGAATTCGGCTCACTAACAATCACACGAAAGAGTCGACCAAGCACGTGACACGCTAGGGACAGATTTCAGAAAGATGGGCTCTTTCAGACCCTGACATCGGATCGAAAGCCGGATGCCGATTCTCTTTCACTAGCCGAGTCATTGAGGAAAGCAGATTCGAAGCTATAGTGCCGCTACGCTAGCGCGGATACAGATGCTTGTCTTCGCTCCGTTCTCTTTCTATGCTGACTGGGACTGGGAGGTCTCTCGACGTACTTCCTTCTTGCTTTGACACTAGCACAGGACGGTGGGGTCAGAAGAAGCTCGCTGCCGGAGAGAAGGAAGGACAGTGCTAAAGAAAGGTTTGGAATCTGGGGCCCCCTTCTAGGGATGAGGAAGGAACAAGGTGAGACGAGAAGACCTGTCACAGGTTGGGGAGGAAAACTGAGAGGCGAAAGCTCTCGCATCAAAGCTGTTGGGAAGGAACCTCTTGCTTCACCTACTACTACGTGGACAGATAGATGAACGAAACTCTACTGACTACTCCACGCTAACCTGTGTGCTACCGCTTCCATGCTCGCTCACTGAAACTCTTGCGCTAGATTACGCTTCGCTTAACTCTCGGGATGGAATGGAAAGATCTAGTAGTTCCATGTCGAGTATTGAAAGAAGAAAGCACGCGCAAGAAGACTGCCTGTGACTCCCACTGGCACATATTGACAGATCGGTTACACCTCTACTATTGAAAAAATGACTGATCAAGCAGACCCCGCTTCGCTGCTCTTGTCTCTGTCACCAGCTTTTCAGATCTCTATTGCCATGAAGGAACATCTCTACAGCACGAGAGCGGCATATCGCGGGTCAAAGACCTTTGGTCCCTGTCCGTTGACGGAAAAGAGAAACGGCTTGTGAAAGGATTGCTGTCAAGCTCGACTCTTAAGCATCAAGATCGCATGTTGGATCACTGCCAACGGATCATCATATAGCATGATTCAAACTCCTACCGCTTCGCTAGTGAACTATCCACTTCTGCTGTAAAAACGAATATCCATGCTGATCTTGACCTGACACGAGCTATTGAAGCTCTCTTCCTAGCCCAACACCGCTTCCTGGACGAATCGGAGAGCTTCTACAGGAGTTTTTTGACATCACGCCGAAGGAGTTGCCGAACGGATTACCTCCTATTAGGGACATCCAACACCAAATTTACCTAATCCCCGGTTCCACGCTACCAAACCGGGCAGCATATAGGATGAGCCCAGCGGAGCATGAAGAGCTGAGGCGACACGTGATGGAGTTGGTTCGAAAGGAGCTTATTCGCGAGAGCATGAGCCCTTGTGCTGTACCTGCATTACTAACACCTAAGAAGGATGGCACCTGGAGGATGTGCATTGATAGTCGAGCCATCAACAAAATCACAATTATATCAATTGTAGGAAGAAAAATAACCAAGAGTAGATAGGGAGTTCTCGAAGAGAAAGCAGAGCCGAGAGAAGAAAGTGAAATGGAATCTTCGTTTTTCCAGCGGCGAGACGATCAAAGATAGATAGGCTGGTCGGGAAAGCCCCGACTCCTATAAAGTTTTTGTGATGATAGGGCCTAATTCAATGGAAAGACCGGAAGGAAGGGGAGAGTTGATGGATGGCCTACCAACTCAGCTAACCCCTACTTAGTTTGACTAAAAAGCCCTAAAACTAGTAAGTCCGGTGTGACGCCATCAGACTCCCCCGGTTACTTTACCAACTTGATGTAACCAACTTCCTGAAAGTGGAGAAAGGCTCGAGGAAGGTTTCTTTCTAGTCTTGATATTGAGACGAGTCAGGTTCAGTGAAAGCCCTGGAGAAAGCTATTCCACCCTTTTCTTATAGCATAGCTGCTACTTAACTTTACTGCTGCTCCTTTAGCCTCTACAACATTTCACTGTACTATTAAGTTGAGTCAAGTAGCTTTCCCGGACACTGCTCAACTGGTCGGGTATTGGGGTCATTTTCTCACTTTCAAATCGCCCTATTTAGTAAGTTGGGAAGAGGTCTTCCTTCTCTTGTCTTCTTTCTGAAATCGTCTTTCCCTCACCTAGCTGCCCAGTTCGAAGCAAGAAATCAACTAGTCCGAAAGGAAGGGAAGGGAAGAGAGTCGTAAAGCCAAGAAAAGAGGAAGAAAGCCTAAAGCCATGAACTGGAATTGACAAAAGAAAGAGCAGGTCCGGGACTGATAGTCTCGTAAAGTAAAAGTCAAACATAATAGCAGTCTAAAAGCTGAAAACTTAAAGCCAAGGCAAGTAAGGAAGCTATTTAGTTAGTGCCAGTAGTCTAGTCAAAAGCAATAAGGCAGGAAAAGAAGCTAGCTCATTAGTGCCAAAAGCGGAAAGCAAGCATGGAGAATGACGGCAAGGCAGCTAAAAAAAAGCGTAGTAGCGGCGAGCGAAATGGTTAAAGATTTTTATCGAGGGTATGAAGGCTAGGCAAGACTTTTCTTTTCCGCGGATGATCCTGAGTATTTAGCTTTTTCTTGAAAAGGAGAATTCCGAGAAAAATGCCCCCAGCATAGCATCCTTGATGGTTCGAAGATGTTTTGCTGCTTTCATTTCCCCGCTGCCCCATGCACTAAAGTTACTTCCGATCTTGAAAATGAAAACTTTAACCAATGACCGATTTCTTGAGACGATAGACGGAATTTCTTGAAAAGAGTAAAGAATTTGAGATCTTTAAGAGTTTAAGATCTTAAGATCTGTAGCAATTCTGACTTCTATACTAACTATCTATTTCACTCTCTATGTGGTCGTAGTTTCCCGTATTCTCCGACAGGGATATTGATTTGATATGTATTAGCCCCAAGCCCTCTCTCCGATCCATGTCGGCGTATGCATCATGCATACTATTACTAAGTGAAAGGGGGACTCTTTACTTTTTGTCTTTCTTCATAGCATAAGAAAAACGAGCATCCATCTCGGAGAACCAGCACGTTGTCTTACTTTTGCTTTCCTTTCGATTTCGATCTAAATCCTGGAAAAAAGGGCTTTCATTCAATACGATATTCTTTCTCGAAAACTCAGAAACCAAGAAGTCTTTTCGAGATGCTACCTGAACGGCTACCTAAGTTCTTATTAGAACAAGGCAATAAGCCCATGACTTAAATACTTTTTTTCCTATTAGGACTTCAGATGCATTCTTATAACGCCCATCTTATGGATCGGTAAACCCAGTATGCCCTGCCTACTAAAAAGTAAAACCAGTACACTGGTCGGTTGAAGAAGAAGAAGGCACTTTCGTGCTACTAGCTTACTAAGCTTCTTTCCCTCTATCTCCACGAAAAGTACAAGTAACTCCAGACGCTTTCTCATTAGCTCATTGGATTCGTCTTATATAATTCGGATTGGAAACTAATCGTCATACTGGTTGGCCCCGGGCGGAGCTAGAGTATTTTGTAACAAAGGGCTCCTGAGGTGCTAGCCGCCCTCTCGGGCTACACTTATACAGCCAGGCCAAACATAGTGTGATTCGCCTAGCTGGGTGATACCTTTTGGAATAGATTCCACCCAGACTTACTAGAATGCCACTTATTTCCTTTAAGGGGGTGAGCTAGGTCTTACAACACACAGTGTTGACCGCTCCTCAATTCTGACTTTCGACGGGAACAAGGAACGATTGCAGCGATCACACCAAGGTCTTCCGTCGGATAGGGGCAGGCATTTTTCTCCATTAAAGTAAGGGGCTTTACTATACGTTCTTTCGCCTTCTCTCGGCTCCTAACAGCCTTACAGAATGAAGTCCATATTAATAAAAGATCAAAGATGAGAAGCTTAAAGCCAGGTATTCGCTTCAGTCTTCAGCCGGACATTGCGGTTGGGTGAAATCCAATCCTTCTGGTCTCTTTCTCACCCGCTTCTTTGTTTTCTTTGTCATTCCACTTTACCAGAGGAGTGGGAGTGGTTTCTGTTTGAAGGATAATATAAATTTCCTTTTTTTCGATCTACTTCCTAAATGTACAGCTGGGCTGGGAGAGGACTTGTTCCCCTAACAGAGCAGACCAGCAAGTCTCGAAGATATGATAACAAGATGCTCGGGCTAAGGTTCCAGGATAACGACTAGCTTTCCGCCTAAGGGCTAACTGAACTTGCTTTCTCCCGGGATTCTCTTATCTAAGCATTTGCCTGAAAGCGCTTACTCAATGCCAAACTCTCTAACCTAAGAGCGGATCTCGGCTTACAAATGCCAAAGCTGTCAATCCCATTCTTTGTGGATAAAAGTACACTACCCCGTCTTCGGCTTGCCTGTAACCTTCTGCTTGCTTGGCTACAGTAACTCCTATTAGGTCACGAACTTCCTTAACTTAAGAGAGCGGGTACCCCTTATTTGATTTGCTGACAGTTGCCCCTGATTTTCTTGTTAATTCCTTCGTGCCCTCAGGCAAGGGTCTCTCATCCATCCAGAGAGAGAGGGAGAGACAACGGAATAAACCTATTCGTCATAAAGATATAGAAACCAGGGAAAGGGGGATTCTCCTCACAAGAATACACGGAATAGATAGACGCTAAACGATTCCAATCTTAAGGATCAGTTTCAAGCATAGACGCCTTCTCCACCCACAATTGGACTCAACAATCTCTTTTATCATAAGAAAGGGAACAGGGGACTTAGGGTTTCAGCGTGCCAAATCCCATCCCTTCCCCCGTAGAGTAGAGTACCCGTATCCTGTCTTTCTGGCATATCTCTCTTTTTGTGCCTAGACATCTGATAATGGATGCCCATTCCCGGGATTTCTGCCATGATATTGAATAGAATAGCGGACTTTCTTTCTGAGGTGTGGTCTATCCGAATAGCTAGAAGCAGAGCGATAAGAAGAAGAGCGGTGGGTTTCCAAGAACCGGAGATGGTGTTCTCTATATACGGAACAGCACGAACAATCCTTGACCTTTCGATTGAGGGTCTTCAGCAGTGGGCTTTCCATAAGGTAGGAGGTGATTGAAAAAGGGGAAGCCCAAAAAGGCATACGAGTTCGTTTGATAACCGCACAGGAACGCGAATGTCTACGAGAGGCGATATTTGATTACCGCAGGACGTAAACAACAGATAGTGAGTCTTCTACCTCTCGGTGCATTCTTTCCTGGACCCTTCGCTTTTACTAAGCTAAGGCGATTTGAAGAGGCTGAATCTAAATAGGAAAAGTAGTAAAGAGGCGGGCACTGAGACATCAAAATCAACATATGAATCGGGATCCGTATAGTAGATAGGAGGTTTTTTTCCAGATTCTGTTCCCTTTAAAAGGTCTCTGGTCTTGCCTTTGATCTTTCAGGCAAGGCTCGACATAGTTGAGGAAGAGCAAGCACAAGAAGCTGCTGCTAAGCCCGTAGAACCAAGCCTGGCAGGGCGCACCAAGGAACTCAGACTGTATAACAGCAACCAGATAAGAACCCAGAGCCCGTTAAGTCTGAAAAGATTGTTGTTGAGAAGCCAAGTGAGAAACAAGCACCTCAAACCCCTTTTACATCACTGTGCACATGGACGGTTGCCCAGTTTCAAGAGTGCTTGTGGATAACGGTGCTTCCCTTCCTTCCCAGTGGAGGCAACTACTGAACTGACTGTCTTAACTAGGATCCCTTCTATGAAAAGGATTTCCTCAATTAACTTACGAGAGAAGAAATAGTTATGCACTTACTAACTCTTCGGATTGACTTAGTTGAGTAGTGCTGATCTCGCCTTCTCATTCCTGTAGCGAGTGCCCTCATGGGTGTGTTGTGTGATGAAGTCTCTTCTTTTCCCTTTTATTCTACTGTAATAGGGCTTGATGTAGATAGTCCAATAGTCCAGTAGAGGCGGCTACTTCTCTTATCTTATTGTATTTCGATGATCTTTTCTTACCGGAAGAGGCAAGGAAGGACCGACCTAAAAATGAACACATTAATGTATGGGAAAGGGGATAGCCTGAAAGGAATATTTATTCATAGGAAAAGACTCTATAGGCATATGCTGAGGCTTAAACTTATTAAAAGAAGGAGTCCCGCAAACAGGAAGTGAAATGGTCTAAGTTTGATTTGCCAAGGTGGGAAGGAGTATATCAACTCTAGAGAATACTGCAGAACTCGCAATGGCTTACAGTAGGTCTGCTTATGGATAGACAACTACAATTGGAACAGGTCCAGAAGAAGAAGGAATTTAAGGGGGCTGGCCGGAGGGACAAGAGAGATGAAACCTCCTACCAATCAATCTATTCCCAAGCCGTGGGTTACTGGCCCTGCTTTTGGTTGCCTACTAGCTCCTACCACCCATTCCACCTCGTATATTATTCGCACGCATGCACCTGTACTCTTTATATTAGAGCATTCACTTCTATTAGGATCCGCTTAACATCCTAACCAACCACCGAAAAGCTACACACGTTATGTTACTACCGCCGCCGGTAATGGAAGACTATACCTCTCAAGTCTAATGCCAGAAGATGTATTCACAGACTGGGGTGCGTGCCTCTTCCCCACCAAAGGAACTCTCGACCCTGGACAAGGCCGTCATCACAATGCCTATTACCATCAGAGATCCCAAGAGACTTACATTTGTTTGATGCTTTCAACTTCACCTCGACTAGAAGAAAGAAGCCTAGAAGCAAGCACAGGATATTATTCAAATATTAATTGCAAGCACAGGAAGGATATTATAATATTATTCAAATATTAATTGCACAGGATATTCATATTAAAGGCATATTAATTGCATATTATAAAAAATTGTTTTTTATAAAACACCGTGTTTTTTGGCTGTTTTACTTTTTCCTTCGGGGAGCTCATTTCAAATGTCCAACTTTCATGAAACCCCGTAAAAATCGATTAAATTCAACAATTTTTGACCCAATTTTTTATAATATGCCTATGAATCCAATTTACCTTACCGAAACCAAGAAAGAAATGGGAAAAAGCAATAAGGCACCTACGGACTATCATTGAACACAAACCCCATTTCGAATTCTTGCCGGTTTACTGTTGATCTTATCTGCTTCCTGGTGCCCTCTCTAGGCCTTTTGTCGAGTGACTTCGTTCCTCGTCACGAAGACTTATACCGCTAGCTAACAGAATGATTACACGAATGCGTGAGTTATATTGAGTACTACACAACTGAATAGCCCTCTCTGTTCTCCGGATTTGGAAATTCTTTACCGAGTGGTCCAATAATCCCAGCCGATAAATCCCTAATTGTATCTAGAAGTTTCTCGCTTTGCTACCGTTAGAATACAAGGGCTAAGGGCTCTAGCCTAGTTTTGGCATTAGCTATTGTTTGCATGTAAAAAGCATCTTTTCCCTAGTCCGTTAGGACCTGGAGCCGGAGTGGGAGAAAATCTCTCTTCTTACCAGGAGCATTTTTGAGTCCATATCCAGTTAGAGGACCGGGAACTCTGGCGGTTATTCTGCCCACGCGGAAGTGCGGTTCGCTTTCCGGGTGAGGTTTAATAAAAAAGTCAAGTAGGACAGCGGTGACCGCGAATGGCTATAGTTCGTCACTCGCAGTATAAAAAGAAGTAAGGAGCTTTCCTAAGCTAAAGCGCTTTCTAGTTTGAGAGATGGAAATGCCTAATCAAGTAGCCAAGAAGAATCGATTTAGGAGGGACCAGCTCCAGAGGAAATGAATTTAGGAAGGATCCGATCCCAAGTGACATTGAATCAGTTGGGGGGATAAGCGCTGCTATTTCAGCAGTTGGTGTTGGAGGAGTGAATGCCAGTCGAAGCATCTATGACTTAATACCGAATTTCCCATAGAAAGGCTCGATCCCGCGCAAGGGAATTGATTTAGGTAGGTAAAGGCTCAAGGCCGAGCTCTTCAATATTGGCAACCCCAGCAGCAAGCCTAGCCCTTAAAGCTTTGAAGCCGTAGCTAGCTAGACTAATGGAGCAGATTCATCTGCGGCCTCTGGTGGGATTGATGCTAGTAGTATGTTCTTTACTTTATATACGAAAAATTTAGACTCTAGAATATCAATTCTAATTGAAATCGCTTTTTTCACAGCTGAGTGAATTCCGAAAGGATAAGAGGCAGTGTCGGAAAGAAAAGCTTTCACGTGGCAATCGAGCTGACAAGGCATGTAAATGGCGGTATGCTAAGCACTCAGGTTGCTTTCTCTTCTATCGGGCGTAGGTCCGGAGTTCCCCATGGAACGACAGGATTTCAGAAACCTACGTTCTTTCTCGTCTCGAGTTGAGCTTGCCCCCCACAGTCTTGAACAGAAAAAGTCAACCCTTACTCTACCCCAAAACCGGTAATACGCTCAATAATAAAAAAAGAAAAGCCATCTTTCTACTCAGAGGAAAGAATACCTTTTATTTGAAAAGAAAGATAGAGATGCTTAACATTTTGGGTAATAACCGCAGGGTTCAAATGGTAATAATGTCTCCCCATCTCCACCATTGGCAAATGCCTCCCCATCCCTACCATGGGCGAAAGCCCCCCATCTCTACCATTGGGAATGTTGATTTAGGTTTGAATTTGACATTCTATCGGAATCTTACCTATACTACTAAAGAAGATAAGATGTGTCTAACAGAGGGAAAGCCGGGCACCAGGAGCAAGAGAAAGAGATTCGGAAGCGGCCTCTACTTCTAGTCTGTTTGCGAAGGCTAGAAGTACCTTGAAGATTTGACAGATTCTCGATTCCGCTTTAAAAAAGCTATAGCCTTTCCGGGGAATGAAAATCTAGAGACTAGAGTATGCCCGGCTGAAAGGAGAGAAGAAAGAACGGACTTTTGTAGGGAGAAGAGAAGAAGTAAGGCTAACCAACTCGGAATCTGCCTCTGATCGAAGAGTTATCCTATTCTATTATTTATTCCCGCCTGCCCCCTTTGTCTGTCTGGTAAGGAGTTGTTACTGAATCTCCGCCCCTTCCTTCGGTTCGGGAGAATATTCTGTATTCTCGACCAAAGAGGGTATATGTAAAAATCTAGAGCGATCGGGTGAGGGAATACGCAGTAACTCGACCAAAGAACAAAGAAGGGTTCAGAAGTTTAAATAGATAATAAGTGAAGAAAGGAAGTGAAGATTCCTATTCCTCGTTCGAGTGTTCCGTTTTGTAAGAACTCTTAACGTAAGAAATTAAATAAGAGAAGAAGGTTCCCCGTAGACCCTTTCTAGAAGCATTAGCCGGTTGGGAAGTCAATTCCTTGTTGCAAGTCAACTCATTCACCTTTCCCTTACTTTTTCAAGTCAACTACCTTTCTCGTTGGGGCTTACAATTAACGCTTTACCTTTTCTCGGACAAAGGCTGATGCCAGCTAAAGATTGAATCGGAAAGGCATGTGAGGGGTCGGCATTTTCCTCTTTATCTGATGATAAGTTGAGGTACTGTCGCCAACTACCCGAGTCAGCTTCATAATTTTCTGTTGAATAGGATCCGGCATCACCCCTGTGCGGCCCTTGGTTAACTGCCTCGTTTCCTCCCGTCATATTCATTATCGTTTCGTTACAGATCCCGAAAGCGCCTAGAATCAAAACCAAAGGGAGATGGCTAATAGATTGACTTGCTTTTTACCTCTCGTATTCGGCAGAAGTAAATGGGAGGACCAGGAGCAGCAACAGGCACAAGCAACACCAGAAAAAGAAATCGGAATAGGCATATTAGTAAGTAGTCGTATATCCCAAAAAACTCCTTGGTGAGCCGGGTCTCGGGATAATAGGGGGTAAACCGGACATCTTACTCTACGAGATTATGGAGTGCGGATATGAAAGCTGCATGCGCCTCGGATAAACCGATGTGTAGGCTTATTCCGTGTCCCGCGATCGCTCTGGACTAAGGGGCGAAGCGAAAGCTTTACAATAGACCTAGATCCGAGCTAGCCGGGTATTCACTCGATTGAAAGTCTATGATTGTCTGCTATGAGTAGAGAGGAGAGGTGAGAGGTAAGGATTCACATAGGATTTTTCTTTCTCGATGGGGGAAAGCTTAAGAGAGTGGTCAAGCCAAGAAGAATCGGGTGGGAGCATTCGACTTCATCAGTCGGGTTCGCTTTCCCTTCTGTCTGTGCTAGCTAGGCTAAGCTAAGTCTAAGTCTTGCTGCTTTAGTGGAGCCGGTGGCTTGACAAAGAGAGTACGGGAAGAATTCATTCCTATGCGTCCGCAGCTAATGAATCTGATGCCATTGATTCTGTTGTAATGCTAGCGAAAGGCTTTAAAAAAATACCTGGCTCAAGCCTCAAGGGAATGGGAATAAACTGGCTTTCTTCTCCTAGTTGGCTATGGGGCATGGGAGAGAGAGTGATTATAGAATGTCTTTCAGCTAGTGTTTAAATAAGCGCTGCACGAATGGAATCTTTGACGCACAGTCCCTGAGATTCTATATCTAATCGGCCAAGGAGCTCAGTGAACCCCAGTAGCAGTCGCTACCCCATGACTGTTAGTGAGAACCGTAGATTGAATGACTTTTCCCTCGACTGGACTTGAACTTATACTATGAAGAAGAGGCGCTATCCCAATGGGTGCAGGATCGACTTCAACCAACTTAGGGCGGAGCAAACAATCAAGCCATGAAGCAAGTGTAGTTGTAGTGAGCAGAGTCTGGAAACTAAGCTCTAAAACCTGATGTTCATCCACTCGTTGACTCAGCCCTTAGTAGGCGCGCAGACAGAAATGATAGTAATCTTGCCTCAACGTGGAGGCTTCTCTCCCGGTGTTCATTGACTTTTTGCTTATGTTGAATGACTTCATGACCCCGAAAGCAGCATTCCAAGTATCAGTCCCTTTGCTGCTGCTTACATAGTGTTCGCCGATGCCTTAAAGAAAGCGGCAAGTCAATTAGAATAGTGAGTGGGTTCCTCGCGCTTTGTTGAGTGCTTTTAAGCTCACTCATCTTCTTCCTGACCTTATTCTCGAGTAGGAATGGTTCTCGCTACTAAAGATATTTCATCAGCCTGAAATTTCTTTCAAGCTGATGAAGGAAGGGCGAAAATCAAGGTCTAAGTTCGGTAAGGATGTCTATAGTAAGAGAGAAAAAAGCCTTTGCTTATTATAAGGGAGAAAAAAAGCCCTTCGTTGCATTGGTCTTTTAAGGAGCTTTTCATGCATGTTTGTTTATGGCTTGCCGGGAACAAGTCATAGGTTAAAGCTCGCGCTAAAGCAATTCTTTCCCCCGTACCACTGGCAAAAGGTGCAGTCGAACAACTTCCCATTGGTTGGTAAGGGGTACCAGGTTTGCTTGCCCTCGGTTTCGATGCTTTCTCTCTTTGGCTCCTGCAGAAAGCAATGAAATTGTTGGTGAGAACTTCTTTTACACATAAAGCCGAATCTTGTTTGTGTTGGCGAAAAGTGGAACTCATTGGCTAAACAGGTTTGTGTTCCGCTTTGACTTGGGAAAGAGACCAGCTCTAAACCACTTTCTAAATGAACTAGGTTCCGTCCCAGAGCATACCTAGGAAAGGCTGAAACATAGCTTAAGTGTCGAATTCGGTATGTAACTCCTAGCGGCGCTAAAGCTAAAGCAATTTCCGCTTCTCTTGTTCCCATTCAAGCTAGTGTTCTGGTTCCTGCGAAATAAGGTTTTGCTGCCCCAATCTCTGCTATAGTGAGATGAAAAAGCATTTAAGTAAGGGGATTCGTTGGATCCTAAACGTGCTTTATCAGCTGAAAGAGCGGCCTCTGAGACAAAGATTAGTGCATAGGATGCGGATACTCATCCCTTTCTCTTGGGCCCAGATTACCCTCTTCAAAAGGAAACCTAAAGCAAAGCATCCTGGTCAATTACATCGAGCCTAGCGTTAAGGGACCCAGGAGAGCAGGAAGAAGGTATGCTGTAAGAGAAGTTTCCCGCACCTATTCGATTCCCCGGATTCTGGGACACTCTTAGTGCTTTTGAAGCTGTAATTTCGGCCTCTGGAAGAAAGTTAGCTCTTAGTCCTCTCCGCTCCCACATAGCCATTTCTTCGCTACGCGCCCGCTGCGCACCCTTTGCTAACAGAAGGGAAGCGGAAAGAAGGATTTCCCCTAGAAAGATAACTGGGAATATTCAGTCGAAAGGTATTGAAAACCAAATCAACGCTACGCCCCTGCCCGAAACAACTTTTTAAAGGTAAAGAAAGGGCTACGCTCCAAAGGAATCTTTCCCAGGATCTTTCAGATCTGGTATCAAAACCAGGATCTGGTTTCAAACCCAGGATCTGATCGAAAACCTCTGAAAGGGGCGTAGCGGCTACGCACAATCAACGCTACGCCCCTTTGTCTGCTCGAAACCTAGAGTAAAGCATCCTGGCCTACGGCATTGAGAAAGAGGGCAAAGCAAACCTCTTCCCTCTTATGGTACCCCTTCTCTTTGGGAAAGGGAGTTGGAATTGGTTCCCTATAAGACTTACGGGGCGAGGGTACTCTCTTGAGTTGGGGGTTTCTTCCCATTTTCATTGTTTAAAATAAGTGAATTTATCCAGTTGCCATCTCTTCACCATGTTTGGATGAGACCTTTTCTTTCGAAGCAGATTAGGGCATTGATGGATCGTCTCACTTGCCTGCGAACATAGCGAAAAACTATTCAAATTGAGCTAACGGTAAAGTCAGCTACGTGAAAGAAAGCCTATCTTCTATGGGGCAGCTATTTCCGTACCGGGAAGCAGTTAAGGTGTCAAAGTGCGGCACTAATCAATCTCGTCAGTCTGGAGATTTTTTCTCATAAAAGGATCTGACCACTCTGTTCCAACCACCCCTCAAACGAAAGTTTCATGAGCTTGGAACTTTCAAGTATTAATGAGCTAACGGATTTTTCGTTGAGCATCTCGGGGGGGATATGCCGAACAACAGCTCCACCGACCCCCGATGGGGCTCCGGCAAGTCAATTGTTGTTCGATCATTGACAAGGTTCAAAGAAAGGGTGGGCCATTGATACCTTGCTGTCGCCTGAAAGTGGAGGATCTTCTTTAAGTCGATCATACGTTGTCTCCCTAACGGGAGAGCTCCACTTACCCCCTCGTCAAAACTAAAATGAAGGAAGAGTGGGTACTAGTTATCTTAGGTCTTAACCAAAGCGAGCAGTCACGGTCGGGTGAACTGAGAACTTTCTTTACTAAGAAACTGGATACCTTACTACTTCAAACCAATACTACACTTTACTTCACGCCTGTCGGCTAAACCAGTAGCAGAACCAACAAAGCAAGCTTTCCTACCCATCAGTTAAGTTACCTTATTCGCGAGAGTTTTGACTGTTCCTACTTTGAAAACCAATCATGAGACGATCTATAATACGCTATTCTTTCTTTGATTCGACAGCGCACAAGGAAAGGGCAGTGCCCCACCAGGTCGTTCGTACCTTTCTTTAGCTCAACTTGAGCAGCACTTCCATTCCAGAAATGGAACTAATCATCCATATCCACACCAATCAGGTGGCCTAGCGAAAACCTCACCGTTGGCTGGCTTGCAGTTCGTTGCGTTGGAGACTCGAATCGGGAAGGGAAGTTAGATTTCCAGCGTAGGGAAAAGACAGACATAATGATTGTGAGAGTCGCGATCTTAACAGATCCACAATGGTGCATCAATTGATTCCCAGTGAAAAAGAATCTCATAGAATGAAGTGAGATTGGGTGTCGAAGAGCAAAGAAGAAAGTCACTCGAAGCTCTGCCCTTGGCTTTCACTCCTCTCCTTGAAGTACTCGTGGAATTTCATGGAACAGTCTCGTTACTTCGTCCTTTAGTTGGAAGGCTAGTCCTACTAAAGCTGCTTTTTCTCATCAAATACTTACTCTTTGCTTGCAACACAATAACAATAGTAAGGACTTTGATTAGTCTTCGATTCACCGAGTCGGAAGATACCGGCAACGGGAGAGTAAACCAACCACAGCAACGTACGAGATAGTCTTACTATACGGAGGGGAGGAGACGGATACTAATAACTAGTAACAGACTAGGGTACTAGCTCTTGTACAACAGAGAATAGATATCATGGGACCAGACCTGCTTCTAGAGATTACGAATAGCGTGTGGACTTGCTTACATGTTCGGATGAGAGCACTAGCTAGCGAGATAACCGTAAGGGACTTTCTTAAACTAGCGAATCGCATGAGTACGAGATGATGAAATCAACATCTGGTCTGGAATGGAACTAGCGGAGACCGAGAAAGGCAGAAAAAGTCCCTAATTAGAATTTCTCTTTATTTTGCCCATGTTGCTATTCTTCAATTAGGATTCTTGGTAATTTTCTTTCATAATAGATCGTGGGTCTAAATCCAACTTCAGCTCTCTTCTCTTAGCTTTTGCCGTTTTGCCGAAAGCGATGCCTAGAACACGGGCTATACTGGGTTGAAATACCGCTTCCCGATCATTACATTCTTTATCCTATTCATCTGTTCAGCAACCAATCTCCAACAAGGAGGTTACTAGGTTGCGTGAATCAACGCTTGTGCCAATCCCCGGCAATGGTATTTGAACGCAAACACGTCTCGAGTGGTGAGGGAACACATCTGGGAAAAAACGGTAAGGTATAAATAGATTGCATTTTTATCGATTACGTGCGGACCAATCAATTCCCATAGGCATTTGCAGTCGATTGCGGTAGTGATAGCAAACATGCTGCCTCCTATCTCGGAGCATCATCAATCCGAAACTGATCCTTTTTTCTGTCTCGAGGCGAACTTGTCTCTGTATGGCAGGTGGCTCCATCTGTAATACAGATCTTGCTTGACGGAATAAACGAGTAAACCCTCCGACCATGCAACATGTCCCAGTAAGATGCCATTAGGTCAAATTGGGGGATTGAGTGGTGGCACGCTCAAACATGAATCTGAGAGTATCTACATGTTAAGAGGACCGCAAAGAGTCCAATCATCTAAATCGACTTCATTCTACTAAGGAATCATGAATCCAATCTTTTTTTGCATAAATCACAATCCGACAACAGGAGCATTCTTCATACCGGCATTACACAATTGCATTATGAGCAAAGCAACCCCAAACCCCAATCCGCTATGACAGTAGTCTCGACGTTTGTCTCCATCAATAGCAGCCGTTGAAGGAAGAAGGGCTTGGGCTTCTGATCTTCGACCACCCTCACAAGCATTGGAATAGAACGGGGAAGGCGGGGTCTTTCACTCTATTAACTGTATTCTGTGATCGAGAAGAGACGATCCCTAAAGGGCTTCGCATCGTTCGCTTGCACCTACTGCTAACTAACAAAGAAGAGCTAGGCTTTCAGTCATTTAGATACTCCAAACCTCACAAGCATGGGAGTAGAAAGGCCTGGATTGATTCTATTAACTATATTGGTACGATCGGGGCTGAAGCCCCTTGCTACTGGCTATAGAATTGAAGGAAGACCCTGATGAATGGACCTACTTCTCATTTAGGGTTAACGGTCAACCAATAGGGTTATAGATCAATGGCACTAGAACCTGTTATATTGCTTTGGCTTACAGGTAGATCAATACTAGATGTAACTATTCTCATTGGTGCAAAGGTATGCTTATAGGCCCTCCCTTTTTCCTATTATGGATGGGGACAAGATTCAAGGACGATCTTTTCATAAGCTAAGGATCAATTCCCCGCCCCTCCACTCCTTCCGAGCTTTCTTCTTTTAACTCTTTCTGAAGTCTATCCCATGTAGAGATAGCGGGTCGTCCAGCATTGACGTCGTCTTCAATCCTTGTTCGCCACCATAGCTTTGCATCAGCAGTAAGGTACATACTGCTGATAGTAAGCTTCTCTTCTTCGTCGGCATGGACCGCCTTGAAGTATTGCTCCATGTCCAAAAAACTCTCACTCAATTGGCTTTGAAATGGGTTCCATCTAGTACAACTAGATTTCCTCCTCTTCTAAGGCAAATCGGATTCTCGCATTGTATCGCTTCGTACAACTACACTAAAAGAAAAAGCTTCGTCCTCCTCCTTCCCGGCCCGCTATTCCTGAAATGAAAAGAGTAAGATGACCGAAGGGAGACTCGACCAACGTACGAGGTATGATAGTGTCTTTACTGACAAGGAGATGGGATTAGACCTCAATGCTGTCAGCCGGCATGAGCTAAGCAGAAGACCCGACTTTCAATCGAGTTCATACCCGCTAGCATTGATTGAATGGGTGGGTCATTGAAAGCAGAGAGTCCTTCGAACGAATAAGCTTCCCACGTCCTCCATCTCTTTATAGAAGGGAAGAATAGCTAAATGAAATGGTAAGAAGGAAGTGTGCTCTGCAGATGGCATTGGATTTAAAAAGAGAGGAAGGGAAAAGGCAACTAGTCTTGGCGAGAGGGATTAACTTGATTGACCTAAGATCGAGAAATTGAGGAACTTATTAATAGGATTTATATTACCAACTAGGACACGAAAGATCCTAAAGTTGTTATAGTTAACCATGTCTAGAGGATTAGAAAGAAATATATTCAAAAAGCCACGTTTAGGGTCCCTATAAGGTAATCTGGGGCGAAAGAGCTCTCCAGGGACTACTGGTGTTCGAATATTTTCTGGAAAAGATGACTATGTTCCCTCCCTTTACGGGTTATCATACCCGACACGAACAGAGAACAAAGTCGAAAGAAATCCAATTCGGAGTTCCGATACAAAGCGTAAAAGCATGAGCGGTTTACAAAGGAAATCTAATGAAAGATTACTTAACCGAAAGCAGATCGGGATAGAACCTGTTGATGTACAGTGTTACTGTTGCTGCTACTACCTCTGATTCTGGGACCTCTTCCCTTCTCTAAGCGCCTACGTAGTCAACTATCGCTAATGACTTGTATTGTGTATCGCAATCGGACATCTTTCCGCAAATTGACATTTTGCCCTTTTAAATTAAATTAAATTAAATTAAATTAAAAGGGGCAAAGACCGAGAAGAAAAGGATTTTGAGACTAAACCACTGGTTTACAAATTCCCACGGAAAAGGCTGAGTTCTTAAGACGCCGAGTTAGAAAGGTAGGGTGATTTAGCGAAACAGGCATCTGTCGGCCGGATCGATAAGAGTGTGAGGAGGTGTATATGGTGGTTGCCCCCCAAGGGATTAGTATTCGCTTGTCGAACCTCATTCAATTTATCGCTGTATTGTATAAAGGCAAGAAATAGGTCTATCTTCTTCTTGGCTAAGCACCGCTCCAATGCCTACGTGACATAAGGTCACTTCGAATACCTTATTTATGTAATTTTGTCATGTATTCGGTCCTCTTAAGACTGATTGAAGGTAGCTTAAGACTGATTGAAGGTAGAATGTGAGGGGATTACATCGAATAGACCTCTCTCACTTAATCAATGCCTTACTAAAGGGCCAAGCACTGACTGCCTTAAGGACAAGCAGGGAGAATCCACAACCTTTTTTCCATTGAGTAGGGATATGTATGACCTCTAGGTTTAGAATCCATTCTATGGCCTTTTACGATGCTAATATCGAGAGTTTTCACAGAAAATAGACATTTGTGCCATCCAATTCGATTTCCGCCAACCTATAATGATGCCGAATTTCATGTCCCAGGAGAGCTCTTAGTGGAACAACGGGGAACTCCTCGCTCCTTTAATTTAATAGTAGGGGAAAGTTGGCGCGGCTTATATCATATCAAAGAAAAGCGAGCAACCCTATCTAATACTAATAAAGGTTGAGGCTTTTAGTTCATGAAAAAAGAAAGCGAAAATCAATTGTATGGCCCAGCTAATAATTGCATGAGCGCTATCACATTTTCTGGTGCCTGTTGGGATAAAAACCCTTTCTAGATAGAGGGGGGCACCCAACTTCGATTCTAGAGGCATTTCGCCACCCACTAATATATTGAATGAGAATTGTTCATCCTCTATGGATATAGATGTAGCCCTATTTTAGATAAGCGGTCGAGCAAGAGCAAGTAAGCCTTTACTCTATTAGGCGAGCAAGCAAGGCCAATCCCACCTTTGTCGCCCCATTTTTCTCTTATAATAATTGCAGTAAGGAAGGTTGGCCCTCCCTTAATAGTTGGTAATTGCCATTATTAGAAGGGGAGAAAGAAAATCAACGGGGATCCTCCCAGCAGGGGAAAGATTTCTCAATTTGCAATTCACCCCACCTATATGATGGCCAGCAGCTGCCTTTTTCCCGAATTAAGAATAATATTTGGAAATTGAGTTCATTCGCGGGGGAAAGATGCGATTTGGTAGTTCATCTTCGCTGACGCCCCTGATGCGACTGCTTCGCACCTTTGATCCTTCTAGGTCTCAAAGAGCCTGATTCTCGGGTGCCTATTTGTATATGTAGCTTCGCTGCCTGACGCCAATCCTGAGATGCCAGGCGAGAAGCATTTTCCAGGATCCCTAGGATCTGGTTTTGAAAAGCCAGGGAACCGGGAATGTAACTCAAGACAAGACTATGCGTCTTTCTCACCCCATTTAGAGGCCCCATTTAGATATTTGGCGAAATTCTTTTTTTGCATAACCCCCTCCACTCATAGCGTGTTGGGGCTCCCGATCCCATTCAAGCGGGGGTTTCGGTTCTTTATAGTAGAAGGGAAAGCATATTTGTTGGGGTTATTTTATATATTAAATAAGAAAAGCCACTATTGATTGGTAGCTGCTCCCATCTCTACAGCTGCTGCAAACAGCATCGGGAAGAAAGACAAAGCATGCACGTAGGTAAGACCCCAAAACAGGAGAGATTCCAAGCCGGGCAAAGTCCAAGTCCCATGAGCTGTGGGGCACAATGGTAAATTCTTAGCGTGTGCTCTAAGAGGTGCATCTGTTGCCCTAAGAGGTGCATCTGTATCTAGGGCCGGGGAATTGCGTCACCCACCCACTATTTGATTTGGATTTGCCCCTTAGTCTTACAAATAAAGAGTTTGGTGGCGAAGAATGCATTGGTCAAAGACCTATTAACTATTATAAGGCTTCGGAGCATCGGTCAAATCCGTATCTTCAGAGGTTGATCTTATCAAAAGCCTAGTTTATGGTTATCTAAGGCTCTTTGAGACCCATATATAGGTTGGGGGCGTAGCGGTATCGAAAATCCTCCGAAAGGAAGGAAGCAAGGAACCCGCGAACACAGATATACCTCCTTCGGGGCGGAGAAAGGCAAGAACCCGCTTTAGATCTCTTTCGTAAGCAGAACGCAGACCTGGCATCTCAGGATTAGCGTCAGGCTTGAAAGCTTTGTTCTGCTCCCGCCCCCTTTGAGTTCGAGATGCTAAATGAGCCAGGGTTGGAGTCAAACCGAGATGTATCCCAGGTTCCGTCCCTAGAGAATGCCCAGTTGAAAAAGGAAGGCCCTATCTTATCTTAAAGGGTAATTGACCTGCAAACGTTGTCAATACCTGCAGCTGGGGGCTTTCACGTCAGATTCAAGTTGGTTCAGTGCCTAAACCCTAGCATAAATAATTTCGTTTCTACCCCCCAATCTCTGATAATAGAATTGCAAGATGAAAAGCCCTTAAGGGGGGGGATTTCTCGCTACCCTAAAGGTGGTTTAGAAGCAAGAAGATCAACCCCTATCTATAAGAAGCATTAGCATTAATCTATAAGAAGCATTAGCATTAATAGAGTATGGCATTAAATAGAGGGTAAATGCGATTACCTTCTAAAGTACCCTAAACTATGGGCAAGCAACCCTTTGATCGGCCCCTATCTATAAGCACTTTTTTCTTATCTTTTAAAGTAATTGACCTGGCCTACAGCCTAGCATTAAGAAATAGAGAATAGAGAATTCTGACCCCGATTTCGTTAAACTAGAGTAGAGCGTCTCTTTGGCTTCATTCTTGAATTTCTTTTACACATAAAGCATTCGTTTCAAAAGCAAATCGCTACGCCAGCTTTCTAGCACATATAGGTTGGGCGCGCAAAAGAAAAGGATTGGAACTGCACCCTAAGATAAGATAAGATAAGGCTAAGATAAGGCCCGCAGCCCAATACCTACAACTCCTGAGAAATAGGAAATACTTTCCCCAAGAACTGGTTAATAGATGAACTACCAAAGAAGGATCTCGCTCCCATAGATAAGGGTGACTCCCAAAGAGATCTTTCCCCGGTTTCGAACCAATTCCTATCGGGTCTTTGGGGCGGAGAAAGGAAAGAACCAGCTTTACAGCTTTGCAACTTTTTAATGGGCTCCTGCCTGCTCCAAATTGACTTTCTAATTCTAAATGAGCTAGCATTCAATTCGTCATTCACTCCCCTGTTCCGGTTCAGTCTCTAACCGATTTACAGGAAATCTCCCCCCTGCCCTTTAACTATTATAAGCTTCTATGCCCCTATTAATAAAGCCAGAAAAAACGCGTTCTAAGGCCAGTTCTGACCCCCGATGCATACCTATAGAGGGGTACCAAACATGCCTTAGAAGATCCGGATTTGACCTTTGCAGCGAAATGAGAGTGAGAGGCCGAGGACCTTAGCTTGTGTTGGAGTTCTCCCATTCATTCCTCCCGGCTACGAATAACGAAATTGATTTTTCAGGATTTCACGAAAATCTTGTAGCGAAAATCGCTGTTTGGTACCCCCCTACTAATAATAGGCTGATAGAGTAGCTGAGAAACCTAGGTTTGGCTCCTTAGCCTTAGCTTATTAGAGCATTGCCTTAGAAAAAAGGGCATTCTCAAAAGTCTACTATGGAACCTATTTTCCAATAGCAGCTCCTGTTTCCAATAGCAGCAATAGCAGCTCTTGAGTGCATTGATTCCAGTAAGGGGTTGATTCATTAGCTTCGCTAGGCTCCTTACCTATATAAGTAAGGGAACTCTATAGTTGACTCAGTAGCTTGGCTATGCGCCATCTCTTTGAGCTCATTGGTTGAATCCGTGTTTGACTCATTGGTCTGATTCTGAATCTCTGGCTTCTGGCTCTGGGCCTTCTCTTTCCGCCCCTATATAAGTAAGGGCTCTGATTCCCCTATATTAAGTAAGCTTCGGACCTTGTCTCTCTGGCTTGGCTCTTATTCTGTGTGAGCTGTGTGCTTGCATTAGTCTCTGGTTGTGTGAGCTCTTTGCTTTCATCAGCAGTCTGATTAGTCGTCTCTTTCTCTTGGGCCAGATTACCTTTTGGCCGCGTTCAGAGACTAGCAAATAGGTACTCCCCGCTAACAAGCGAAGTTGAAAACAATCTTTCCACTGCTCCTGAGAAAGAAGTAACGGGAGCTGCTGACCTATGATATGTGTTGTTCCCGCCAAGCGAATGAAGTGAGTCAGGCTTCGGCCAAATCAATCCTTCTTTCCAATCTTTGTTTCCGCGCCAACCAACCAACATATGTTTGACTGACTGGGTGCGAAATGAATAGCTACAACTGCATTTGGAGCGAAATGAATAGCAACTTCAGTCCCCTTTCATCTGCCTTATTAAATGCCTCTAAACCGCCAACAATCAACTAATAGACGGGGATCCAACGAAGGCGTTGAAAACCTTACTCACGACTAGAACTCGTTTGCGCACTCATTTGCCAACCAACTTATATATGGGATTCTTGGGGTACGGAGGACTAGTCCAAAGATCTGATTTTGCATCCCTATTATTAAAATATTAAAAGGGCCTCTCTTTCAGCTTCTAAACCGTCTTTAGGCTAACAAGAAAGAGAAAAAGACCCCTTAAAAGAAAAAGCTCTTTTTTCATAAGAGAATTCCACCGTTGGAAAGAAGAAGATGTAAGTTCCTGAGTCAAGGAGGAATGCCCCTGCTGATAGATCATCCCGCCCAGGTCAAGGCTCTCTCCGAGACCTTCTTGAAAGAAAATCCCGAAAGTCAAAGTCAAGGTGCGAAGGTTCTGAAAGACCAGTTGAGGCATTTAGCCAATTATAGATAGTGGCATTAAATAGTATGGGGCATTAAATAGAGGGGTTTAGAGCAGCTTTAGATAGAGCTTTAAATAGAGGCTCCAGGTTTGCTTGCCTAACTAGAAAGGTTCGCATGGTCAAAGCCAAAACCGGCCAATCCCACTATTAGCTGGTTGGAGCTTAGGGGCAACCTTGGCCTTGGCAGCGTCCCCCATGGACTCTCCTTGTGCCTTGGCCTGCACCGAATTAACAATGCGCAACGAACCCAGCTGCGCACCTTCCCCTTGCTGGGGGGTCCCTTCGTAGGAGGAAACAATGGCATTCAGCTTGCCACGATTGGGACACTCACGGGCAAAGTGAGGTCCACCACATAGGAAGCAGTCCCTCTTCACCTTAGGCTGCTCCTTGCTACTTTCTCCTTGCGGTTTGCCCTTCCATTTGGACGGCTTGGCTGCCTTGTGGGGCTTGTCTCCCCCACCTTTATCAGAATTGCCCTTCTTCTTGCCCTTTTCCTTCTTGGAAGAATCCTTGGAGAATTCCACCAATGATTCAGCTACCGAAATGGCATTGGCAAGATCTTGGACGCCCCTTCTCTTGAGCTCTTGTTCTGCCCATCGTTGCAGCCCATCAAGAAAATATAGCAACTTGACATCTTCGGGCAGATTGGGGACCTCCAGCATCAAGGAAGAGTACTCCCGAATGTATTCTTTAAGAGTCCCCGTATGCTTAAGAGAACGTAACTTCTTCATTGCCAACTCCTTAGCATTTTCGGGGTCAAATTGTTTCTTCAGCTCCCCCTTGAATGCCTCCCAAGTACGAATTTCAGCTTGCCCCCGTTCCATCTCTTCATAACGACACCTCCACCATAGGGCAGCATCATGCTCAAGATAGAGAGAGGCAGTGCTAATTTTTACAGCATCTTCAACTAAATTCATAGCACCTAAGTATCTTTCCATTTGCCAAATAAAATTCTCAAGTTCCTTAGCATCGCGCTTACCTCCGAATTTTGGTGGCTCCGGAACTTTGATCTTCGGGGCAGCAGCAGTTGCGACACCCGTAGAGAAGGCAGCCTTGCACAAATTAATATCTCCCTTGGCTTCCCGCAACTCCTCACGTAGGGACTGAATTTCCAGAGCAGAATGTAGGAACGAAGCTTACCGGAGTCCATCGATTCATCCCAAGTCGTCGAGAAAGACCGTTCTCTCACCAACTTTAATAGCTGATTTTCCTTCTCAAGGTGATCTAAATATCATGTCTACGACCGGATAATAGTATGTTTGAAGAGCATCGTCCCTCTTGCAGTAGGGTTCAAAAACCACGAGTGAGGCCATCGGACCAATGATCCGAGGGCGCCTGGAGTAGTTGCTTGTACTTTTCCCCCACCGGAAGAGGAGAGTAGCAGCAACCGAGTACATGACACTCCCGCCCCCAAAAGCGGAGACCGATCGATCTAGTCAAGAGCCTCCCAAGTGGAACGAGCTGTCTTGTATCCAATAACTTGGGCAAAGACAGTAGGTCTCATTGTGGTATGTAAGCAACTGAGAAAGATCAAATACTTCTTCTTCCATTCAAGATAGGCTGGATTGGGGACAGTTTTTGAATCAACCATTACGCTTTCACTGGGGGCAGATGTTGTGCCATCTACCATGCTCATCATGTCAGACCCATAAAGAATTGGGAGAAGCTGGCTTGACGACTCGATGGTGCTATCTCTCGAGACTGGACTCCAAGTCACTGTCTTCTTCATTTGACCGATAGGTCTTTTCCAAAGAATGACTGGAATTCCAAACCTCCCTTTGACTTCAAGCCTATACTAGTTGAATTTTATTCCTATGACCGAATACATGACTTTTTTCTTTTTAAACCATTCTATTGTCAGTAAGCAAATCCGCTCTTATATGTGCTAGATGTCGGCATTTCCCCTCTTAGCATACGTCATTAACTTCACTGCCTTAATCCACGGAGGGGAGGAACAATAGTAAGGATATCCATGTGCAAATGATGGGCTTTTAGGAAGAGATGACATTTAATGCGCTTTTACTGTTTGAGAATAAACCGCTATTGAATTGGCTGCTAGTCTTAGTGCCTTTCTTACTGTCTTATCCTTCCTTCTTTTTGACTTGACCGGTGATGTGGACAAATAGGCATCCCTTGAATCCAGTGATAGCAATTCTTTGAAAGAATACCGCTCCGTGGGCATCCGAGTCAAAGAAAAGTAAGTAGTCACCCTGGACCTATACTATAGAAAAAATAAATCTGAACCAAGTAAGAGAACTAGGCCCATTTAGAAATTCCCGACTTGTGTATCCGAATTAGGATTTCTATTAGCTACAATCAGCTCAAAATTGGACCCCGAAGCCTTCTTGTTGCCTTCACAATCTCCTAAAATAAAGCTAGTAGATCTAAACTTGTTTTACTGCACTGTCAACGGATTCTGAGAATTAACTAGTTTCCTAGATTGGCCCTGAGGTATAATCTCCCATTCCTAATGCTTTCGAGCCAGTTGAAGGCCTAGTGTAAGTTTGCTTCCATGCGGTTGTCTCGGTTTTTCCTTCCCTGACCTCTTCTCTGCGGTTTGAGTTTTCGTTCCTCCACTTTACAGTAGAGCGACTTTCGTTCCAGCATGAGAGCCAGGAGTATTCAAAGCAAGTGAGTTTAAAACACTTTCTCAAGCTGTTTGATTTCCTAAGGCAGGAGGGATTCTCTCCCAAGGCTCTAAGGTTCCCAGGATTCTAGAGAAAGGCTTAGCCTAAAGTCAAGCTATAGGCCGAGTCATGCATTTCTTTTTAGTCATAAGTGCTCCCATGCAGTTGTATAGGCGGGATTTTTTTCTATTTACGACATAGGTTTACTTCCGCTTTTCCTTACATAGCCAGTTGTTTTAGTGCTATCTAGTTGAAGAAATTCTTAAACTCTTTTTCTTGGGTTCGAGTTCTAGTTGTATAAGCGGAAATCTCCTTTTTCGGTGATCCATACGATCAATCGAATGCAGTCGATAGGAGATAATGGGGTGCAGGCTAGTTATCAAGCAATACCAGAAAGTACTATAGGCAAGCAGTTTATAGGATTCTTCTAGGGCAATGAAGTCAGTAAGCAAGGAAGTTTGAAAGCAGTTTTCAAGCCAGAAGGAGCTAGGAATGAACTTAATCAAAAGTAGGGGTTTCTTTGGGAGTTCTGTTACAGCCAAGCAAGAAACCTTTAAGCCATTTTTAGTTCTCTTAGGAGAAAGCTTGGGAGTTCTCTTATATGCAGTGGGTGCCCTTTTAAAGCCTTTACATCAGTCCCCCTTTTTAAGTTGGAAAAGAAAAGTCAGCCAGCTCTCTATCTTGTTAAGCCAAAGAAAGAGGAGAATGAAAGCGGAGCTTGCTTTGCCTATGTATAAGATAATCAGTAGGTTGCCTATCCTTAAGGATGTAGTTGACTAGGCATAACCAATAGAACTATCCAGAAAGAGTAGTTTTCATTCCAATTGCTGCAGTCAGTCATAAGGTCAATTCCCTTACTATCAGTTTAAGATAGAGTGTAAGCTCCTGGGGATTGAGTTTGATTACATTCATTTATAGTTCAAAGGGGGTTGCTCCCTTTGAAACTGCTATTGAATTTCCTTTCTTTGAGATGTAAACTAGCTCGAGATACTCCTTTTTGTTTTTATTTCAATAGTCCTGCTTTAAATTTCCATACTTCTGCTTGAAACCCCCTTTCTCCTATTGAGAAGGACTTCAAAGCCCTATAAAAGCTTTACTAGTCCTCTCCTAGTATAGACTGGAGAATACCTATAAACGACTGCAAGGGAATACACATAGCCAGATGGAATCCTAGAGCTTAGCACTCTTTTCTCGCTCGAAGAAAAGAAAGGAAAGACTTCAAATGCATTAGATCCCTTAGGTGCTTACTAGGCAAGAGGGACAGAAGAAGTATGCCCTTTTTCAAACAGTTTTCTTCCTCTTCTTTTGAGGGCGTATTTAAATTCAACAGTCCTTAGGGCATCGCCTTTCAGGTCAGATGAATTATCACGAGCGAGGAGAGAGAAAGTGCTCTATTGATTTGATAGATAGAGGCGCTAGGGAAGAAAACTAGACTCTACTCTCTCGAGAGATTGACTTGCGATCACATTTTGAGTTCTCTGTAAGCCATTGAAAGAAAGGTTGGTGAATCCATTGGAAGTTCCCTGAACTACCAATTTGAATACAAGACTAACTTGAGGTTCACGCCTATCACTTGTAGGGCGGGCCACCAGCCACTTATTATTATTATTTTTTTTTTGGAATTGCACCTCAATATAATAAGTCGCATAAACCCCGTCAAATTGGCTGTAATTCCCGATATTTCATTCAGCTACAACAGATGAAGTGGTAAGTCCGCTTATCTATTTCTCTTATTCTATTAAGCGATAGCAGACTTTTTGGCACCCGACTCGGTGAAAGAGGTTGGGTTGTCTCGTCCATCTACTGAGTCAGTGACAGAAGTGGTATACTATGCAGCAGCCAATTCAGTAATCAATAAAGAAGACTCGGTTCCCCGGGCGGATGGGAAAGGAGATGAAGCAACATCAGTTGTATCAGCTACAGAATCTGATTCCGGTGAGGCTACAAGCCTATCTGCGACTTGAGTTCTTCTTTATTCTTGCTGTAAAGTGCCATTTCCGCTCCCCAACGACAGAAGTACGAATTAACTTACTAGTCTAGTTGCCATTTCCATTTTCTGCCCGTGTGGCATGGGACAGTTTTGCTGTTATTTACCCTAAAGCAGAGAAAGCTGGATCAAAGGATGCTTTTTAAAAGGCCGATTTTTGCCTTGATCTACGGCCATGAATTTCCTCCTGGCGAGGAGGGCCGAGCCGTGAAAGAAAGGGCAAAACGAGGTTACCAAACCTTTATTGAAGAAAGGAGCTCCTGCCTGTAGCTTGTGGCTTTGTTAGTTGGCTTAATAGCCTGCTTGGTCCGATTGTTCATGTTGCTGGTCCCGCTGCCCTTACCTACTCAAATCCCGAAACGAAAAGAGTAGTTCCCGTTCCCTATTCGTCCTGGTCCTTGTTCCTGGTCTCTGTGAAAAGTCCAGTCGATGGGAAAGAATTCATGTTCAAGTCTTATTACCGAGTGCGAGCTGCTTTCTGTGGAGGGTTCGATTACGGGAAGGAAATTGTTGTCACAAGGTAAGGGACCGCTTTCCTTTTATGCTTCCCTACGTGGAAAATTATTCAAACCAGTTCTCCCTCTCCCTCCGGGAGAGTACAATAGAATTCCCTCTCCCTGCAGGTATTCTAAATGGTTATTGTTTATGCTCGTATAGCATAAAAATTATTCATTGGGGGGGCCATGAGAAATCTACTTCGTACCTTCGCTTCGTCATCAAAGCCTCTTCGCTACTCCGAACTCTACACCTATTTAGTTCTGTCTTGTACTCTCTTTATTTGCTTTTCTTTCTAGTGCTATTTTCCTTGTTCAAGCCGGTATTAAGTAAGTAAGTAGTAAGTAAGTGAAGTGGTGAATTGGCCATTGGAAAGGAGGAATAGGGCTCATTTCACGTATATCTATTTATTCGACTTTTTTCTTTTGTAAGGCAAACCGTTCTCTTTTGTTATGTCAAAGCAACGGTTCTCTCTAACCTTTTCTTACTCGCCTTACTTGAAACCTGTCCATTTTTCGTACCTTCGTATCTATAATCTAAAAACTTCTCACCTCTGTGCCTTCTGTACTTCCCGGCTCAAGCAAGAGCCACAGTGACTGGAACAACAGGAAAGCCACCTTAATCGGTCAAGCAAGCAATTTGAATAGGGATTATGATATATATGATCATGCAACCATCTCCGCAAGTCAGACCCAAAAACCCCGTGTCCTGAGTATCGGAAAGAAAAGGAAGCCAAACCTGCCTAGCCCAAATACAGTCACGTAATGCATGAAGCGGAGTCTCGGGGGCCATACCATATCTCTCACACATTGGAGAATCAGCCATACCACGGTGAAAGCTCATTCGTGGGCAGCCGCTGCCATTCTATAAGCCAAAGAAAGAAACGATGTTTCTGTGCAATTCGAAGCTGCCAAATGAATTTCCAATGCGCACCTGCATCAACTGGATAAGGGACTTGAGTGATGAAGTGGTAGGCAGACTTCGTGGAATAAGAACCTGAATAAGTCTCCCCCCAGATCACTCGGTCAGCCATAACACTCCACCTAGGCAAATGGACTGCTCGAATCATCTCCTTCACCTCATTTGGCAAAGGTGTAGCTAAACGATAAAAATCCCACCTGAAGCTGAGATGATATCAGCGACACAAAGCTCAGAATCTGCCAAGGAAATGTTATCAACTAAAAACCTGAGAGGCATTGCACCAAGCCAACGATCCTCCCATAGAGCCACATTCTGTCCTGTCCCAATCCGCCACATGAAAGCATCACGAAGAAAGGTAGACGCCTTAAGGATAGCACGCCAAACATGCGAGCTAGTGCCTGAAAAACGAGCATCAAATAAGGAACCACCATGCAAGTATCTATCACACAGCACTTTAACCCATGGCTTATCTTCATTAGAGAGAATCGACCAAACCAATTTGCCAAGCATCACAATGTTATTATCACGAGCCGTGTGGAGACCCAAACCACCTGCCTTCTTGGGGGAAGTCACCGATTCCCAACTAACAAGGTGAATACCCTTACCCTCATCAAGAGATCCCCATAGAAAACGCCTACATAACCTGTCAATATCATCACAAACAGTAGCAGGGAACCAGCAAGTTTGCATGGTATAAAGAGGAATGGTAGAGAGAGTAGACTGTACGAGAGTAAGCCGACCCGCTTTGTTAAGAAGCTTGTTCTTCCACCCAGCCAATCGAGAATGCAGTTTATCAAGGATATGAGTAAAGGACGCCCTTCTTTGATTAACATGCAAAGGGACTCCCAGATAGAGTCCAAGATTAGACGTAAAGGACAAGTGCAAACGTCTACGGAGTTCTTCCTTATGGCGACGAGCAGTGTGCAGAGACAAGAAAACACTAGACTTCTGATCATTCACTAGCATGCCAGAGCACGCACAAAACTGATCCACAGTGTCCAAGACCACACGGCATTCCTTCAAAGAAGCTTTAGAGAACAAGATGACATCGTCAGCAAACAAAAGATGAGAAATGCTTGGCCCTCCTCGAGAAAGACTAAGCGGCGCCCATTGATGATTAGCAACTTTAGTCTCAATAAGCAGTGATAGTTTCTCCATACAAAGCACAAAGAGATACGGAGACAAAGGGTCCCCTTGACGAAGACCTCTCATAGGAGCAAATGCCGGTAATCTTGACCCATTCCATAAGATAGAGAGCTGTGATTGGGTCACACAAGACATGATAAGCGAAATAATCTGAACAGGGAAACCAAAATCATGTAAGGTTTGTTGCAAAAAGCGCCAATCCACTCTATCATATGCTTTAGCCAGATCAATTTTCATTGCCAAACAACCTGTCTTCTTCTTTGTGCGATAGATGCTATGAACAAGTTCCTTAGCAAGAATAATATTCTCCAAAGCAGTTCTACCTGGAATAAACGCACCCTGATAAGGACTCACCAAAGCAGATAACAAAGGTCTAATACGCTGCACAAAGGTAAAAGTACTCTTAACATTCATCCACTCTTCTTTTCTTTCGTTTCCGTTTCAAGACAATAACCACACTATCACATCCAATAGCAGAGAGACATAAATCAAACTTGCATCTCTGTCTTGGTTGGCTAGAATCCTTCTTATCTTTCTCCTACAAGCCAATCATGCAGTCTAGCTCTACTTTAACTACGATATATCTTGCTTTTGCTTTGTTCGATCACAAAGAGTCAAACCCGGCTCCAGAAAGGGGGATACTCAATCCATTACCATGACTGATAGGCTGATCAAGCAAAGATGAAAAGCTACCATGTTCCGCTTCTCGATAGGAGCAAAGACCGCCCCATGAACACCAACCGAATCTCGATAAAAGAAAACTACAAGCAACTAAAGAAGGGTGACGAAGCTTCTTTGCATCCCATAGTGCTGTCGCACTAAGCGACTACCGTTCCAGAGTCGTACAACGAAGTGATTAGCATACCAGAGTGACGCAAGGCTCTAAGCTCGTACCTTATAGCTCTTTTCTTTATGCTCTCTCCGCTCGCTCCTTTTTGTAGCGTAGATCTTTTTTCTCTTAAGATATTTTGAGAGGAGTGAGTGCGCTTTCGAAAGTTTCGACTTTTCGATCTTTCTTCCCAGACTCTTTTTTTTATTAAAATAATAATCCAGATATCTCCGAGAAACTACACTAAAGGGAACTGTTAAGTACAGACGATGCCTAGAAATGATAGTAAGACCTGGGGTGAGGCCTTCGAAATACCAAATCCCAGCTTAAGTCCAAAAGGCCTACACTTTAACTAGGAACAGAAAGGTCCGCGAAATAACCGCGTTGCTCGATCAGCGAAACCAGAGTTATGGTCTTCTGGGACGAGACATTCGTAATGGATCCATCATATACGTTATGTTCTTTTAGATGGTTTTAATTGTGGGCGAGAGTCTTCAGTCCTCTTTGGGGGCTAGTTTCAAGGGTGCGCACCTAGTAGCTGCGAGCCTAAGATCAAAGGCAGTTCCAAAAACAAGTTCCCTATTTCCAGCTTGATAAAGTATCAGTGCCAGTTGTAAGGTTAGGAAAGCCAGGTATGATGAAATCCTCTTTTCGAATAGGAATTGATTCGATGTTATCGATGTTATTATTTTTTTATAAAAGATTCAACTTCATATACAGTTTTCAAGAAGGAATCGCCATCACCAGTGGAAGTTGAACCCGGCGACCTCTTCCTCCTGAAGTATGGAAGAAGGAAGAAAAACCAGTCAACCACAGGGAAGGAAGGACAAGAAGGAGGTATAGCTCCCGTTGGTCACCTCTTGCTCAATCCAGTAGCGAGGTTTCAACGAGTTCTTTGTACGCGTGTAACGCCAGTGCCGATAGCCTCCTCCCAAAGCCGAAAGTATTTAAAAGCATCAGCGAGCAAGCCAGGCAGAAAGCCCCTGTTCCCCATGGAAAGGTTCGATAGCCACTTCAAAGATAGAGTAAGGGCGGATACTAAAACCCTACTTATTAATAAGGCGGTTCAGACGTTTTATAAGACCTTTCTATCAGTGGTCCACTTTCATCCAGCTTGAAATAAACATCCAAACCTTGAAAGTCTCGCATGCTTTTGGAAGTTCCCTACTCCAGTCTAGTTCAATAGCTCCAATGGACGAAAAAGGGTATGAAAAAGGTGTCTTCGACAATGAAAGTGGCCCGTTCTACATAGGCCCTGCCCAAAGCTTCCTTCTAAACTAAGGCACGCTCGATAGCAAGAAGCGCTAGTTACCTCTTTCAGGTCATTAACTAGAACTTGCACGAGGTATCACAGTGGGGCCTGTCTTCTGTCCGGTTCTTGGGTCCGGTCGAGCCTCTTTGAAATTACATCCCCGCCTCTCGTCTAACTCGAGTTGCTCCGCTCCTTTGGCAGTTAAAGTAGCTCGCTTCAAGAAGTAAGATCATATCATAAGGGAAGGTATGTTACGAGCAGAAGTTCTCTTGGTAAGAGTAGCAAGGTTAGGACCGCATATAAGAGGGGGGTGCGAAAGAAATTATATTCCCCAGAAGTTGTCCGGTTGGGAAAGCCAGAACTCTTGTAAACCAGCTTGATAAAGGGTAGTGGTAGGGACAGTCTCAGTACCACTGAAAGTGCGATAGTCCTTCAAGCAAGGGACTTGGGCAAACAAAGTCCTTACTCGTATTCCACCAACTACTCGCGTATCGTATAGAGCTTTTTCCTATCCTTTCCGCATAGACTTGCTTCGCACCTGTGTCCAAAGCCAGTTTTACTCAAGAGTAAGAATGATAAGGCATTTCGCAAGCCCTATAAAAAGTCCCTTAAAGCTTTAGCCTGAAAAGAAAAGTATGGTAACCTCCCCTCCAAACTATTCTAGGCCAGTTTCAGTCCCAGTGAGTGAGTCAGTCAATCCTGTTCGAAAGCTAGCGCCCGCTCTCGCTCCAGTATACGTGTAAGGGAAGCACCAATGAAAGTTCACCTTTATCGTTTCCAATGCTACAGTTTTAATGTTAATGGAAGAGAAAGGATTTCTACAGCTCCCACTAAGCTTGTTCACATTTCAACTAAACTGATAGTAAAAAGAAGAGTTTGATCCTGTCTTAGAAGGAAGACTAGCAATATGCTTTACAAAATCCACTCGGTCAGAATAAAAGGAAAGTGCCAGCAGCAGTTCTATTTGTCAATAACAACCTGCGATCAACATATAGTTTGTGTGCCGATATGTATGTTTAGTAGGTGCTCTGGAAACAAATATTTTTTCGTATGTATGTGCTTTCTATTCTAGTCTGCCTTGGATTTGTAAGCGATTGCCGGTATGCATCCTATTGGAAGCATTTAGGGCAAAAAACCTCTTACTTGGCCTTAGCACGAATATCTAAAGGAAATGTAATTACCCCAAGCCTCTTCAGGCGGGCTATGTGTTCGAAGAGCGGATCGAGCTCAGAGTGTTGGTAAGCCTGTCTTAGTAAGGTCGGCTAAGCCGTGTAGCTAAGCACGGCTAAATAGAAAGGCTTTTCCGGATGAGTGGGCATCCTTAAAGCTAGAGCACCGGGGAAGCAAGAGCGATTGTCTTCAAAAGAATTCCCCAACAGGAGAAGGATCGTTACTTTGAGTCCTAAAAGGACCTCTGTATCCCACAGCAATCCTAATGTAATGTGACTTTCCGATTAAGGAGCTTGCTTGATCGGTCTTCTTCTCTTGTCAATGTCAATCTGCAACCAAGTCAAGAGGTAGAACAAAGGCATCCTCAAATGAGACAGATGAAAGCATAACCACTCACTCGGGCGTGGGAAATAAGAAAGGTGGATTCGATCAAACTCCTTTGCCCGCTACAGATTCTGTTAACGAGTTTAGAGCTTCCCAGTCTTGGGCTTATTCCTGGCTCAGAAGAAAGGCTTTAGATATAATGTTAGAGAGTGGCTGGCTCGCTTCTTTTTTTCTTGAATTGAAAGCGATTAGAGTTTAGTAAGGGAATGGCCGTTGGATGCCTTGGCTTCACCATCTGGTTGGGCTACTTAGTAAACTCTCTTCAACAAGCCCGAGATTACCTATCCTTGGCCGACTTCTCCTCAATCAATTCTAGTCTTCTAGCTAAGGCACTCGCCCTCCTAAGCTTCTTCCTCTCCCTTTCTTTAGTCGAGCCCTACTTCTGATCCTCTCTCGATGGAAGTCTTTCTCGCTGATGCTAAGGCACGAGCTACTTCTAGGAAACGAGCTTCCGACCAGCAGCTACTTTAATAGCAATTCAGAGACATAGGCAATGCCAACTCTCTCAGAAAAGAACTAATAGGCCACTTGGAAGATGATCTTGACAACCTCTTGACACTTAACGAAAGAGCTGCACCCTCCCCCGTTGCTCGAATAAGTAAACTGACTTCTTCTCCCTTAAACGCGCCTAAAGCTTTCTCTATGGTCGACTTAGTAAACTACCTTCTTCTACCGAATGAGAAAAGATTGAATGACTTGCCTCATTCTCTCAATCGATCCGAACTTCTTTTCTGTCTTCTTCGCCTGATCATCATCCCCGTCGAAGAAGTAAACTCCATCATCTGACATCTTATCTTATACCAAATAGGCCGCATTCACAATGGGAAGAGACATGCCATCCTTCGAAGAAGGGACATACCTTGCACTACCTTTATCTAACCACCTGATTCAAACTAGCGATCTACTAAGACTTTCAAGAACCCGGGACCTCAGGATGCTGTGCCTTGGAAGCAAATCGAATACGCTATTACCATCTTCTTTCTATTCTATGCTTACCCATCAAGAGCAGAAGCTAAGAGGAATACCAAACTGAAACAAAAGGATCAGATTCTCATAGAAGACAACTCAAACAATAAGCTGAACCCCCTTCCAGCCCTTGACTTCTCGCTTAGATCATCTCGGTCGAGCTAGTAAACTACCTTAGCGGCATCAACAAGAGCATTTCTGGGATAACCTAAGGCACTCCCTTCCCCTCAAGAGAAAAATAAGCTTCTTTTCCCGTTGATGCCCTTTCGTAGCATGGAGGCCGGATATGGAGACATTTTCGAAATTCCAGTAGCTTCCCTTGCTTCTACGACAGGGTTTGGTGTTCTCGGTCCTTTCTTCGACATAGAGTCTTTATTCTTTTATTTCATTTCTATCAGGAAAGCCTTTTGTGGGAAGGGAAGCGCTAAGAAGCAAGGCCGGAGTGAGGTTACATGAGTTAGGAACGATCCCTGATGTGGAATAATTAGTAAGGGCGTGGGATACTACTTAATCGACCTCAAAGCGAAAGAGATTAAGAGTTAGCCTTATTTAATATAATAAGAGAGAGATGCTTTTCATAGCGTAGTCGTAGTTTCGTACCCAAGATAATGGGAATCAACTTGCTTGCCCTCTGACCTTCTGATATGGCGCGGAGCCCAAGAATCCGACATGAAGAAGTGAAGATTTACATAGTGGTTTGGTCGAGCACGTCCTCGATCATGCACCGTAAGAACTGCTCCACTCCCTGACCGTTCACTCTTCGTGACAGTGATGGCTGGCGGAAGAACTACCACAAGGGGTCCTAAGTCTTTGTCTAGGGTCAAGGGGAGACATCTTGTGAGCAAGGAATCTAGCTTCAATGCCAATTACGGATGCATTTCCAGTAAAAGAATATCAAATTGACACTTGTGCCTGTGAAGGATAGTACTCCTCTTAATAGCGAGCACAAAAGCTAACAACTGTAATGTAATTAAGCACTATCTGTTCTACCAATCCCCTTAACTAGCAAGCGTAAGGAGCATAAGAACTAAGGGGCTATTCTCATAACAGTATACTAAGACTAAAAAATAATGAAATGTTGTATGCCACATCGCTACCTCCGCCTGACAGCGGGATAAAATTAGTTCAAGTGAAGGCGTCACAGAGTCACTATTTTTTACAAGATGTAGAGGAATTGGCCATAAATGTGAGTACTGACAGATCGAAATTACATAAATTTTTTTGGAGTCTGGGGACCGACAGAAGTCAAGGAAAAGTGCGCTGTTTAGTTTCTCCTACCCCTCTTCTCTCTTCCACATTATTCGTAGGTTTTGATCGGTTGCTAATTCCTTCTCCATCTCTGGTCCAGGTTTCATCTAGTTTTTTTCTCTGTTGGTTAGCGTCTGTCATCGATGAACCGAGCCGGCAGTTCTCGCTCCACCTTTTCGGCTTAGTTACTCTCTCGTCGTTCCTGAGAGCGGATTAAAGGATTGAACAAGAAGAGTTTCTACGTGTAACATAAATAAGACTTTGAACCAGGGCTTCCTCTAACAAGAGAAGAAGCCGTTAGCAGTCCAGGTTAGGGTTTCGGTTTAATACCAATCTCCTTATTCTGATAGCAGAGTAGTGTTAAAACCAAGTTGTATGGGCGATGACCTAGTCTTTCAACACAGTCAACATCCTCGGTTTAGCAATCAAGTGATTAGTTCAGTCATAGGTATTCGTTCTTTGAGTCGGTTTAGTTACAATCTCAGTCCACGCCAATGTTTTTTTTTCATCCATCTACGACTTCAATACGACAGCACAGCAACCATATTAAAAACCAGTCTATCAGCAACTACACTTAAGGCCAGGCACCTCAGTCGCCACATTGAAGTCCTTTTTTCCACGACACACCCGGGCATCCATCCAGTCAGCTTCACCAGAAGTAGGTCCCCAGACGGTCAGGCTTATTTCATAAGGGATAAAGGTCTGTTCTCATGCTATGAGAAATGAACCACTAACTAGTTAAATAGATGAAAGTAGAAGTGATTGATGTTTTTTCCAGCTATTCTAGTACAATCATAACCCTCGGCAAGGAAGACTGAAAGTCTAGGTTATTAAAAAGTGAAAGAGAGGCGACCAACGGAAGCTCGGCCATTAGGGAGATTGTGGGGAGGGCGTTCAGTAAGCTTGGTAGAACGACTGAGTTCTTACAGCACGGAAGTAGAACAATGAACAAGTCCGAGAGGACCCTTAACTATAGGCGACTAACTACAGCTCTCCCGAAGCCTTTCTCCTAACCAAGTAAGAGAGCTATACTAAAGGAAGCAGCGTAGAGAGGATTTGGCTAACTCAATTGATAATTGATAAGGAAAGGGTATCGGTATCGTAAGGGTCGTAGCGGAGGTGCAAGATCTTTGTAATGAATTTAGAAGAGTGCGATTCTCCCCCTGGTCTTCTAGTAGAGGCGGCTTTCCACAACCAAAAAGCGAATCTTCGTAAAGAAAGACAGGATCGATGGAATGAATAGAAGAGCCGAGATAAGGCTTCTGCTAGGGGATAGGAGGCTCTCTTTCGATAGACAAGATTCCTCAACTGAAGATGAACTTCCTGCAATGCTAAGACTCAAAGCCAATCAATCTCTTTTTCAGTCTAAGTTCTTGCTAGAGTGGGTTGCTATCTGCTCCATCCCCCTTCCTTGGTGATCGTACTTGTACTTCTTTTGGTCACTGGAGGCGGCTGATTCAGAAGTGGAGGTATTACATGCTGGCTCACCCGATCAAACTAGTGTCTCGCATGAATCCGGTGAAATACCTGTTCGAGAAGCCCTTTCGATCAATGGATGAATGAAGGCCTTATCTGCGGGATCGGATAAGTACTTTTTTCTAAGCTACAAAACAAGCTTGCCACTTTTTCTCTGCAGCAATAGCTTTGAGTCTCTAAGGGCTTTGCCTTTGAAAGAAGAAGCTGCTACAGAATAGATAGGCTGCTATCGAATGCCCCGGAGAATCCCCTGCTCTTGTTCTCGACTCCGGTGCTATTGACTCAAGTGGTGACATGTCGGATCTTGCCTTTGCCAGGAGCATTGATGCCGAGAATCGTCTAGCAAGAATAGGTAGGAACGGATTGCCCACAGGGATTGTTATCTTTGCAGGATTGGAGCACTCTACGGCTGGCTATTAAGGATTAAGACTTCTAGCATTAGATATCCTCTCCTGCTCGACTCACTCATTGTCCCCTTAATCTGATTCCGCCAGCTTTCTTTCTAGAGAAGAGACGAGATTGACTCTGTGAAACTTAAGCTAAAGGTAAGGAAGCAAACTTACCATACCCGCGTTGATGAAACCCTGGTATAAAAAATTTCTCTTTGCGTCCCCAGTTCTAATAAATGGAGGGCTCAGAGAGCTTGGCACCCTAATTGCTAGGGAACCCGATCTGTTGTCAGTGACAGTTGGAGTTGCTTTACTTGGTAGGGTCTAGCATTCCCGTTCTTAGAAGATTACCTAATAGGATATACTGTTTTATTTTATGTATAGGACTTCTCATAGGTATTGAATAGGTATTTGATGGCGGGCCGAGGTATTGGGTCTTTTAGGGCTTTTGTAAGGTCGTCAACCTGTTTTGTACAGAACTGACGGGGAACTACCAAGCCAAACGATTGATCTGACCCACAATCTTTCTCTTCCAACCTTTGAGTAGACCATAGGCGGGACTCTCTGTCGCCTAGGCGGAGAGGAGGGAATGTAAGACGAGACCGATTCAAGAGTATTGGACAGAAGAGAAGGGACGGAGACGGAGCTTCTTGCCTTTCATCATTTCAGGAAAGCTTATTTGAGCAGAGAATTTCCTTGTAGTACAATTTATCATAATTTATTTAATATAATGATCTCCGTATTGCAATTCTTCTATCTATTTTACCTATTCCAATCAATCGTTCTCAAAGGCCTTTTTGCGCTTCCAACCTAGCCTTATCGAGAATCTTTCCTGTAGAAGGGGGAGACAGATGCCGTAACAGCACCACACCACATATAAAGAGGAAGAGCAGCCTGTCATATGATTAGTGATCAGGTATTAGACAATCTATTCTAGAAGAAAAAACAACATCAAACAGCTTGCTCAACACACATGTTTCGAAGAACGTCTTTTTCCATGCTCGGGCTAGTTGGGAGGTGAAAGACACAAACAAAGCAAATGATTAATCATGTCCTATTCCCCGCCAAATGCTCGTGTACTCAAGGGCTTTCAAAAGCAGTTATCGAGGTGAAGGAAGCGCGAGCAAGTCTTACCGGCTTTAAGAGAAGGTGCCCCCATAGGCCAGTTCCTTAGCCCGGTCAAAAAGAATGCTTTGGTGACTTGAAAATGAACCACATGCGTAAATACAGATGCCGCTGCATACGAATCAGCCTCAAGCAGGCACGCACCTGGGAGGGCGAAAGAAAGGTAGACCCGCGCGGTGATTCAAAGTCATTTGACCTGAACCATCAAAGGAAGCCTGGTATGCTTAGAACATCAAGACAATCGAGCTGAACATACCAAAGCTTGACTAAGATGATGGTATCTCGGTGTGGAAGAGCTGGTCCTCGATATGGAAAGGTGGGCCGATTCTTTATGCCTTCTCGCCTTGAGGATGAACCAGCCACCATCACCACTCGTGGTTCACGTCTTTCGAAGAACTATCGCTCTGGCAAATCCCAAGTAAGATAGGAATGAATCCTAGGTCACAATGGAATGAGAAGGCTTGGAACTAGACTGATTGGCAGTAATGCGAAAACAGAAGAAAAAAGAGAATAGGGAGAATGCGGATTTGGTGGTACTTGAATTGATACTCATCATGCGAATTGGAGAGCATGCCCCTAAGGGTACTCTTTTATTAGAAGTGATTTAAAGATGTCAACATCTATTTTTGATTCAACAGCGGAAAAACATCAAACAATTCATGCTTACTACAGGTTCTATTTGGCTTGTCGAAATACCGATTAATCATCATTTTTTACCTCGATTGTCTACCTATCGCCATGCCTTAACCCATCCTAATCGGATACTTAAATTGGTAATTTATTCTTCCTATATTTAAAGCAGGTAAATTCCCAGATCCATAGCAAACATCTCATGCTTAACTCATCCTAATGTGAAGGTATGACCATCTTAGTGGTTACTAAAATAAAGCTAGATCATAAGGTTCATCTGCAGAGATTGTCTAAAGATACAAATATCAAGGAAAATGCGTAGGATGTTTTGCCCGCTAAGGTATTTCCATTCCTGGCGATTAGCAGAGTTGGAAGACCAGAAAAAGCTGAATAGTTTTTGCGGGTCAAATCGTTTAAAGCAAAGATTCCGTTGGTGTTCTATCTCTAACTCTTGCAGGTGGAGAGGTCGATGTTTCGCTCGTCACCCAGGGGAACAACGGAGCTAGCCGACCTCCTGTACTGAACTTCTGTGGGAGTCACGCTGAGGAACTCAATCTCTAATAACTTTCAGAGTTTCCTGTCGCAACGATAAAGTTGTGGAGAGGACGCGGCAAGTGCCGACATAGCGTTTGAGAGTTCCACACTACTGGAGTCCTGCTCGATTCTCTGAGTGAGAAATTCGTATTGAGCTTACTTTCACAAGGAAGGGAAATCTTATTACGGGGTAGAAAACCTAGAGTTACTACGAAAAGTTTCCTTTCCGAACAAATTGATCTTTCAAATTATCATTCCAAATCTGTAACAAGTTACCTCGACTCCATTTTTGATGCTACATAACATATATATGGAGAAAAGTTCTCATTTCGGAGACATCTTGCCCGGTGAATCAAGGTTACGCTTGAAAACTGACTTTCTCTTTTGCTCTTCCTTCTGCGGTTCCACCTCGAGTGAGCAACTGTCATCTGCTTCCCTAGGGCTAAGCTAGATGTCCAGACAGCTGCTCCGGAAAAAGGTACTATTGTAGTAGGAGCTACTCTTTCAATTCATTTCGCTTCCATATTTGTTGTACCCGAGGCTCGTTGAGACCTTCTTCTCAAAAACAAAAAAAAAAGGAAGAGCCCGTCTTTTGCTCTTACGAATCCATGTGAGGGAAACTCGGACAAAACAAAAAAGGCTACCTTCGACGAATCTACTAGAGATTTCTCCTAGATGATCTTACTCTCGCTCAAATTCTAGCTCCTTCTGAAACTGCCTTTGGAGAAGCGTCAGTCGCTGCTGCTTCCGAAAATAGCAATTTAGCTGACTCGGAAATGCTATTGCTTCAATTAGAGCGAACCCTGGCATAGCTGAATAGTTGAGAGCGAAGGATTCCTTCCGATTGAATCAGCGAATTCAAGACCTTACCTATTTTCCAATAGTGGCTCCCAGCTCTTGTTGCTGCTCTGATTAGTTTAGCTCCTTCGGTCATAACCTTTCACTCTTCTTCTTACATAGGTCCCTATCTCACCTTGGTGCTCCTAGCATCCTTTCGTTCAGATTCTTGTCGGCCATTTGCTTGAGGAAGGCCCGATCCAGCCCGTCAAAAGATTACACATGGAGCAGAAACTTGTGCTACCTAGCTCGGATTACTGGCTGTGGCTAAAAAGATGTCCAATCCCGACTTGCTTAAGCTATCCTTGCTCCTTTGGAATCTCTTTTGGTTAGCTGAACTTCTTATGAGGTCAATCCCCTGCTACTGATTCAAAGAGAAAAGAATAGGACCAGCCTTTCGGGGACCTGACCTGAAAAACAAAAACTGAAGACTGGGAAATCAATGAACAAAAAGATCTATTATTTATCTTCTTGTCACCTCCTGAGCTAATAGAAAGAGATAGATCAAATCCTGATCGGTTAACACCCTTTGGCCTTCGGGCCTTGCACTCGAATCCTGGAGAGGGAGAGAGTACAAAACATAACATAAAAGGCTACCTTCGGCCAATCTAGTACTAGTAGGTTAACGAGCGAGAAATCTTTCCTTCCGCAGTTGTTCCCAGGCTCTGACAAGACCTGCATTGAAACAAAACTGGCCTTGACTAAAGTAGGTCTAATGCTTACCCTTTCCTCGGAAATTTCTCCCCCTAAATAGAATAAATAATAGAATGAGAAAGAAAAGTCACAATGTTCCACCCTGATTCAGTCCACAGATAGGCCGATCAGTGACAACTTTGCAAAAAAGGACTCACTTACCTTAGCCCCTCTTCCCGAACTTGGTAACTTTGTCAAAGAAAAGACAGCTCAATCACTTTCTCGGGACAGCAACCTTAGAAAAACGGCCCTTTGCTACCGCGTGATTTATCGAAAGCGAAGTTATCTTTTGTTTTGAATTAGATAGACCCTCAAATCCTAACGCGTTAGAGCTAGAGTCGCTCCTAACTCATTTAGCTGACTCGGTCCCGCTACCGCCCTCCCAGAGGGGTCAATGAGAAAGGAAAGGAAAGACTTGACGATCACCGCACCATGAGACAGATTCGCAGTGAGCGGACACGATACGTCGGCCTCGGTGACATGTTCAGAAGAGGCTTCTCTGGAAGAGAGAGTAAGGAAGAGAAAGATAAGAGAAAGGAACCGCTTAAAGGATATTCCCTATATATATAAAAAAATCTTATAAGATAAAGACTAAGTAATAGTTATATATAAAAAGCATATTGCCTCTTTGATTCCCTGCCAGACGTAATACCTTCTCCGCAGCCTTTCCCTGAGTAGTAGGAGACTAGCTCTACAGAGCCTTACTGCTTGGGATACTGTCCCATAAATGGGAATAGGTCCATACGATCGAATAGGGTCTCTGCCAACCAGTGAGGAAGTGAGTTGGAAGTCCTTCTTGTTAAGCGTGTAAGGCAGGAATAAATTGATAGTTGTTATTCCCTTTGAAAGCAATGCAGGATAAAGCTAGGAATAGCTGATTCTCGGTCAAAAGCAGGAGAATTGAAAGGAGGGTATTCCTATTCAAGTTCCTGTAAAGGGGAAGGCTCGGCTCGGCGCGCTCCTTTCGCTGCGCTAATCTTTAATTCCATAGAGGATTGTTCCAAACGACAGGCTTCGCTACCCTCCCCGCTCGCACCTTCAGTTTGGTTGTGCCACCTCTTGAGTTACAAGAGTTCCGACCCCCGATTTCAATCGTTAGACTCAACGGATACACAAGCTTTACACATACGCTTCATCCGAAAAAGTTCTATACGGGCGCGACAGCTTAGAGGAGGAGGACGTTTAACGAAGTCCCGGTTGTAGGGAAACAGAAGGAATTAAAAAAACCTACTCTTATAGCTGCAGGAGGAATCCTTCCCTGAGGGAATGAAGATAGATCGCAATCAATTCAGCTCGGGCCCCGTTGCTCGTAACTAGGAGGTGGCACCTTTACAGAGCAATCAAGCGGTGTGTATTCAGGGTGAACCAAAGGAATCGATGGTGAACTCCTGTCTTGACCCACGCCCTGGGAGGAATTCCTTTTTAGAGTCTTCTGGACAGAACATTGGACAAAACCATTCCATCGGTAACGCCTACAATTACTTACTTATAGTTGGATGGCTAGACGATCGAGACGATCGCTTGCTATTACCCATATTCAATATTGTGAAATTCCTATTTTTCCCGATCCTACTCAAGCCCCCGGCCCTCGAAAGAGGGAAACTTCGGATCTGCCCTGTAATCCTAGCGGCTTGAAGTAAGACATGGTGAGGTTTGAGCGCGCTCTATCGTCCCTCCATCGCTCCTTCCCATCCAAAAACGCCCGAATTTACTTATTTTAGGAACTTAGCTGTTTTTGGTTGACTTCCTAAAGTCTAGGGTAAAACCCGAAAAAATTTCCCATTCATTGGGAGGGGTTTCCGCTTATTCAATAGCCATTAGACCGGATGTCATGATTGATCCCCATCCCCGACAGGGTAGATCTCTCCCCCTCCCATATGGTGTTGGCGACAGATCTTATGGTTAAGTATGTAAGTCATTGGCTATAGACGCTTTGGGGGTACCACTTCTCGATGCACTGATAAGTCACTTCCCATGAGACCGAAGCGGCTTTTCCTTAAGAGCTGAGGGCTCCTGATGCTAAGTTTTTTGGGGTCAGGGTAGAAAGAAAATGTTAAATAGGATAAAAAGAGGAAAGATCACCGGCAGAGAGCAGAGTTCGTTTAGAAAACCAGACAATCACGATCGGTGAAGATTCACCGGCGAAAACGGAGAGGAGGGCGGTCAAGGTAGAATAGTGGGTGGGTAGGTCTAGGTATGAAGAGAAGCGGTGCGCATATGAATGAATTATTCTTAAGAATCACGCTTGGAAAAAATGGATTTCTTTTCTAAAGAATCGGTGGGCAGGCGGGTATAAAATCTTTCATTTCCTTACTAACCAACTCGGCCCGTATAAGTTGTTGCGTATGTGAAAAAGAAAGACCTTCGAATGGTTTTGCTATTCGACCGACCAAGCTTAGTAGTTTTGTGCAGGCGAAATAGACTCTCCTGAGGGAGGAGATGACTTCTGGTCTGATGTAGCCAACCAAGGCTAGGGCGGAAAGGTTATCAATTTCAACATCTTCGATTCCTAATCAACAGCCCCAGTTTCTCCCAAATCAGAATGTGACCAATGGAGGGCGCTGGAAGGAATGATTCTCAGAAGAATTCAATCAAGCAAAGGAATGGAGGGAGGCACAACTGCTGGTGACAAGGCATGCTCCGCCGGCTCCCTCTGGGGTATCTATACACCAAGATCCGTTTTTGAGAGACCACTTCTTGGAACTTTTGGGTCAGTGCCTGCTCCGGTGCCTGGATCTTCCAAAGATTGAATCTAAGGCTAGCCAACCGTTTCAAAACTTCCTCGACAAGGCCGATCTTTAACCAGGAGACGGCACGTTCGGGTCCTTTTTGAGCCCGGAATGGTAGGAGTCAAAGCTCATGCATGTCGATGTGACGATCAACGGGCGAAAGACCACAGCACTGGTCAGTACAACCCAAAATTGACTATTTGTAAAAGTTGCCGACGAGCTCAGGCTCGAGCAGAACTCTAGCAGGATCAACGCCGTTAACTCACGAGCGAAGCCAGTAGCTGGACTTGCCAAGGGCGTGCCGATCAGAATGGCTGCCAGGCTATACATAGAAAATCAGCAGGAACTCTTGTGCTTAATACTTTAAAAGTAAGTATGGGCTGCACATGCACATGCAGCAAGAATGTGCTGCCCAACCAAAGAGTAACCGACCCTCCCCTGAAAGCAGTTCAATCCGATGTTTGCATTTATATTATATAAAAATATATATGAAAATAGCAATCTTTGCATTATAGACTATTACTCTTGCTCCTGAATTCGATGAAGCTAATAGCGGAAAGAAAGGCTTCATTATACTAGAAACTCCCGAGCCTTCGTTCACTAGGGAAGAATGCGACCTAGTGGCTATATACTGTAACCTCTTCGGTTCTCCCTGTGCCACTGAAAGAAAGGAAGCTTGGGATAAGCTAAAGGAGGAGTTTGAGGGCAGTGATAGGGTGAAAACGGTCAAGCTCCTCACTCTAAAAAGAGAGTTCGAGGTGCTTAGGATGAAAGAAAGTGAAACCGTGAAGGAGTATGCTGCTAAGTTGCTAGAGTTGGTGAATAAAATCAGGTTGTTTGGGGAGCAATTTCCAGACTCCAAGGTGGTGGAAAAGATTTGAATCAGTTTACCATCCAGGTTTGAACCTAAAGTTTCTGCCATTGAAGAATCCTGTGATCTCAAGGTTTTGTCAGTTGCTGAGCTTATCAGTAAGCTACAAGCTCAGGAACAGAGGTCTAGTTTGAGGGATGAAGATACAAGTGAAGGGGCTTTTCAAGCCAGGCAAAAGGGAAGGCAGCCATCTAGAGGAAATCAAAAGTCTGGTTCAGAAAGTTCAGACAAAGGTAAAGCTGCTGTAAAAGAGGGAGGAAAAACGGGCAAGTTTCCACCCTGCAGCGTTTGTAAAAAAACAAACCATTTGGTGAAGGATTGCTGGACAAAGGACAAGTCAAAGGTGCAGTGCAGATTTTGCAGGAAATTTGGCCATTTTGAGAAGTTTTGCAAGGCCAAGCAAAATCAGATGAGGAACCAAAATCAGACAACTAATCAGCAACAAGCTAACTACACTGATGAACAGGAGGAGGATGAGGCTGAAAACGTGTTCATGGCTTCTCAAGTCACAAGAGATGCCAGTCAGCAAACATGGTACATTGATAGTGGTTGTACCAGTCACATGGCCAAGGAGGAAATCAGAGCGGTCCTTAACCAGCCCTCAAAGCGCCTGGCCCTGAGGGTCTCCAAGGTATCTTCTTCAAATCCTTCTGGGACATTGTGGGGCCCAGTGTTACGGAGGCGATTGAAGCTTTCTTTGACTCTGGCTACCTGCTCAAAGAGCTGAACAGAACCTTCATAACCCTTATTCTCCAAAATTCCTTAAACCCTCAATCAATTCCGTCCCTCGGTAATGTGGCTTATAAGGTCTTCTCAAAAATCCTAGTTAACAGAGGATGAGACCCCTCCTGGAAAAGCGGATTTCTCCGTGGCAGGGTGCCCTCTTTTGTGCCTAAGAGACTGATTTATGACAACATCCTGATAGCTCATGAATTCCTTTAAAAAGAAAAAAGGTGCTTCCGGGTAGATGAGCATCAAGTTAGACATGGAAAAGGCTTTAAGCTTGAGCACTCACGTCAGATATCGTACTTTTTCTATGCCTTCCTTATGTTCCGGACCGGGAACGAACGAAAGATACTATTAGCTCCCGATCCTTGCTCATTAGTCATCTTCAAAGGAAGGTGGTGATGACTAGGTTTTTCCATAGTCTTGGTAGGAGCCGCCCATAGGGGAATCCGCACCCACCGGAGCTGCTTACTGACGAGGGGCTTGATTTCACCAGTTCCCATGCTCCTCCTTCTGCTGCTATTCTGACTTCCATAGATGCTCTTTCTTCAGCTGCTTTATCGGTTACTAAGACTCTTTCAAGAACCCCTAATTGATGCTGATTTCCCAATGGATCTGTTGATTAGGAATCTTCCCTCGGGGCTTAATCTTATAGTTATAAGGAAAACCTTCACTTCAGATAAGAAAGGCCAGTGCCGCTCCCTCCCTACTCTCTGTCTCTGGGAGGGAAAAGCTCTCAACAAAGACAACAAACACTTCCTTTTCTACAATATTGGATTCTAGTTTAACCAGCATCTAATTGCATGGATTTCACCTTTCTTATGCATCTAGGTAAGCAGCATCCACGGGATTAGCCCCTTGATCACCTTCTGAACCGAAACCCCTACTTGGGAACAGATCTTGAGGGAGAGCTTGAGATCATAGAGTAGGGAGAGGGAAAAGGGTGTGAAATCATCCACCATTCTTCAATCAATTTACTGAGATACCACCACCCGATTGTCCGCTAGGGATATAGAGACAATCAGTCTTTTCGCCTTCATTTATGAGGAATAAACGGAGGAGTCGGACGAAACACATAAAGGGCGCACTCTAAGCAGGTCTTCTTTCGACGCGACCCTGAGATGAGGGGAATAAGCAAAAGCCACTGTCAAAAGAGGTGTGGGGGTAAACCAGCTCTTTCTTTCGCTATATGGAGTAGGTATCAGGGATCAACTTCTCTTCTTCTACTTCTTCTAATCAAAATCCTTCTAAGACAAAAAGGGGACTTCCATGCTCAAGATTGAATGCGTACTAGAGGAGAAAGGTGAACATCAAGTCTAAAAAAGAAGAATCTCATCAGGTGAACAACCAACTGTTCACTTTGCCATCTAGAGAGAGTGTGTTGTTAGCGCGTAAATACACTCGACGAAGCGAAGGAAGGGTAGCCCAATTTTGTTTTGAGACGAATGAATGCCGAAGAAAGGAAGGCCGCCATTAGAGCTTTTTCCACCACGAAACAAAGACGTGGCAACAAAGAAGCAAGCAAGTTCCTAAGCCTAAGTCAGAGCTTTCTTAATACGAGAAGCAGCTTCACCGGGTGGACGAGGAGATGGAGTTGGGGAAAGGGAAAGACCAGCCACTACCTCTTTTCTACGATCTTGTCCGATATTGATTTTTTTGAATAGAAAATGATTTTGTTCCGGCAGCTCCCCCACCAAGAGGTTCAGGTGCTGAAAGGGATGCCGAAGGAAGGGGGAGAAAAGGAGCCTTTCTTTAGGCCACTCCATTCCCAGCTGATAGCAAAGCCATCAATGTTGAACAAAGCCCAACCTTATGGAGCAAGGAAGAAGGAGGGAAAACGATTACTGCCAAGCGGTCACCTACTAAGACCAAACAGTCCTACCTTAGCGTACCGGACTATAATAACCTATCTTTTTCATTTTTGAAGTGGGAGAGTGTGCTTTTTAATTATTATCCGTAATGCGACTGGTGATGAAATAGGCTTATAATACTGGGTAGGAGAAGGGTGGATTTCCTATTAGTTATATCATAAAAAAACCAACTGGAAATCTTTACTTTACAGACTCTAATAGCTATTCGGTAACCACTCAGTGCCCTTTACTATCAGGGCTAAGGAACGAAAACGTAGAGGCCCGTTGTTACTCGGTTTGCTTTCTCTTTATTCATGTAGAATAGATGGTTAGGGAAAGTCTCTTTCTTCTTTCCTGAAGCATCGAGTGAAAAGGACTAGCTTTTAGCAGTAGTTAAAGTTAACTTTATTTGCTTTTAAGCCAATAAGCCTTTGAGAAATGCATTTCATTCGGGTGGAGTAGAAGCAGTTGGTAAGGGTATTGAGTTTATAAGTCGAAGTCTTTTGACTAACCTTTCCATTCCAACCGCTGCAAAAAGAACCAAAAAGTGGAAGCTTATTATAAAGAAAAGGACCGATGACTCGCTTGTTCAGTACTGCTAACTATTATAGGAGGATGCCGTCCCCTCGGGACTACCAGTAGTTTCGGTTGTTGAATCTCGTGCAAGTTAGGTTGTGGTTGTATTGGCTGCAAGCGGAACGAAGGCGCTTTAGGTGTGTGTTGACCATGCGCTCTCGCGTCATGTAATATCGTATGTATGATAGAGGTGGTGTGGTGATTGACCTCAATGCTAATGGTTATCCCCAAGGTTCAACGAATGAATGAAGCTATGATCGTACCCGGATAGAGATGATGGTCTTCCTCTGATGTCTCCAAGCCGGAAAAAATAGAATAGATAGGCGAAGCAGCCAATAGCAGCCTGTTCTCGCCTATCGATAGATAGCAGGTTGCTTCCAAGCTCAAACCATTTGAAACTGAATTGCTACTTTTTTCTTGTTATTGATAGAGTGGTATTCTCCGCCCCTGTCAAATAAAGTAGAGGGAGAGAACTGGAAGAGAGAAAGAAAAAGAGCAAAGGATTTACAAGTCTAATGGGAAAAGAATGGCTGACACGTTGACTGCCTTCGAGACTATAAAATAGAACCCAAGCGGTCTAACCCCCCGGGGCGGACCCCAACCGAAAGGCGCTAGACGGACTAAGGGCAAGCGAGATAAAGAAAGCAGCTGGCCCTTAGTCTAAAACCTTGCCGCGAGAGAGTTTTTCTCCAATGAGAATAAAGAAAGTTTTTGGGCAAGACAAGAAAGGAACTCGCCCTTTGACACCAAGAGACAAGAGCTGATTGCTGGCGATGACTTGGTGAAGGGAATCTATGAGAGAAGGTTTTCGAACCGGGTTCCGCCCGAATAGAGCGCGGAGCCAACGAGTTCAGTCGAACAGCGTAACGAGTCTAAGGGCGGGATCAAGCTTGAAAGGAATGGACGGGCGTAGGCAACATAGTGAACGCAGACCCTCCTGCAACTAGATATGAGATCAATGACTTAAAAGACAGATAAATGCCGAGAAAAACTGTTAGACTTCTTTATTGCGTTGCGAAGAGAGATCGAAGACGAAGATTTTCTGACGCAGTGCGGGCACTGGATGGAAAAGACAGAGAAGAGAACAACCCACCGGAAGGGCATACCTCAAGGAGCACCAATCTCCCCCGGCAAACATCTATCTGCACGAAGCCGACCTATGGATAAAAAGAAAAATGAAATATGAAATAAAAAAGATGCTTTGAGAGTGTGAGATACGCGGACGGGGAGTACGCAGCCGAACAACCGCAGGGGCTTCCAGCAGTGATAGCTGAACTAACCAGATGGGCCGCCCAAAACCTGGAGCTGACATTTAAATCGGAAATCAACGTCGGATCCCGGCTATCCGAAAAACGTAGACTGAAGCGGAGGATCACGAAATGCAACACAACAAGGGGCGAACCAAGCGCTTGCGCGAAGGAAGAAGCGAATCAATCAGAATGGAAACAGGGAGGAAAGGCGAAAGAGAGATTTTCGAGCTTGCAAGCAGCAAGCAACAACGGCTTTTCAGCCGTTGCGCGCTAGCTTGTAGTTTAGGGGTATAGTAGGGGTGCCCTTTTCAAAAACTTATTAAAACAACTATTTTTATTATATAAGGTAAGCTTTTTATTTTGGAACCCTAGTTTTGGAGTTTTCCGCAACCTATACTAATATTACTAATATAAAAAAGGGCTTTTTCAGCTGCATCGTACTGCCGCATAAACAATGGATCCGCCGGGCTGGATGAGCAACCTTCTATCTGGCCTATATACCAGTAGTGGAGTGGCTTGCTACTTTCAATCAGAAAAGGAAAATTGAGCAAGGCAAGGGAGAAAGAAGTTGTCCCCTCTTCTCTGGTAAGCCGCTGCCGGTCATATAGAGCGCTCCGCCCGCCACCTCATGTTCTGTTCCAAAGTTAAACGATTGTTCTTCCCCCTCTTTTTCTACATATGCGGTGGCGGGTTTGGCTAGGTAACATAATGGAAATGTATCGGACTGCAAATCCTGGAATGACGGTTCGACCCCGTCCTTGGCCTCGGGGAGTGGCGAGCAGCACTGAACTTGAATTAATCAAATGGCAT